CATATAGGATACACCTGTGTGAAACCCTTTTCTCAAGATCTCTTCCAAACAGTTGGGGTCCTTGCTTTGGATGTTGTTCCCCCGGTGTGAAAGCAGTTGGTTTCGTAGTTTGAAAATTCTGCTGATCCCAAGTACTCCATCTCTATCATTGCATATTAAAATATAGAAAGTAAAGAATATGAGGCATGACCAGAAGAATTGTGTAAAATAAGTCAATTTATCTAGTTGAGGCATGATTCATTTTTACTTCTTTATTCCCGCCATACAGATAGCTTAACTCCGAAAGTCAAGCCCCGAGGAGTAGTTCAGAATATTACTTTGTTGTGTGGTTGTTGACCAACGGAAAGCATGGGAAAAAAGAAAGAATAGATTATATACAATATTTCTCAGTGTTCAGTTCAAAAGAATTTATAGTTTTCGTCACATCAAGGAAGCTTTTCTTTACCGGGTCAAGGATAAGAACAAGGTAGTGAAATGGCCTTGTTGTACTTCCACAAAGCGACACAGGTAAACCCTTTGTGGGATGCCGCTTTACTTCTATCGTTCAAGGACAGTCTGAGTTGCACGACGTGCCAGATCGAAATCCTAATCTTAGTAGTATACAAGTCAAAGACTTTGCAAAAAACGTACCAGAAGAAAAGAAGATGGACAGGCCGTCATCGTTTATACAGAAAAAAAACCCTATCGCTCGCTTAGATAAGAGCCCAGGCACAAATGATGATATCTTCCTTGGTCAGCTTACCGAAGAAAGCTACTTCGTTCCTCTACGATAAAAAAAAGGATTCTTCCTAAACATAATCTGGTTGTTACCACCAAGTCTCTTACTAACCGCGGTGGTATGACTAGCGTCTCATTTCAACTCATCGCTCAATTCGAAGAAATCCGTTTTTTTTCTCCTCGGAGCAAGCGTAGGCTCGAAAGCCGGAGCGCGCTAGCGCGCTTTCCGTTTTCTCGCTTGGTATTATTAACCTCTTGTAGTAGACCATTTTCAACTAACTTCTTGGGGAAATAGTAGAAAATAAAGAAGGCAATCCCATCTTCGGATGGCATCGCCCATCTCAGGGTTTTCAAGATTGGGTTAGTGCTCAGTCTATCATTGGCTAAACCATTCTTTTGTCTTTTTTTTCCGATCGAAGAAAGATTTTCATTCTGACAACTATCTTTTTGAAGCAGATAGTTCACAGTGCTCATTCTATAGATACTGGAAAAGCCAACTCATCTTTCTCATACGCGGACTCTTTTTCAAATTAATCATCAGTATGACCGTACTGTTGATTACTCGAGCTCTTTGGAACTTGGGGAGCCCCTTTCTTTGCCATTACCACATCATCTGATTCAGTGGCACAATTCAGCAATAGCATCTAATCCTGTGAAAAGCCTATTGATAAGTTAAGCCTTCAAGGAAGGAAGGAATTCAAACCCACCCGGTTACTGTCTCGTTCTAAGGATTTGAAAGCTTTGAGCTGGGGTAGAACAAGCCCTGATATTCAACCATTCCTGCGGCGAGTTTAGCCATCCTTGTCTTGTGGTGTGGGAGGAGCCTCTTCTGACTTGAAAGAAAAGAAATGTTATAGTTTCTTGCTACGAGGTTGACTGATGCTCTTGAACTCGAAACCTACCGACGAGCCTACCAAGCCGAGATTGACGACTGGAAAAACTCCTTGCGATTGAGGCAACCGAACCGCCCTCATCTGACGAATCTCTTGGGGAGGCCTTTACATATACGAGCTAAGCCCCGAAAATGCTCTTCCTTTGTCGTTGGGGTTCCATCCCAATCTTCGATATCGCACCACAATGTTGTAGGTGTGGTGCGGAGTAACGGCCTTTTTTCATTCTATTCTCGCTTGTTTGTGCCACGGCTTTGGAAAAAAACTTCGAATTGGGAGGAAGATAGAATGAATGGTCTGGTATAGAGGTTGTTGAGGTTCATCCACATGGATATCTTGGAAGATAAAAGGGTTTGCTCTGAACCTCGTTAGACTCAGAGTTATCCGAGAAATCTGCTCATTCACCGCCTACACGGGTTTCCGCGAGAATAACCAGTCCCGGTTTGTGATATCGAACCACAAAAACTAGCGCCGGAACTACGCATTAGCCGCGCATCTCACATTCCTAATTATTATATTAGTCATTATTGGAAGGCTTGGAAAATGGGGTACATTCTTACGGGTCCTCTTCATCCGGGATGATCCATCCCAGTTCTTTCAGATCCTCCAGTCGTTGTCTTGGATAGAGGGATATCACGGAGTCCATCTTCTGTGCTTCCGGATTCGATCTGGTTCAGATGGACATTCGGAACCTTTTCACTTCGTCGTTCTTGTGCTTTGTTTTCGGATCCTTGGAGAAATCTTTTTTGTTAAATGAAGATTTTCCATTCTTAGTTCTGGTTGCTTTGCTTGACTTGAGCTTGTCACCATCTCCATTCCTGGCGCCATTCACATTGGTCAGTCAGAAAAAGTTCCTCGGTGTCCATATAGCACTCTTTATCGCCGGAATCATAACATTGTGTTCCACCATCGCCGCATATCACTTAGTGGTGACAAGTTTACATTCTGAGATGTCGCAAGAATGAAGTTCCATAGGGATGCCATGTATGGGGTTTACCCCAGACATCTGGTTTGCTGGTTCGCTTTGTGACAAATCAGTCTTTTATTGTCCACCAGCCTTATCCTTATCTCGCCAGTACGGACCGGTTCTTTTCACGTCTTTTGTTCCACCTTGGCGAGAAAGAAATTCCTTGCAGCAAAGGCCGCTCTATGGTCTCTCTTCATCACCTACGGACCAACCAACGGCATAAGGAGAGGTTTACTTGCGGCATGCCAATCTATTCGACTGGTCGGATCAGCTCTAATAGCCGTCTTAGTATGAGTATGAGAGGCCTCCACCCATTGACCAATGCTTTCATTAATGAATCCCTACTGGTCTTGGTGGTAGGGCGGGTTGTCTCCTCTCTTCCGTACCGCTCTTATTCTTCTATTTCTATGTCACAACGAAAAAGGAAACGGCTTTTTATAACCCTTTATCCTGTGCTAAAAGCATGTCTCCCGAACACGGAACAGTACATTTTTCAAAATACGATTCCAGATATTGAGTTCGGAATGGATCTTAGGTCAGATACAAAGCATCATTCGGTGTCCTTTATTTCTCTCACACTCGTCTATTTTTCTGGTTTGGAATCACCAAGATCGGTCAGAATGAAGGTTCTTCATGTTGAAAGATACCACCTCCCTTCGAAAATAATACACAATGTTAAATGGGGGGAGATTGGTAATGAGAAACGAAAAAGGAGGTCTAATCCTCCAGTAAAAGATCTGTAAAAGAGGAACTTTCTTTTGATTTTCCATGAAGCTCTTCTCGGACAAAAGCCTAGTCTCTTAGTTAGCAGTTAGCAAAAAAGATATGGGTTTGCGGGCTAGAGCAAGGCAGAGGATTGAAAGCAGATAAAGAAAAAAAAGTATTAAAAACCATCGATTGGAAGAGGTTTTTTTGAGCCCATTGTGATGAACATGAATATTGGAAGTTGGAGTTTCTTTTGATGTCGCTAGGAGTTATCTTACACCCGACCAGTCTCCTTTTTTGAAAGCCTTTCAGTCCCTTTCCAATACTTGTTAAGTATTGATATAAATAACCAATAAAAGTTCAGTATTGATATAAAAAGGTAAAGGATTGGTGCATTACGATACAGATAGGATTTTGGAGAAAAGAAGTGATGCATAGAAAGAAATCCTTATGCAAGAGATGTAGATGTCACGAAGCGAAGTGGGACTAGGTCTTTTGACCGCTTTACCTTGAATGTAATGATGTACTAAAAAGAAAAAGGGGCTGCCTCGCTTCTCTTCTAGCTTCTAGTGGAGGGTGAAATCTCCTAGTATTCATTGGCGGATAATCATGACTGAGAAAAAATGTCCCTCTCATCTAGGGATACCTAATCATGTACTTACCTACCTGCCAAAGTAGTGGCTGGTACAGTTTAAAAAGTGGGCTAAATAGCTTAGTCATAGGGCGGAGAAGATGCAAGAACAAAATGAAATTGTATTCTTCGAGAAAGCGATCAGGATTTCCTTTCTCCATCTAGTCTAGTATAGGTGACCAATGAACTATCTTCACTCCTGGAATGAAATTTCGCCACCCCTATTTCATTAGTAGAGCTGAGGTTCAACCGACAAGCCGGAATGGATGGATTATAATTTATATACTTTATCTATGCATATGCCCAGCTTAGAAAGATGAACCCAATTTAGGTGTAGAGACTTCCCTTTCGTGATAACCATACGGCAGATAGTGATAGCTTTTGAATTGGAAAAAATGAATCGGATCGTTTGCGGCGTGTAATGCCTCCAATTTGTGTAATGATCAAAGTGACTCGCAATAGTTCCCGGAACTATTGAGCTATTTGATCGAACCATAAGCGAGTAGAGTAGGCCCGTCCTATCATCTGTATAATAAAACATGAAAAAATACGAATTCCTCTTCTTATTTCCAATTCTAGTTTTTTGATTTCCAAGAGCCGCATAAAATAAAACCTGCTCTCGCCTACCCCCTCAAATCCCCAGTAAGCCCTACCTAGGGCTTTTCTTTGATCAGGGGGTATAAGCCGACTCAATGAGTATGGTACCCCCTCGTTATCAATCTTAGACTTCCTCTTTCCGGAGCAGCGGCGTAATGACTAGGTTTTACCCCATTTAATTTAAGTAGAAGCTACTATATTCATCCTGGATACGGACTGCTATTACCCCCTTATCTATCTAATTTCAAGCGGATTGATTATCCACGAGTTATTCACTAACCTCAGGTTATCACGAGCTGCACTACACTACCACTAATCTAATGTTGAATAAAGACCCGGCCGCCCCTGACCTAATAAGCTACTAATTAGTAATCTTTCGATCTCCTCTGCATTCCCTCGCTTCGGCCCCAACTGGAAATACAATAAGATATCCCATATACTATACAAACTACAGGTCGAAGCACTAAAAATCTATGCCTTGCTCTCATGTTCGCAGCACATGCGACATTACCTAATGGGTAACACCATATACTGTATAACTTTCAAGATCCTTGTGACCAAAGCAAAGAATGACATAAACATAATATTCGTACCAGCCGTGAAAGGACAGACACGGGCAGATTTATTGGGAGCCCATCCTCTACGGCCTCTACGGGATAACTTCAAAACTTCAATAAGAATCCCAAAAGCCCTAAATAGAAAGAGGTCCTGGCATGATTCGGGGGATTAGCAGGCCTTCAGGGCGACCTACTGGTCTGTAATGTTATCACAGATATAGTGAGGTTTACCTTATCTAGTGGAGGAGGGATTCCTGACATTCAAAGAGATTGGAAGTGAAAGCGCCTATAAAGGTCTTTCGCTTTCTGGGTTGAAATAAAGCGCTACGGTAGAGGTGTAAGACTTGGTCTAATAAAAGTGAAAAGTCTTAACCAGAAACTGACTCATACACTATAATATACAAAATCCCACTAGTAAGAAAGAGAGATAGGCTTAAACTAGTAATCTATGCGACTAGAAAGGGGTGCCCTTATGACTGGCCACTATAAGGGACTACTGATGAATGAACTCATAAGACGTTCTTTTCTCTATGCAGATGAGGAATTATAGATCTATGATTACCTACTCGTCTTCTTTGTTTTTTACTAAAGTGATGAGAACTACTCGAGACCGCATTCGCTCGTTTGGACCGGGGAAGACAAGACCTAGGAATCCGATCTATAGCTAGTCCTACCAAAAGGAAAAAAGATAAGCTACTGGCAGGAAGGGCTCAAAAGAAAAGGTATCCTCATCTTTCACGAAAAATTCGAAAAATAGCTTAGCTTGAGCTTGAAGCTAAACCTTTCTCTAGACTAGTTCTTAAAAGAGGATGGTGTAATGAAACTCCAACAACTAAGACCAAAATTCTTTTTATTAAATTGAATCGGCTGGTATAGAATCAGCTGCACATTACTCTAGTAAGAAGCGCTTATGTCCCCTTTTTTCATTTCAATAGAAGGATAAAATGTCCGGCATAGTGATGTCACCGGTAATTCGCTTGACCTACTGAAGTGGAATCCTATAACTAGAATCGAAAGAGGGGATGTTTTCATTCTTGCTTTCAGTTAGTTTATAATAGTCAGGAAAACCTAGAGGGGTCAACCTCTAAGCAGAGAGTCAGGCTAGGTTTGAGTCTTTTCTATAGGTGAGGATGTCGCTGTTCTTGACTTTAATTGATAATAAGAGACCTTTGTGATTCATCCCTAGGTTTAGTTTATCTGTTCCTATTCTCTTTTTCGACTGACTATCCTGACTTTTGTCTCCCTCTGCTATGATTTGATTCACCACTGGGCTTCTGTCCTAATGGAGCAAATAGCTCATAGATGGTTGAAAGGCTTTTGAGTTGCCTCAACAACTGTTTTGAGCGTCCTTTTACCTTTTACCAAAAGCTAGTATAGCACTTCTTTTTTTTATCCTACTTTTTCTTTTGAGTAAGTGAATCATGGGTATAGGGCACGAACTCTGCTTCGTCATATTCATATTATTCATATAATGAAAAGACTATCCATAGGGCACCCGACCTTCGCAACTTCTTACTGCTTCTTTTGGTTATCATATAGAATTTATAATTTCTTTATGTATGAGTCTTCTCAGAATGGTTTTCTCCTTTGATGTCTGATCATTTTTTCATGAATTTTCGCAACCATGTGATAAAAAAATCTTTCTACGTGCTAAAAAATCTTGATACTTGATATAAGATCTTTCAGGATGAATTCAGTCAAGATGGCATTGGCCATCGCCTATCATGCCATCATACTGCCCATGGGGCAGCTGAGAGAACGTCATCTTGTTGAGACTGGCTTGGCTCTTCTTAATGAATTTCCTCTTCGATTTTTAATTTTTAGATGTTGCTTTTGATTTTTAGACGGCTGTATAGATTAGAAACCGGTTGTCTACAAAATCGTTGAATGGCATCTATCTGTGGGAACGTTTTTTTTCATATTTTGAAACGATTATTACGTACAAGAAACATAAGTGAGAGTCTCGTTATTTAACCAGTTTATAGGATAGAAAAATGGATACATTGGGTATCGATGCTTCGAAGCCAAGTTTGGTCGTCTTTACATATCCCCGCATGTTTTCTTTCATTCTTCTCTCACTCTTTCGAAAAATCATCTTATTCTTATAACGATTACTTTCTTACCTCCCTCTCTTCTTAAACCCATCTCTCAGATGCACGTGGTATGTGTCCCAATCCGAAAAAGGCTTACTCATAGTTATTAGTTATGCTGGTTCCAGTTATTGTTCTTATTCTACGCAGGTCATAGGTGAGGATTCAAAACCAATGTCCGTCCCGTTCTCCTAAAGCTAGTACATACGCACATACGGATGGTATTCCTCCTTCGGGAGGCGCACCTGATCTTTTTATCTTTTTCCTCAGTCCTCTTCGCCACATGTTCTAGATGCTGCGACACAATAATCGTCTGTGACTGTTGCACCTACACTCACAGGCATTCTATTTGTTGGTTACTGAAACCACGTCGCTTTGATAATACATTTCTTTTTTGGCTCATGCAGACGAAACGGAGCCCACCTCGCAAGGAGACTTTATTCTAATTGGCATGAAGCCATGGTAGACAAGTAAAATGCTCGTCTCTCAAATAGAAAATGGTACTTGGACCTTGCTTCGTCCTTCTGCAGATCAATATCTCATTTTGTGGTCTTGAAGATACAACGGACTTATGAGGGGTCCATTGATCGTTACAAAGCTCGACTCGTGGCAAAGTAAAACAACAACAAGGCATTCACTACGAGGATACCTATAGTCCACCAGTCACTATCCTACTTTTTACATTACAAAGCTACTTTCCTCTTCTTGTTCTTGTTGAAGAAGATGCTTCTTTCTTTCTGCCTCTCTTTTAGAGATCCTATCGCTTCCCTGCAATCACTTAAGCAATAAAAATTCGATCACTTCTCTACTGGCACTTGAATAGGATTGTTGTTCTATGGAAACCGGTCTTATTTCATAATTCGGTTAGCTTTAGCAGATGAGAAAACTTTCTTGAAAGGTTTTATCTATAAGAACAGCTAGAGGGGCACCACATGGAGATTAGTCTAAGTAGACAGCATCATCATACTTTATGATATAAAAAGAGTTATTCGTCTCGACATGATCTGGATTTTCAATAACCTCAGTTCCTTTTGTTCCCACAATCACGTATCATTTTCATCCCACCGATCTTTCTCGAAAGAGAGGGATGTGACCAGGACAAAGAAAGGCTGTGTCATTTTCTGGTGCTACAGTATAACATAACCCCTCAACATGTGTGTTGTTTCCACTCGGTCGACTGAATCAACTAGCAAAGGGGAAAGACATGAAAAGATTCGCTATTTTTCTTTCTCAATTTTTCATTTAGAAAGCATTCTGTTTGGAAAGATTCAGCAAAGCCTTCGGTCCGTCTTACTCGGCTCACTATGAGCTACTTTTTTCTATAAGAGAAAGTTTTTCCTTCAGCCCTAACAGCCTAGGACTTATCCTTTCTAGTGGGAAGTTAACCTTCAGCAATGAGGGTTGAAAGCGAACAAGCCTACTCACGCAATCAATGCAGGGAGAGATTTCTCTTCTTGTAATACGTCGTCTTATAGTCTACATCTTAGGTCTTATAGTGTTTGTTCAGTAAAAACCTTCTTTTAGCATTTTCTTTTTAGCGTATAGTGAAGTGATAACCTTTACTATTTCTCTTTCTATTAAAAGAGAATCGAAATTTCATAAGAATAAAAGAATAAAGTCGTTTCCATTTCGCTTTCTCGTAGGATCGTACCCTGAGAGCAAGAAGTTCGATCAATTCTGCCAAAGCCTCTCAGTCTACTGCTTCTGAAAAGACTGATAACTGCGAGAGTGCCTTAGATCAGGAGCATGAACAGCTCAATTCCCTGGAAGCTCGGTTCTCAAAGATTGAAGAAGAAAGAGAGCAGCTAGCAGTTGAAATTCGGTACTTACAAGCCAAAGATGCAGAGTTCCTCAAACAACAGGATTCACTGATAGCTGAATTAAAAAAGGCTAACGAAGGGATATCAAGAAAGCTTGCAGAACTGGAAGAACGAAGCCACGAAACTCTACTTTTAATGCCCACAGATCTGCATCCAGTAGGCACCCGAAGATGCCAACGGGCAATGCGAGCACGAATATTACTGGCGCAGGAACTAATTATATAGAATATGCTCTTTGATAGAATACGCTGTTATGATACCCGGAAAAGGCAAAGCCCTTAGCCCGGCAATCTCGATGGGAAGCAAGGATCGTAGAATATCTAATTTCCCACGAACTAGGAGCCCATTCAGGCTTGGTCAATGAAAATCTATTTCACTATTTCTAGGCCAGAACCGTAGCTGCTTTGGGTCTAAGTGGGGGCGTGCGCATGTTACCCGCGGTTAGCGAATAAAATGACGATAGGCTAGCTATCCCGTTTAGGTAGCTTACCTAGACCGGATGATGTTGCCTATAATATTACTATTAGGCTCAACCAGCCATTGTTTGACCAACTCTTCCATGTTCCGTTTGCGTCCGGCAGAATCTCTTCTAACTATTAAAGCCGCTCACACACAGCAACTATGTATCGGGATGCACCTAAGGGCGAAGGAAGTTTGACTTCTCAATAGGAAGTCTGGTCATCTGTTTACTGCACTTTATTTCAAGCAGGCAGCGGCCAGCTTGCAGCAAGCCCTATGCTGCAGATAGACCCCTTCCTAACCTAAAGAGCAACTTTCTTTCCCGATCTCGTTGACTCTGTAAAGCCGGATCAGACAAGGAAGAAGGAAGAGTTTGCGAGAGATTCAATTCTGTCAAATCCTATACAAGAGGCTTGCTCCATGGAATACGGGAAAGGTACTCAAGATGCACACTCTCCCTAAAATGGCTGTATACAGTGCGATATGGCTTAGCTTCTCTTAGCTCTAGGAAAGAAATAGCAGTTGTCTGGTCTGGGGAAGGAAGCACGGGTTCAATAAAATAAAGCCCGGTCCCACTGACTGGCCGACTGGGCCTGACTACTCTCTATACTGGGAAAGGACTCCTCTACTTCTCACTTATAGATTCGATTACTAGTAAGTAATTATATATATAGTGACGGCTGATGCCCTATATTTATTATGGTTATGGAATGGCCTTCTATAGCACTATAAGAAGTAAAGAAAAACTGACTCTTTGAAGTGCTCAAACCCCAAAAAAGTATCTACTCGACGGATAGATACGGATAGATAGAGTTCTGCCAGCACCTTCAAGGGGGGAAAGACGCCAGAAGAGAGTGAAGTGGCCGACAAGCGTCATATATCTTTCAAAGGAGACCGGCATGAAATTCATTCTATTACTCCCTGCGTTGGGGCTTACTATTGTCAGTGAAATCAATGTCGTCGTCAAATGTCATCTAAAGCGGAAGGTAGTTCCAAGGAAAGCCCTCAACCTTCACCCCCACGCCACCCGCTGACTTCCTATGGATTCTCTTGGCTTACTCTTTTTTTTCATTAAATCAAGCCCTCGCTCCGAGAAAAGCTTATATTCGTCTATTCGGGAATCAGTCAAGGTTATTTATATCAATACTGAATAAGTATTGGAAGGACCGGAAATCTTAATCTGCGGTATCTTAAAAAAAATGTTAGAATGGATTATCCGTTCAGAGAAAGCATACTAAATTCAAGTACATTATCATTATCCGATTCGGGGGTAGGCCTTCCCTACGGCATCTGATTGAGCAAAGGGGATCCGGTGGAAGGCAGGCATTGATGGCCGGAGATTCTGCGGTAGCAGATTATCTAATACTAATAGCAGAAGATTTGGAGATTGTTAAACTAAGATCCCATTCACGGTTAACCTTTGGTTCCCGCGTACAAGTTTCGGGGGGGTAGGTAAGAACAAGAAGTCGAAGAAAAAGAACGAGGTTCCGTTGATCTCCAGGAACAAAAAGCCAACGCTTTTAACCCCGCTAGCAACGCAACCTAGAGCTCAAGCCGGAAACTTGAGTTAGCCCGTAAGTCCGGCTCTTACTGCCACTATGCCCGTATCGGGAAGAACCCTGAAACATACATCATCATTCCTTGACTCATCAGGGTAAGGTAGTCAAAAAGGAAGAGCTTTCTTACTACCTTCGTTATCCTAACTCCTTCTATCTATGCCCCTATTTCGGGGGACTCCCCGAAGCTACCGAGCTCCGTCGGGACCGCATTAGCACAGACCTTGGTGTAGGACGAATGAACCTAACACCAGGTTAGCGTCCTTTAATATTTGCTTTGATTATTGGATGGATTAAACCCAACCCACACCGAGGCTATTCGAAATGTCACCTTCAAAAGAGACCTTCCATTCCAATATGCCATAGCTTACCATGTGATATTAATTAGATCTTCCCTTGCCCTAACTTCTTCCTTTCGACGTTATGGATTGGAAACTTTTTCATCAATCCGCAACCCCAAAAAGCAAGACGACCACTTTTTATCTTAATCTTAGTTGCAGATGTCGCGCTCGTAGCACCATATAACTGCGTCAATGGAAGCAGAAATTGAGAAAGGGGCTTCAACCACTATCCAGCAAGAAGAGAAGAAAGACCTAGGGAACGGATTCGGAGATCGCTCTCCTGATGAATAAAAAGATCATGAAGTTGCTCAAACGGTACTGGATCTGCTGGGGTACTAATAGAGGTAACAAAAGAAGGATACGGCTGGATTGCATCTAAGGCAAAACCTAATCATGAGACTATCTTATCTGTTCTGCAGTGGTAAGCGAATAAACAGCATCTTAACATGTTGAAGGATTTACTGAGTTTGAGGCTGCCCGCTCCGTAGCCTATTGTGAAGGGAAAGTGGCCTGAGAGTGCTGGGACAAAGACATATCTGCGTTAACGAGTGCTTTAAGAGTGCGGTCATAAAGTCTTTCTTTCCCCCTTGTTATTTAGATCTTAACTTTTATTGGTTATTTATATCAATACTTAACTTTTATTGGTTATTTATATCTTTACTTCTTAAGTGAAGGTTATTTATATCAATACTTAAGAAGTGTTGGAGAGAAAGTGGCTTTCATTTTGTTGCAGTGAAGGTGAAGATACTACGGTAGATTCTAACTTTTTCGGGGTCCGTCGGTGCGCTCATTCAACATTTTTTTGTACCGCCCAGAAAGACAAACGAGAGAACGCTAGCCTTCCTTCCTTATCTTAAAAGCTATTTATCTCAGAAAGGCCCAAAGCTACCAGCAAGAGAGAGGCTGGACGGTGAGGCAGATAAAGAGAGAAAAAAAAAGCAGCAGCATAAGCAAGGTTTCGAGTAGAATATACGTCGCTTTTGAGTAAGTAAGATGGATTATCTGGTGGGTTCTTTGCACCCAGAAAAAGTGTAGCAGCTAGATTTCGATTCATCCTCTTCTTCCTTTGATTTCATAACTGGGCGTTGAACCCATTTCGATGCATTGTCTGAAGCGTATCCCCTAGTCCTTACCGGTCCAGTCGAAGTGAAGAGTTGAGTGGACGGTCTTGGTAAGTCCCATTGTTCATTGATCCCCCCAATGCGAGGTGAGTCTGTCGGGCATGACGCGCTTGTGCCTCTCCCTGTTCATCAATAATAGATAGCAGCTAATCCAGTTGATCCCGGGGCGAAGCCAATTTCAGTTTATCTTAAAGCAAGCATATCAAAGTTCAAGTTTTCTTTTTTCCGGGTATGAGGCAAAACCAAAGCGTCAAGTGGCCAGGCTGGTTGAACCCCCGAAAGAAGCACCAATCGCTATCATGGTTGGAGCATAGATAGCTTCGGTATGGGTAGAGGTCAAATGCACACATCTACCAGGTAGGTTCAAATCATTCCATACCTATATCTGGTAATAGGCCGAACATTACTTCAGCCTAAAACGAACTCAGAGGCCGGGTCAACAATCGTGACGGTTGCATTCCCCCGTTCGAGAGTCAGAATCCTAGCCAGGCGAAGATCCACTGGATGGTGGGCGGAGTGGAAGCAGAACCGGAAAAGGCAGCAATTCCAGAGACGGTTGACCGAGCGGAGGCATCTGCCTTTAGACGAGCAAAAGCGAGACAGTTAAATAGACGTCCAGTCCCCGATCCCGTTGACTGAGAACCAAAAAAGCAGTGGCCCGTAGCTTTTGAATAGAGAGATTGAATCAGCTTCAGGCTTGAAAGCAAAATAAGCGTCTGCCAACGCGTAACGCTTTCTTTCCTTGGTCAAAGCCTCATATCCGTTGTTATAGAAAGTCGTCAGGCGCCCAACTTTTTTACCCAAAAGAGGGAACTTCAGGACCATCTCCCGCTTATTGATTAAATGAAGAAACTCGATCGGCTACTAGAAAGGAGCAAGGGCCAAGGACGGCACTCAACGAGCAGACGAAGAACGAATGGTAGGAGCCGACAAACAAAGAAAGAGTAGTGCCGGTTCAGTGAAGTCAAGTCTTTACGTCTATAGGGGCTCCCTGACGATCCCGAACCTTCCTTTAGTGTTGGGTATGTGTTCTTTCTTGGCACTACTCTTTCTTATGTAAACTTTGGAAGAAGGGGTTAGGGATACAGAGCTTGACTTGAAAACAAAGAACTGGCACTGCCCCTCCCCGGCCTCAGGCCTCCAGCGCTTTTTGCCTTCAAAAAGTCCAGGATAAAAAAAGGATTCCTCCCCACTAAAAAGAGCGATTGAGAGTGGATTTCAAGTTCGATAGTGTCGAGAAGGTATTAGCCACCGGTGACCGTACTTTCGTAAAAGCACCATTGGGCGCTTCTTTCCTCTCCTTCCGTCGAGCGTCTCCGAACCTCTCTTTCCTCTTTAACCTCGAACATAAAATCGATCTCGCCATCAGCTCGACTAAGAGTTCCGAATCAAAAAAAAAGGAAACTGAACTTGACTTAAGACGAAGAAAGCGAGTGCCGAAAAAACCGCTTTCTGTCAGCTTCTACTAGTCATTAAGACGTTTATGAAAGAAAAGTAAGGCAAGCTTTAGCTTGACTTGACTTGGCCTGCGTGCATTATACTATACCTACCCCCTTTTTTCATAATTTCTAACTTTCTTTCATTTCTTTGTTGAGATTGAAATGAAAGCATAACTCTTTGCTTTCAGTCTTCTAACTCTTTTTTTTAGCTTGCTTTGTGGAGGTCTCTCGGGTGTGCAGATCCGATCAGTCTCGTGATGAAGAGAAGTCTTTTCCGATCTTATTAGGCTAAAGGTATCGTCACGACAACTCAATTTGTCCGGTCAACTATAAGGGGCTCCCCTTTAGTAAAAGGGAGGGGAGATTTTCTCTTCATCCGGGGGTGAATTTCATTCATTTTTTACTTTTTGAAGTAAGGCTGATTAGTGAGGTCTTAAAAACTTCATAGAATTCATTCTATTTGTTTGTGCTTTCAGCAAGTAGGCAAGGCGAATGGTTTCTATGTTTTTTAATCGGATACCAATTGCTTGGATGCGTTTGAAAGCAAAGAGATGACTTGCTTGCAGAAAAAATGGACGGGTTGGTTTGTGTCTTCGTAACTTTTGGTCCATTTATTGATGGGCGAACGACGGGGATTGAACCCGCGCGTGGTGGATTCACAATCCACTGCCTTGATCCACTTGGCTACATCCGCCCTTACCCCCGAACGGGTTTCAGTCTCTATCTACGATCAGATCCTTTCATAACCCCTATGACCGCTATCAAAGAGAAGCTTTTTCCTATACTATATACGTCAAGTCTATTCTTTCCTTTCATTTTTGAATTAGGTTTCAGCCTTGGCTTCAACAATCGATACCGATTGCCTGGCCTTCAAAGGTTGGGCTGTTCACTTCATTGATTTGACTTCACTTTACTTCTGATTCAAATCTTCATCAAGATAGGGGGCAGGCGGGCAGTGAAGGCTCATTTAGTAGACAGCGAGCGAGCAGCAAGCACCTACTCCTATCCTATCCAGCAAGCGTAGCAACAAAAGAAAAGCGAAGCGAGCCTCTATCAGAGAAAGCCATTCTTGCAGAACAAAGTCGCGGTTCTGGAAGAAGCGCACCCCTAAACTACAAGCTTTGAAGCCCCTACTTCTTTCTATTTATAGGCAATGAAATTGTTGAAGAAGCCCCTTTCTTTCTACAAACCTTTCTATAATCTAAGGCGTCTCGGACGTTCTTCGTTTGAGCGGAGCCACCTTTCAGTCAGTTTTGTTGTCAAAGGGCGAAAGTAAACTTTCCTTTATGACTAAACTAATCTAATAGGGCGAGGGCGCTAACGAACTTCAAAGGGTAGCCTATCTATAGCTATATATATATAGATAGTAACAGGCGCCTGACGAAGTGCATAGAATAGAATGCCCTTCTTTCGATCAGTCTTTTTTCTCCCTTGAAGCTGACGAAAGATTGCAGGGGATCGTCGATCTCTTCCTTCAGGTGGCTCCGCCCGCACTATTCATCTCTTTTTTCAAATGGATATATGACGGGGTCTCTCTTGTTCATAGATCTTGAAAGCAGATCAATATCCATTTCTCTTCTGATCTCTCTATCGATAGAAAGATATAGATCTCTATCTGGATCTATCTCCATATCGTCATATAGAAGAACCAACACAACCACTTCAAGGGCGTAACCAACGGAAGGTTCTCACCCTGTCCCAGACATTGTTCTCCGACGATGTCCCCTGGACGGAAGGGGCCACCATTCTCTTTCTTCAATCGTTCCGATCAGGACTTCTGGGTTGGTTCGTTTCCTCCTCCTATCTACGCAATTTTCTGTCTTCGTTCGTGATCATGTTGGGCGAAAGGTAGTTGTAGAGGAGCGGATGTGAAACGGCGATCCCCCCCCCTCGAGAAGAACTAGTTTCATAATTGTTGGAGAGCGGATTCGATTAGGTTCTAATTCAGCACATACCAAAAGGTTTGACCACGTAACATGTTGAAATCCTTGTTACGCTGGTTTGTTTTATTTTCTTAATGGAATCTGAAATTACAGATACTCTTTTGTAGTGCTGAAAAGGTCCCTAAAAGGTCCTGGCGGAGCGTGTTCAAACACGCTCGGCAATGAAAGGGGCTTCTCTTACGAGTTCCTTTAATTGTCTCTGCGTCTCTATCAGTTGAAGTTGGACTTGCTTCAGTTGATTTCGTGAGAAAAGTGTTGGCAATGAAACGGAAATCAGGTCTGTTATTTACTGCCTTATATTTCAAGCAGTGTTCTCTTAGCCTTCAGCCCTTCTATGCTGGTAGCTTTCATAAAACAGACTCTCTTTCTGTTTCCGTGTCTTTAACTCGTTCTGGACTTCAACGAATCATTCCTTCTGTTATAAGACGAGCTATTCGGAAGAAAGATTCGTTGGCAGATAGACTGGTCAGATTAGATCTCAGAAGGTTTGGTTTAGCGCAGATTGTAGAATTAGCTCCACGTGTAAGTAGAGCAACATTCTCATCCATAGCTACTCCTACCAAAGATAGAGAATCTGTTCAAGAGGTACTCGGCATGATGAAATCATCATTCGAGAGGTGGAGGAAAGTCTATCTTCCAAACGTCCATACTATACCTTTAACACTTTTTATGGTATGGGAACCTAAAAGGAAAAGTACCCCTCTGACTGATAGGTATATATCCCGTTACAGGATATTGCCTGAAGTTAGAATGAAACATCTCAATTATCCTTTTATTGTAGTTAATTTAAAACATGAGATGGCTTCATTTATCTGGAATGTATGTATTTGACATAGTATTCCAGATGGGTTCTTTTCTCCTGGTATATTATGGTCTAAATGGGTTAAATACCCTGACGATCGTAATAATAGACGGTTTGCTAATTGGAACCTTGAGTCTTTTGAGGCTCAAGTTGGACCTCATATGTCGACTATATTGCCGGCGAAGGTATTCCATTAGTAACAGGTAGGTTAGCTCAGACACTCTATTGAGCTGGTAAGCGAAGAATCAAAGCTATATGTTATTATGTAAAACAAAGATTACTTCTACGGAGGTTACGGAAATAAAAATCTTCAATGTATATTCTTTTGATTTCAAATCTGCAACTGACCGTTGGCCATTGAGTGTTATTTACACCATGAAGGAGCTCCTATGGGGCCATGGCATCCTCAATAGTCAACAGTACTGAAGGTCTTAACACTTTCAAAGTAACAAAACTTTCAGTTAACAGGAACGTGAAATAGCCTTCGACGCCGGGCAGCCTGACGGCTATTACGGCTCCTGGTCACTTTTCTCTCTGTCACACCATTATCTGGTATGGTTGACAGCATAAACTGCTGGAGAGCAGAGAAAGACTCCGTTCACTGACTATGCTGTTCTTGGAGATGACGTAGTCATTGCCAATGACAAGGTTGCAGCGCAGTACACTTCACTTTAAGACTAAGATTTTGTGTCCATCTCTTATTCAAAATCGATTATTTCTCATGATGGAGCACTAGAATTTGCTAAGAAGTTTTGGGTTAAAGGTTTGCAGGTTGATTTATCACCTCTTTCCCAACAATCTTTGTTGTGTTGCCGATCTACTATAGGTCTATGCCAACTAGGAGCGAAGTCGTCTTTGGATATGAATAGACTTCAGCGTGAAGGTGGTGCAGGCTATAGAGTTCGTGCACGCTTGATGTCTACTCAGTCTAAACGCTGGGAACGATTGAAAGCTGCTGCCGCAAAACAAAATGGGAAGCAGCGATTACAAAGTTAATGGTGGATTGGAAGAGGTATGCCTATAAATCTCAATCGTCAGGGTAAGATGATCGCTTATCTCCGATTTTCATTTCAGCCTAAGGAGATAGGACTCGTACCAGATGAGTTGTGCTTTGATGGTGAAATTGAATTGAATGAGAGAACCATTGTTTTGAATTGGATGAAAGAATGGCTCTTCTGGGTTCAATGGTACTATACCGACGCATGGTCTCCTGAAGTATCTATTGATCAAATGTTTTCAGCACCTATGTGTGCAACTAACTGGAAAAGACTCCATTTTGATGAGAATCTCTTCTTCTTTGGTCTTTTCTGGGCTATTCACTATCAGCAAAGAGAGTCCGCCCAGCTAAACGGATTCGATTATCAGGCATTCAGTCATCAGTAGCTTCTTCGATGAAACTGCTGCCATCCTCATTCTGGTGAAAAGAGGTTAATCCCTGTCAGGGCCTTTGAATTAGAAGCGATTAACAGGCTTTTTGAGGTTATTCCCCGGGGTATTTGAATGGATTAAGAGGGCATAGGAGATCCTTGTCCGAGGGGACTTTTCTTGTTTTTCCTTACGTTTTTTCAGTAACCTTTGAGGAATAGTCAGATCATAGGCTGGATAAGAATCCATGACTTTAGACTAAGAGTTAGGCTTCAATTGCTTCTTACGTATTGGGATGGGACAGGAAAGGAGGAAGAAATAGCGATATTTATTGATCTTGGGCAGGCCAAGGCTTTTCCTTTTCTAACTTCATATGGAAAATAGGGAGAAGATCCGTAAGATCAGTTCGCTGCTAAAGGAACGGACTAAGAAGGCACTTCTAGCTCTTCATTCTCCGAAAACAGCTCTTTCTTCTATTTCTTTACGGACGGGGAAGATCAGCCTGAGGTAATTTCCTTAGTAGCTTAATTTCCTTAGAACTTAGCTCTAACTTCAACTTCAGCCTAGACGAAACGAAGGAACCTCAAGGACTGAACCATTGATTTCAATAAAGACAAGAGTATGATTCCGGGACGAGTGAAATAAATACTGAAAGGTATGAATTCCGGGAAGAGACTGAGGTTGCCTGATCTTTCTTTTCTTCTGACTTGCTCACCTTAACAACAAATGTATTACGGAGAAAGAAATCGGATACTTGCGGGCAACCTCTTTCGTATTCATAGTGAGAATCCTTAGAAATAAATAATTAGAAATAAATAGTAAAGTACAGCCTTTAAAACACAAACAATCATAATCTAATGACTTCTTTCCTTTCTTAGCTCTAACTATGAAATCTTACTAACCGCCTTTTAGGCCTTATCAGAAGCAGCAGGGGAAAGACGAGACTGAACATCAGCAACGTCAGAGTCCCTTTACTAGGAAAGAAAAAAGTCTGCCTTCTCTGCTCTGGCTTTATTAAGACATGTGAATGACTTCATCTTCTGTCTCAGGACTAGCTTTTGCTCTAACCTCTAACATAGAACTTGCAAGCATCCTCCAAAACGGAAACTTCCCTATTCAGTTCAGAGAGAAAGGTTCCGATTCAATGGGCAGTTCCCAGGGATTAGAATAGACTGACTTGTTGCCAGATCTGTTCTCGTTCCCAGGGCTTAGCCTTAGTAGTTGCTTGATTCCTGAGTTACCTTAACGCTAATATTCCAGGCCTACAAGATCAGATGAAGCAGGTTTAGTAATTTAATCCCCAGGTTTGGGAATGTAGGATCTTCTTAACTTCAATGAATGGCAGCTTTTCTGTATCCTGCACGGCCTGTATTCAACCAGTAGAGCTTTTATTCAAATATCAAACTACTACACTAACTTCTCAAGCTACTTAGTTTGAATCTCAGTCTTAATCTCTTACTATAAGACTTCCTGGGAAAGAGATGAAAAGGGATAAGAGGAAGTAATTACCCGAGTTTAGTAATGAAATCAATCTCTGGGCTGATCTTCCTACTCATTTTTAGGAAAGGACGGTAAATTAGTTAAGTCTTTAAGACTTCCTAACCATTCTATTCTTACTCTTACTTTCCAAGAAGGAAAGACAGGACTGAATATACTTCCCAAGGCTATCAATAAAGACATTCATTATCTCTGGGTAAAGCCTGCACTCACAACTTTTGAGGAAGGAGGGGAAAGATGAATTGAAGACATTCCAACTTCCTTAGTTACCTTGCCATTCTGCCAATGCTTTCTACTACAAGGTCATCTGATGCAGGACGGGAAGAAAAGAATTGCCAACTATAGAGTCCTAGAGGCCATTCTAAGCCTTTCTAAGTCTTTTACGGGTCGATTGAAAGATAGACTACTTTCTAAATCGCTGGTTGGCTTTATTTACCAAGGATGAAAGACCAATTAAAGAAAATGAGATTGGCGCTGAGGCTTTGACTATACTTGAATCTCACCATCGGGGATCAAGATCAATAGTCATTCTTTCTCACTCAGTACTTCATCTTAGGCAGCGGAAGGGCTTTGGTAATTACTATATCGAATGAGTTCTCTGCTGCTTCTGACTTCGTAGTGCTTAATGCTCAGCCAAATAAAACGAAAACGAACAAGGAAGCTCCTTATTCTCAAGTACTTGCATGTAACAAAAGAGAAGTAAGATTACTGCCTTCCAGGCCTACTTTCTTCCAATGCATTCGTATTCCCGTAAGGAAGTTCTTTCTTTCTTACTTTAAGACTTCCTATCTATGGTCTTTCTGTAACTGATAAATCAATTAGTCTGGATCTTAGCGCTAACTTCAGCCTACTAGCTTGATTCTCAATTTCCTCAAGCACAACAAGATAAATAGGAATCGAAGCCTGATCTAATGATTGATCTCCGGTTTTCCTAAAAGCAGCTTCGGTCCCAAACTCTTTTTTTGAGTTACGGCTCAGAATATCCATAGGACGGAAGTCAGTACTTTTAGTACACAAAGGTCGGTGTAAAAAGAGAAAGTACTGACTAAGTCCTCAAGCAGTAAACTCCTCCTTCGGAGCAGATGCGTCCAAGACTGCTACTTCTGACTCGCCTATGACGGATTTCCTGCTTCGCTTTGGAGTTACACTTGGATCCTGTAGTAAGATAATCCCCTAGAAGGAATAAGAATTCAATCCCTTCATAGAAGGCTTATGGAGACCTTAAAATAGAGGAGTAAGTGAGAACAGCAACTTCCGAAGTCAGACTTCAGGCTTCTTAGGTCGAATAAGGAGAGGTACAACTGGCTTCTCTTGGTCTTAGCTTGCAGGTCTTCCCCCCTGCTTTCCTAGTTCAGGGAATTTTCCTTCTCTTTGCTTTCAACGCAATTTCCCCTGTAAGTCAATAGAAAGACTTGTTATCAAAGGTTCCTTTCTGTCTACAGTAAGATCTTATTTGCTGTCCTCAAGGGCGAGTTAAAGACTGAAATGAATTAGCTCTTAGAACACTCACCCAAACTTCATTCGAAATAGTTAAGGCATTTCTTCTTTCTGACTGACTGACGTTTTCTCTTTCTCCGGTTTGGAAAGTAACTAAAAGTACTTAAATAGAAAGATAATGACTGATTTTATCCTGCTTCTATGTCTCCAGCAGGGATTGCAAATAGGTAGTCCCATACGGAATTCTATATCTTACGGGATTCTATAGCTTTAGGAAGTCCATAAAGACTAAAGGTCTATGGGACCACTAAAAGAATCTCTCGATATCAATTATAGACCAACATCCGGACGTGAACAGAGGGTTTTTTCGAAAGAAAGCTTGATCCTACAGCTTAGACTGCTTTCATTACTCATTCCATGAGTTGTTTTTCTCTGCCTTCGTAAGTCAATCAAACTAGGTTGCTTGCTGCTGACTTACTTGCTTTTTGACTGGCTTTCAAGCCTATAAATCTCAATAGTAGGATGCTACTAGCAGGCTAGCTCTTTCGAGTTCGTGATGCTCTTGTCTATAGTTCGAGGACTAGTTCTCTGGGGAATAAAGGAAGGCACTAAGACAGATTTCCTTGCTTCGGGGATTGCTACAATCATGCTAGCTTTTTCCCGGACTTTAGGCCAAGGGTTCTTTTCTTCTTTCTTACGCTTGCTTTCCTCAGTTAGGGGCGGAGGTTTGAGCTCAATAGAGAGACTGGATTTCAGTTGTGCTTTTAGGCAATTTGCATTCCTCTTTAGGCTGACGGTAAGAATGTGTAATTTCCCACATTAACTTCGAAAACTTGGTTTTCCATTGAGTCATAGTCAGTGAAGGCAAAGTGAATCTCCGAAAGCCATAAAGATTCTATTTCCTCTATAGACGAGTGCAGTGAAGAATCGGAAAGATTCGATGCTACTCCTTCTCCTATAACTGCTACAGGATCTGATTATCCTTTCAAATCAAAGAGCAAGCCCATTTACCTGCCTGGCTTGTAACTACTTACTATGCGGCAGACTTATCAAGCTAAGTACTGGAGTCTAACTTATAATAGATAATAGAACAACTTGCTCCGGCTTCAGAGTTCTCAATGCTCCAGCTTCCATAACTAAAGAAACTGACTTCTCCTCGGCTTTCTCTGTCTCAGGTACGGCGTGTCAAATCATAATCTAAATACATATTTCGGGCTTCTGCCTTCAGTCAGGTCGGCATTTGCCTTCCCACCTCACCTGAAGTAAACTCTGGATCTCGCTTTGCTTCAGCTAGATGGGATTTAACGAAGACTTTGACTTACTATTAGACTGCAACTTAGTCAGAGGTAGAAGATGACTTGCTTCTCCTGCTTTCAACTTAAAGAATGGACTTAAGAGCTGCTGTAGGGTCTTTAGTCTTAGGATGCTTTCAGGCTCTGCCCCCCTAACTTCCCGGGAAAGACAACTAAATTAGGAATTTCATCACCGGGGAAGAAGGTTTCAGAACCATAATCCTTTAGACTTGATTCCTGAGTGACTCTTGTTTTGATCCTGCTTCTCTTTATAAGGTTATAAGGCCTCAGGCTACCTTTAGGAGATTGAGAATAAATCCATACGTTTTGAACTCGGGGAAGTGGCGGGAATTGAATATCAGGCTTTCGAAACCGCTTATTAGGACTGATGACTTAGGCTAGTTATTTCTACCTTTCCAGGCTTTAGGATCCTAACTTGACTTCTGGTTCATAGGAAAAAAGTATGATCTGGCTTAGCCTCAGAAGTGGAGGATTCAATAGGAACATGGATTAGAGATTGAACTAATCCGATCAGACTCTGTTATAGCCTATTTCATTTTCATTTCCTCAAAAGTAGTGATCAGAATCTCTTCTACAGTTGCTACTTTTTCAGTCAGACTGACCACAGAACCTGAGAGAGGACTAGTCAAATCGGAGAAAAAGGCGTCAAGATAGGTTTTTTCCTTCTTACTTCTTTGTGCTCTAGTTTGGTAATTCAATAGAAGTACGGTTGCTTTCAATGGCATTTATCCCGGGATTGCTACTTCATTAGGCTTCAGGCCTTTCTTTAGCATGTTGAGTAAGAGAATCTTTTTTACTTTTGGGAATGTCCCGGCCAGAAAAGAAAGGAAGAAAAAGATCATCAAAGGGCTTGAGACTGCCTTACTTGACTTGCTTTCAACTGCCTCTTAGGCTGAAGGGATTGTACTAGAAAGAGGAATTTCAGCATCTGGAAAGAGAGCAAAGGTTTACTTCTTTTATTATCAGGTGGCTTTTCCTCCCCGATCTGATGCTTTAAGCGCTTGAACCAGATTCAGACTTGCTTTCTGCTTCTTCATATTTTCTATTATAGTAATATAGTAAGAAGAGACTGACTTTTCAATATCCCGGGTTGGAATCTCTTAGGCTTTGAGATGAAACTTCTCTATGTACGTAATTTATTCTCGACTTTCTTATTTCTTAGCCGAAGATCGCCTAAAGTCTATAATTTGCTGTCCAGAGAAAGAGATTGTGAAATGCGAGAGATAGTTAGTGTTCAACCTTCTCGTTCCTAACAGTCGGAGAGAGATTTTTTGTGGAAAAATTGAGCTAGTCTATGGACTAATAGTCTTTCAGGAAATCTCTGTCGTAATCTCGCATTTATGACTTCCCTTACTTTGCTTTTATTCACTAAGGATATATCACAGGGAAAAGTGGCAGATCTGGGAAAGAAACTTCAATTGCTTCTAGACGAGTTTACGTATTTCCAGTGGGATTAATTGCTTATGAAGGATATCTGAGATCTAGCTTTAGTTGCTGCTTTATGGTCTTTCCTTTAGGCTTATGTCGTTTTCTAGGACCTTGTAAGTACGTCAACAAAAGGTATTTGTTCTAGCTGCTTCGGAGGTCGATACCTCTTTTCTGTGTAGTATTTTTTTAAGGGCTAGTCAGTATGTATAGGGTTTTCTATTAGTCTCAGTATCTGGGCGGTAGGATAATAGTAGAAATAAGATAAGTGTGCTTTTCAATTCAAAATCTAAATAAGAAATAAGGCTAGCCAGTTTAGCTGCCTGAGGTCATCTCTTCCTGTAATTGAATTGAACATAAGGGAAAAATGCCATTGAAAGAAGAAGATTCTCCTACTGTTGAAGCGATCTCCTTTGTTTAGTTACGATTCCGATCTTGCAGCAGTAAAGATCTCCCCTGCTTCTTATCTTGCTTGTAGAGGCATTAAGTCGGTATGAGACTTAGGAATTACCAGCCCGTAAGCCTTCTTAATTACTAGTGCTTCAGGATGGCTTTGAACCAAAAGAGAAAGAGTAAACGACTCTTCTTCTTTCCTGGCTTTTGTACTTAATCTTAGTAATTCTTTCATACGGGAAAGCAACAACAAGAGCAATAGATCGACTTCTTTCCTTCCTCCCGCTCGTAGATTAACGTTGTCAGTTGCGGATGACATTTCTCTTCTGTCTTCTTCTTTCTTTCAGACCCTGGCTAATGTGGTTGGTACGCAATCTCGGGTTCCATACTCGGGTTACCAAGCGAAGCGCTCGGTCCAGTTCTAAGGCTAGGTCCAGCCCCAACACTATCTCCGGTTCCAACGCTTCAGGCATCAGGCTCAGGGAAAGCAGATTAGTTCGGTTCACTAGGCGAAGGCGAAGCAGAAGTCGTAAGACGCTTTCGTCACATAGAATTAGAGCTACTCGCATGAAAACGAACTACTCGCTAACAAAGACTTGCTTTTGCTTTCCCTAAAGACATTCAAGTCTCGTCTTGTCCAACGCTGGTGCAAATTGAGATCAAGAACAACGTTCGGTCGGTTCAGAAAGAGATTGGGTCGGAAAATCCACCTTCTTCCCGGGCGAACTCCCCGGAGAATGCTTCCCAGGCGAATAAACCTTCCCCTGTGGACTTTCCAGAAGAATTTGAATCAGGCGAGTCAGCTTCCTCAATTGCAGTTGAAGAATCCGGTTCATCCGTTGAATAAGCAGACAAATCCGCTTTCTCAGAATCAGTTAAAGACGAAGAATTCATCCATTTCTTAAGAAAAGTGGGCGTCATCGTCATTTGAAGCGTCCAATGGAGAATTGACTATCTAATCAGCGGAACGCGGCTTAAAACGATGATTTAAGGGCCCTTTCTCGATTTGGAGACTTCGATTGAGATATCCCCCGCGGGTATGGTACCTTTTCCATTGACTTCTCGACTGCTTCATCGGAGGAAGAATCAGGTGAAGAAAGCCGGTTTTGTTGGTGAATCACCCTTTCCCCTTGGCTTCTCCGCTTAGTTGGACCTGGCTAAGCCTATTGAAATCTCGCTCGCTTGGAACAGAACTATTTCAAGCTAACGGCCGCCGCCTTGGAATCAGTTCTCCTAACGTCAGGCTCGGAATTAAGGGAACTAGGCGTGGTTGTAAATCCTTGACTCTTTGACTCATGGGTTGAAAATCAAATCAATGTCGTGGGTTGGAATGGAAATTCAATCAATGGGTTGCGCCGCTGTAGAATGAAGTCAAGTAAGTACTATTTAGTGAAAGCAAGAAATGAGATTGTAATTTAGTTTATTATTGAACTTATGAGCGTAAGGGATCCCCCTGCCTCACCGGATGAGGGGAGCCCGACTGGTAACTCCATCATGAACTCTTAGGTAGTCTCCCTTCTTATATGCACGACTTCCTATTTGATTGGAATTTTTGTTCTTACTTGAAGGTTGGTCGTAGATCTCTTCTTTTGGAAGTTGGCTGTGGCTTTATTTCCTTACTGTAAGTTATTACCAAGGAGGTAAGGAAGTTAAAGGGCAGTCCATGCCCTAAGATCTCTTTCATTATACCGAGAAATACCGGAAAGATCAAATTGACAACACGCAAAAGCCCCTTACGAGACTTCGAAGACTCGCCTCTTCTGATCGTAGACCACCCTTCTCTTTTTCATGATCTTTGAGGGCAGCCTCTGTTTCCGTGGCAACGGCTAAGAGCTCTCCCAGTGTTTTAAGCTTCAAGCCCACCAGCTTCAGGCGTGGCTTAGAGTGAAAATTCATTCGACACATGTCAGTTAGACTCTCGTGGGAGTGTGGCTCTGGGCATTTTACTGCCAACGCTCTCCATCTTTTAATAAAAGAATCGACTGAATCATTGTGCGCTTGCTTAGTGGCACACAGCTGGGCAGTGGTGGATTTATCGTCCTTATCGAAAAAATGCGTAAGGAAGCGGAGTTGACTCATCCGCCCACGAATTTATGGTTCCAGCAGGCAACCTGGCATACCAATCGAATGCAGTCTCGCGGAGGGTGCTTACGAAAAGACGTATCATCAAAGCGTCGTTTCCGGCAATGCCCCCAGTCAATGCCAACAAATGAAAAATATGCTGCCTAGGGGACCCTCTCCCGTCAAAAGACTGCAGGTTGGGTTGTTTGAACTTGGGAGGAAAGGCCACTCTTTCCATGTCAAGGGGTATGGCGCGACAATCCCTTTTTGCTGCATTTTACTTTATTCATTCAACTGAGAGAGAGTCTGTTGAAGATCCCTCCGCCCTATTAGTCAAGCTACTTGATCATCTTCAGATTGGCCTATCTCCTTGTTCTGCCTTGTCTTTTGAGCAAATAATAGCTCGCATAGCTTCTTGAATCTTCATCATCTTATCTAGCCTTTCCTCGATACTTTTGTTGAGTTTGGCTATGGCTTCTTTAGGGGATATTTCGTCTTCGTTGGTTACAAAGACGTGTTCTGTTCTTGACACTTCTGATGAGACGGTACGTGCCAAGTCTTCGGACTCATCGGAAGACGGGTCATCACCGGGTTCTGTTTGGCCTCCGGGATTTTCATATATGACAACCGATGTTGCTCGTGACACTGAAAATCCTTGGCTTTGTCTTTCCAACCTCGCCCTTGCTCGCGTTCGCCGAGATTCAGTTTCAAACAACTGAGCAAGAGGGATGTCGGAATCTATTTCGGGGACCATTTTTCCCTTCTTTTTCCGCCTTACCCGTCATTGAAACACAAGCTGGAGCCCTGTCTATATTCCCAGCAAGGCGATCTCCTTATGCTGGATGGAGTTGTAAATACCCTTCTTTCCCAGTATTCAAATAAGCCCCGCTTCCTGGGCCCCTCTCTGATAAGGAAGCAAACATAAAGTACTTCGCACATGGTACCTTTATTCAAAAAGACCTTCCTCTTAGCTAAGTCAGCTGGGATGAATAATAAAGACGATACGAGACTTCGAAGACTCGCTGACGATCATCTTTCCTGGGGTATTCATGTGATTCTTATGGGTCATGTTGTCATAGGGGCTTTCACCCCTTTTCACAGCGGCTTTCCCGAAAGGAAGGATAAAGACGAAAGGAAAGGTGCGTTGTCACCGCCCCTGGGTACCTTTGTAGTAGATTTCCTTTCTTTTTGATTTGGGAGAAAAGAAAGAGAAAGAAATAAGATCATTCGAAGAACGTTGAGCTCCACGAATGGCAACGAATGCTGAAGTCAAAGAGGACAACCGCTCGGGTATCACGCATCTTGGCCTCTGTTTGCACAATCTCACCATGTTTTAATATGGTGGTGTGCAGAACAGGTATACCCTGGTCAGACCTTTCAAAGGTATGAAGTACTCGGTGATGATGTACTCATCACTGATCGGGAAGTAGCCAGTGTATATGAGAAAGCGTTGAATAATTTTTTAGTCTAAAAAGTTATCAAAAATCCCTTATCTCAACGGCTGGATCAGCTTCATTTGCTAAGCGGTTTAGGGTCCGGGGATTGAGCAAGGATTTGAGTCCTATCTCAATAAAGAATTTGTTAAATTATCATCACCCGGATTGATGTCAATCCAAATGACATATCCTTGCCAAAGGTTTTCGACCTTAGCGAGGATAGGTGGTGCCCGTTTCCGCCAATTAGCACGTTTGGACCATATTTTAAACTCTCACTTTGAGAGAGTCCCAGCTATATTTACTAAACAACGTCTTCCCTTCGACCTTTGAATCCCTAAATCTTTGGTGTCATTATCGACTTCCTTAGGAAGGAGATGAGGCCGCGAGAGTTGTCCCTCATTCCGGATCAACTGTTTGAGGTTGGTCCAATGAAGGACTTCCTTGAGTGGTCTACCCTAAGGGCGTGGGTCAGGTCGACATGCTTTGATTTTTGGATTTGAATCCTTCTTGAAACAAACTTTGTCGTTCCCGTCTCTTGTCAAAACTGGAACCTGTGCTTAAGAAGGGTTCATCGATTTTGAATAGAGTTTCTTCATTCCTGAACGACGCTATTCTGGATGAGGACAAAAGAGATTGGTCAGAAAAGCATGGCGTGCCTGATGTGGGCCTTCTCGCCAGTGTTTTACTTAATTTCTATTTAGATGACTTAGATCGAAAAGTCATCAATCGCTTTCCAAGTCGAGATTCGTTAGAATCGTAGGGAGACCTAGATCACACAGGAAGTCTGTCTTCTCCCTTACGTGATAGGGCTCTAAAGCCAAGTGCTTGCTTCAGTTACTGCTTTTTATGCGTTAAGGGGTGGTTCGGAAATAGGGTTTTTTGCCCCATAAGGGCGAGTCCAGTGGAAATGAGGAAAGTAAGGACAGCCACGGAAGCTGGTCAGCCTAAGACCGTAAAAGCCCAGTTCCAGTATTAGAGGAAGCATGGCATAGAAAGCAGGGCATGTCATGGGTTGTAGGGAAGAGGTAACACGTGTACATGAAAGCAAGCGGGAGCAGAGCGCAGGGATGAAGTAACAAGAAACTAAAGCACATATGTATGCGATACCTGCCGTGGGCTAACTTCGGCTGTCATACCTTATCTAACCACTGGTAAGGCTTAGACCATAGTCGAGTGTAAACGTAAACCAACTCCCTCCTCATTTTAAGAGAAACCAGAGGTTCTGGTGGAGCAATCTGACGTATGATATCATAGCACCTGAAGATCAAACCATATTTTTTCTATTTTTTTAGCTGGTCTTTTCGCTCAGGGTAAAAGCACACAGCTGGTGGATCCAGGAAGTCGCTTATTGGTCTATAGTAATATCGACTGACGGCTTGATAGGCTGCTAACGTGGCAACCGTTAGCCAATGAGAGGCTCACACACATGCCATTAGACCCAAGAAACTCAAGCACATACTAGGCATAGATCCAACTTGATGGAGAGGTGACGTCCATGGGAGCTGAGAGGAAGCTTCCTATCAAAATGAAAAAGAAAAAGGTAATTTCTTTCTTAACTGAACTTTTATTGGTTATTTATATCTTTACTTAACAAGTGAAGGTTATTTATATCAATACTTCATAAGTGTTGGTTATTTATATCTTTACTTAAGAAGTGAAGGACGGGCTCAGTTGAAAGAAAGCAAGCCAGCGACGGTACTGATTCACCTAACCGAAGAGGATGATCTCCTCTCTCTACGCACCAACAAGTGTAAACGACGGGATATTTTTTTGGCTGTCATGATATGTCCCAGGTTATAGACATAGAACCTGTGGAAGGGATCACTAATGCCCCCCAATCCCAACTGGCCCAACTGGTTGGGGTGACATATGAAGAAAGGATACCAAATTTTTAAGGAGAACCCTCCGATCGCTCGGATGATGAAGAAGAAAGGAAGGTAATAGGAAAGGTTTACGTTTATTTCCTCTTTCATACGCAATATCTTTATTTAAGTCGAAGAACTCTTAAACTTAAAGCTTTCACTTTCAAGTTTGAGCTTGGCTTTAGACTGCCTAAAAGGCCGGACTGAGTTCTTGAGCAAGGGCTGAGTCCTTAAAAAGCAACGGTTAGTTTTTTTTTGTACTTTTTTTTTTAGAAACGAGTCTTACTATACGATTTTAGCCTATTTATTGATTCAAAGCTTACTTCTTTACCTAAAATAAGCAAGTTTTTAATCAGACTTGAAGACTTTAATTCAAAATCCTTAGAACTCCAACTAAATGTTTGGCAACTGACACTCGAACTCGCTTGCAGCAACGGCGGTGCCACTTTCAAGTCTTAGAGCGGAATATATTAATGAATATATTTCTTTTCTATATATAATACGAATATTGCCATTCGTGATCGAATACAACCTAACTAGTTGCACGCCTACATAACCTAGCCAGGTCCCAGACATTTCAGGTACATAGTCAAAAGAGCTTTGCTTTAGGAAGATGGTAGGTATTAGACTCTATATGTAGTTCTCAGAAAAAAAGAGTCCATCTGAATCGGGACCCGCTAAATCAATAAGACTGAGAAATTCGTGCCCTTGGCGCACAAGCACTTAGTAAGCTAGTTCAAAGGCCTCTTTAGTTAGAAGTTTACCAACTTTTGTTGAGGTTTTCCTTGGTCAAACTCCCTATATCCGATAATCCAAGAGTACTAAATCCTAAACTAGTTTGAAAGTCATTCTAGTCTTTACTAGGAGAATACCGGATATGTCAAGTGATAGTTTACTATTAGTATCATTAGGTTGAGCTGCTTCATTATTCTGAAGTTCCGACAGCTCTGATGCTGCTGATTGTTGTACTTGTGCATTAGTATTCCCATCCATGAGTCCTTATAGGAAAATCCTATATTGTTTTTATCCACAGTATCAGTAAATAGATAGATTAGTATCTCACGTAATTCATTAGAATGATTAACTCATAGACGCAACGCATCCCAGGTAATAAGGAGGACTAAAGACCTATGCATATTGAATTTGGGCAAAATTAGAATTAGGTAAGTTAATCATTGGTTCTCCATTAGGCAATGGAGGCAAATGATTTCGTATTATGCAATACAGCAGGAGGATGAAAAAGCTTCTCATTTCTCTCATATCGTTGTTGATCTTTCTTATGTTTTCATATAAAAAAAGTCTTTTTGCTATATCACTAGGATCACGAAGATGCGGCTTTCTTAAAAGAACATAGGCAGTACTGGATTGACGGCCAGAAAACTGTTGGAGCATTGGGTTAGGCAGTCTGGAAGCGCTACTCCTTTGATAGAAAAGTACGTCTTTTCTATTCATTGGAACTCGCCTTATTGAACTAAGAAAGAATTACAGAGCTAGGCACGAAGCATAGTATTTATTATTACTATTTCTTCTATTATAAATCTGACTTTCTAATCTCTTTAATAACAACAAGAAAGTGTTGAACATAATAATCCACTTTCTAAAGTAGTATGGTGCGCGTCGTTTGATTTTAGATTTGAGATAAAGAAAACTCATATATCGCCCATTCTGCATCGTTGATATATTTCATCGTCTTATTAACAGGTTCGCCTAAACTGCATGGACTATTTCCATTCGGATGTGTAGTACATACTTTAGACTTTTTCAATAAAGGTTTCCTTGGCCACTTTGAAAAGGAATCCAAGATCATTAGATGTGATTGTGGCAGGCTTGAAAAAGGCTCTGGGGCCACCATCCTCCGCCGTAGCAGCAGCGGTCCTAAGAAATGGCTTAGAAGAACGATCCTTATTGGATCTGGGACTTTAATAAATTTTCTAAATAGGAAATTCCTTTATCCTTCTAAAAAATAGCCCTATCATTATTCGGGAATAGAGTTGCCAGTAACCTTTGCTAATAGCTAGCCTAAGACAATAGGAATATAGGCTATATCACAGGTCTGGTGAAGGTGAGCTCCCAACCTCCAAGGTTGGAAGGGAGAGATTCATCTTTGATGAAATTTGCAGATTCCGACTCTTGTCATACGCTTTCATGCTCGGGGACAACGAGTACTTCTTTACGTCACCCTTTAATAAAGCTACGAAAGGTTAAGCCCTCTTCCTATTTGAAATAGAGTGACTATCTGCGCCAGTCAGATTTATGGGATATTTTCTTCTTTTTGGTGGCTAGCAGAGCAGGGTAGGTAAAGTCTAGCCATTCGTTATATCCTTCCTTCTAATCTTTTGATCCGGATTAGGAAGTCCTATTTCTTAAGCTAGGCTAGGTAGGAAGTAGTTGTTTACTCGTGTTATTGGGAAAGTTCTATTCAACAGGACAGTGAGGTAGCTTGCCAAGCGAGTTACATACTTTGCTTTGTATGAGTATATAATTCTCTATTTATTGTTAAAGTAGTTTCGTTGTAGTAGCTTTTTTGATTAGATCCTTCTTTATTGTAGACAACCTCTGACTCTTTACAGATTCTTAACTTTAAGGCAAATGAGAAAGTGTTGGAAGTTAGCGGTAGGGCATTCAGTGAAGCAGTCTTTCCTGCTCTTCAAGCGAGGGAGCGGTTCTTTCTTTCGTTAGATTACCTCCTACTCATCCCCTTAGACTTGATAAGCTTTTGAGTAGGAGAGTGTTAGAACGTTATCTACGATCGTACAGCTCTAAAGCAAAGTTGGCGGGTCAGCTTGTAGTTGGCGTGTAAATAGTCCATAATAGTCCATAGGAGAAAGGTACGAAAAGAGAAGGTCAGCAAGTGATAGTAGCTTCACAAGGTAAGGTTAGCTTTAGCCGTTTTTAGCCTTGACGCGAAGATAGCCCTGCCTGTGAGTACTCCTCCCCCTATACTCGATCATCAAATCTTTACCCTACAAAAATCATCTACGACAGCATGAACGCTTATTTCATATATTGAAAATGGAATATATATTCAATATGCTTTTAGCAAGGTACGGCGCGAGAAGAAGGGGTTGACGTTTCGAGAAGTCCACTTCTAGTTCAACTAAAAATCGAATCGAACGTGTGAGCCAACCTAGGTACATTGTAAGGGCACTCACCAACAAATTCGTTGTTATAAGGCTGGGACTCTTTCCCTTCACCCTGTTTAGTTTAGTCCTTTGCTTCGACCTTCGGGCATAGAGACAGACATCGTGATAACCCTATAAAAGGATTAACAGTTATGGTAATTTATTTCAATACTTAACAAGTTGATGAAAGTGAAAATCCTTTCCAATACTTATTAAGTCAAGATATAAATAACCAACACTTAGATTTATTAAGTCATTTTTGCATTTTCTCGGGATTTTTGGCTGACTTTTAGGCATAGCATTAGAAGATCTTTACTTAAGTAAAGAAAGACAGACTGACTGTTTGCACTTTATGAGTTCAAACTCGGTTGAGAGGACTATTTTCAGGACGGGGAGACTGCTACAAGAACTTCTTCACTAGTAGTCAAAGGGGAAAAGTATGCTTTGCTCCATCTTCAATCATTCCGGTACAGCAATCGGGGATGTCCGTCTAATAAGTAGTCTTTATTCCCTCCCAAAAGCGAAAAGGACTCTTTCTTCAAAAATCATCGTATCCGTAGCTCACCGCAAGGGCTCAAGAACAGATATTTATTACACCAACTTCAAGGGAAAGACGCATGATCACCCACTTAGAGAACTTCCAAAGATGGAGACAAAGAAGAATCAGAATTAGATCGCGAAGTGACCTGTGACCTCTTTATTAGGGTTTTCACTTTCTTTTTTATCGCCTTGCGCCTGCTACCTTCATAGAGCATATTCGTGAAAAGACTAAGATCGGATTCTCGCCATCTAAGAAGAAGAGGGCAAGTCTCATCCCGTGCTTGGGCTTGGGTACGAAAGTAGGCATTCCAAACATATACCTACGAATCAAGGAAAAACATCTTAACTTAAATAAATAGATCTTTGTGATTCAACCCATTCCTATTATAACCCTATAATTAGAACCACCCTATAGTAGGGTGACTTCACTCGCTTAAAAGAATTGTTTCGCACGTATTAGTGGCAAAAAGCTTTCGTGGAAGCCCCCAGTAGTCTATCCTCTTTGTAACTTGAGGATGTAAAAAGTCGTTCTTGTCCGTTTTGTCTTTCTTTTTGGGAGATAGGGTTGCAGTCTTGTAGCCTTTAGTCGGATAAGAGCCATTTCGGTATTGTTATTGTGCTAGTAAGGTAAAGCCGCTTTAATTCTGGTAGCATTCCCAGTCTTGGATTGGTACATTCGTTAAGCATTCCAATCGGTACATCTCATTCGACTTGGTAATCCCTTTGGCTGTCTGCTAGTCTACCTTTGCCCGATCATTCAGTTTGCGATTCAAGTCTCTCTTGACTAATACGCAATTACCTTCGATAAGAAGGGTACTATCAAATTCACCTTGCCAAGGATAGCTCCAAGTTATCTGTCATAGCCAGTTTTAAAGGCAATAAATAGGTGCTTATAAATTCTTTTTGCCCAGTAAATAAAAAAATTGCACACTACTAAAAGAAAAAAGTTCAATAGTACATTATTTGACAATTCTAAGTGGAATGGGTTTTTGTTGAAAGGACGAATAGTATGCTATTAGGTTGAGTAGGTAGAGAGGGGAACATCCTGCTAATGAATGGCGTAAGAAAGACCAAGATAGAAAATTAGCTCATCTGCGAACTACTCGTCGTAGTCATTCTAAAACGAAAATGAATATGTTTCCCCTTTGGCCTGGAAAGAGCTCTCCGTGAAAAGAAAAGATTCGAACTATGGATATTCAAGAACAAGATTGGTATTTCTAAGCGCTTTGTATCGCTATACAAGAGTCTTTATATTTCAAAAGGTATATAATAATAGGAAGCTAAGCCTACAATGCAAGCGCAATCACATCAGGCATGGGGCTACCCTGTTTTTTATAATTGAACTAGAAAAAAACCGGCATAGCGCTAGCGTAAGGCAGCAAAGAGCTGGCCTGTCTTGTTGTTAGTCAGGCGACGAGCTAATTGCTTTGAATGAATAGTGTCGAATCAGGTAGAGTTATGTTATATCAGGGCAGGTCCGGACCGAGGTAAGGAGTCAACGGTAACAGAGTAAAAATGGTAGAGATTGAAGGTTTCAATATTCAATACCCGTAATAGGGAAGAGCTTCTAACATTCAGTCCTTTGACTGGACTAAGATCGAAGGTAGTCTTCTTATTATCCATAATCCATAGAGGTATCAAAGTGAGTGTCGATCTATATAAGTTCAAGTAGGAGATACAGGCAGTTCTGTTCTATCAGTGCAGTCAATATCGGAGAGCATTTTTTTCAGATACAGGTAGTCTAATCTATCCGAAGCAGCAATATGCAAATCCACAATCCATCTGAAGCATCCTAAGATTTAGATACAACTGATCAAAGGCGCAGAAACGGAAATGAGTTAAGTGAATCCCGTCTCCGATTCAAAATTTTCCCGAAAGGAAGGAGGCAACAAAAGGATAAGAAGGGAGGATAAGATTCAGTGTTTTCTGTCTTTGAATAGAATAAGGATCCGATTTTTATGATATTCTTGGAGACTACATGAGTATTCCCATCATGTACTGATTTTGAGAGATTGAAATAGGAAAGCCTCTCTTTTCCTTTCCAGGTTCAAGTAAGAACAAGGTTCGGAGCTGAACCCGATGAATGAACAGATCAACGAGCTCTATCCATTAGATTGGCGTCAAAAAGGAAGAAAAAAGAATTAGACCAGAGAATCTCTGGATGTGTTCATAGCCCTGTAGAAGCACTGTTACCGTTTTAGAATTCAAGAAGAGAAAGAGAAGAAGTCTAAGTTCGACTGACTTGGATCTAATAAAAAAGAGCGTACATAGTTCTAAAGAGAGTGTTTAAAAGTAAAAAGAGAGTAGGCATCCGTCTGGTAAACAATGGCATAATGATCACAACAGGCCAAGTCATAAAACAATAGTTCTACAGATACCTACTTCCTGCTTTCAACTCGGATAGTTATGAGTTGCTCCTAAAATAAGTAGAAGAAGCTCGGTTGGAGAGATAGACCTTAAATTCCCTTATCTGCCTTTTATCCCTACTTCTCTACCTTCCTTTTTTTAGGAAAGTCCAGGCCTTATCGAAGATCGAAGCCCCAGACGTCGAGGCGGTCGGCATTCAGGCGTACGTGTGGTACGTAGGGGGTTTAGGGTTGAGTACGCCCCACTATAAAAAAACGAACGTTGATCGGACTTGATCTTGGTCGGTAAGGTAGCCATTGAGTACATGGCTTGATTGAATCAGAATCTTTGGCGATCGCCTGGGAAATGCCCTCTTACCATTAATATTAGGGCATGGCTTAAACCTATCCTAATAGTGTCAAGTAGGACAGAACTTAGCAATGAACAAAAATCATTCAATCAGCTCCAGAGCTGGGAGTTCTCCTTCTCGCTTTCGGAATAGAAGGAAGGAGGCTCCCAGGAGGTCAGTTTAAGTCCTGCTTTCTTACGGAAGGAGGAATCGGTAAGTTTTTGCTCTTGTTTGATGAATGACAAGCGCTATAAGGTTATTAGAAAGTTTTCCTGGAAGAAGACGGATTATCCCTCTCCTATCAGTCCACTAGCAATACACCAGAAAGTCAATATTGCAAAGGCAGAAAGATTTTCATAGCCCTATAAAGTGCGCAGAATCGTCTTTTTGATGCCGAGAATAGTCTGCTCTCTCTTTCCCGCAAAGAGATCAAGTCCTTTCATATTCCTAGTTCAGGAAAGAAGGCCTTAGTTAGAAAGAGAAGAATTTCTATTAAAAGGTTATAGGAGCTATTCCGATTATATAGTTATATAGTGGAACGGAGAACATAATGGATCGAACTCACATAGTCAAGATAGTTTCAAAAGACTCCAGCCAAAGACAGAGGATCCGATCCAGTAGTCAACGACCTGGACTCTCAAAAAGAAACTGGATTAGCAAGATCAGTCTTCACACGAACCTAAGCCAAAGAGACACTCTCTCTCATATACATATTACATATACGATCTTTCTTGATGAGCGATAACCTGATCTTTCTCTATGTTCAGATCTGACTTTGAAGACTGAGCCAAGGCGAAGAATCGCAGGTTTTATTATAATTAGACTACTAGATGACTGCTCAAGAAAAGAAAACCGGCTGAACAGAGAAGTCAATCAGAGAAAGAATCCTAAATTTCTTCAACAGGTCAGATTGACTGTACCTTTGCTACAATCTAAGAGAAGCCCTTATTAATGAATTCCTGAGATATGGACTATGTTAGGCTTTTCTTTCCATAAGGTCGTAACATGCTGAGTCTATTCTCACTATCTTAAGCCATGTGAACGACTTTATTCTATGACTGATGTAACTAGAATCACATGTGCTAATACATATGAAAGCGACTAGCTGCAACCAAAGCCAGTGTCTAATCATTCTTCCTAAGAGTCATAGCTATAGGAGTGAAATACTGCTAAGACAGGAGATAGAGAGAATCCAAACCTATCATATAGAATATAGATTCGATGCTTATAGCTTTTTTTTATGAAAAAGAAATATCGGATACATAGCTCTAGCCTCTATCTTTGTATAGATAATTCATTCCATGACCTTTATGCAAAGGAATGAGTCTATCTCCGACTAGTATGTTGACCCTCTGAACAATCTAAGAGCTCACGCATTGTAATGGTCTAACAATAGACAGCATTTCTCATCCTTCCATTACTGGGAAGGAACCAGTGTAGAAAGGTAAGAGCATTCCTTTTAGTAAATTCCTAGCAGTTTACAATAGATTTCTTCTCTAACTCACTTTTGATTAGCTACTTCACTCAAGATTATTAGGAAGACCGGATGCTAGAGATTTCGTAGTGAGTCAACCAAAGATTGTTGATAAGTGAGTAATGCTAGGATCTGGATTAGAGACGGACAGATTCTTCCATTCAGGATCCTGCTCCATATCAAGTCTTTCACCTCGTAGTCCATCCACATCCAGGTCGTATCCGCCTAGTAAAAGAGTCCTCTTTGCCTTGTCTCTTCCTTCTCTTTCCAAAGAACAACCAAACCTTGAAATTCTTTTCTTGCTCTCATAGAAGTCTTGTATGCTTAGTGCTTAGTCAGTCCCTAAAACTATCAAAAAGGCTATAGCTTCCACATTTCTATGTAACCACGGAAAGCGAGTGAAAGCCGGGGAATCTCTCTATGTCTCATTTCAGAATAGATCAAACCCTGTAAGACTGAAACCAGGACACCTATAACTTCCTTTTGAGACTCGATGAAACTGTGAGACTTTACAAGTCATTCCTTACCTCAGGTTAAAAACGGTATTCGTGGGACGTTACAATAAAGCTATCCACATAGAACTGAGACAGGATGAAATACCTTGAATTTACCTACTGCTTAAACGACTTACTTTCAGTAAGTTTTCAAGCGAGAAAGTTCTTTTTAGCTTTCACCACTAGCTCTTCTCGAGCTCTAGGTTCTCCACCCACACCTATTTTTTTGATCCTTAGGTTCTACTACGAGTTCAAATAAACCTATCATACAAATATTATGTGAAAGCCACCAATACCTTTGTTTCCGACAGGAAAATATAGAAAGACCTAAGCCAAGTAAGCTCAAATAAGGATTCAAGGAATTGGGACTAGAGGCTAGCAGATGGGAAATAGGTTTTTTAAAAAGTTTTTCTAGTATGTACGTGTAGAGCCTCGATGCTCTTCTTATCTTAGTATATGACTTTCGAAAGAATCAAGAAGGGAACGAAATTCATTCCCAATGCCTTTTCTCTCTGGAAGTAGGAGAGATGATTGGTCAGGATCTCATTTCCTCCTTTTTATTATCATCGTCTAAGGGAGATGGACTTTCTGATAACATAAGGTGACTGGCAGGTGGGATGGGTCGGCCTGTAAACTAAAGATAAAGACTATTTTCATCTCTAGCTTCCAGCTAGCTAACCTTGACTACTGGTATTTCATCCCTTGCTGAAGTGAAGAGGCGTGGCAGTGAATAGTAAGTTCTTAGGAGGGACTTTGGCCTAAAGGCCCCAAGTCCTTAATGTTTTGAGTGAGTTAGAGTTCTTTGCTGATGCTGACTTCGTAAGTCAATAGAAAAGGGAATCATCTTTTCTGACTGACTTGCCTTCTAAGACTTCCAAGCCTACCATATCTCTTGAAGCAGGGGATTGAGTCAAAACCATTCATTTGAGATTTAGGCTGACTTGAGACTATCCTTTATTCTCACCAAGGAATGAGCTTCCCCAGAGTCAAATCCCGATAGTAAAAACACACGTAATCGTAATAAGAAGAGCTGGTTGATCCTTCGCTTCTTCAGAAGTAGAAGTGGCGAACCAATCAATGGAATTCTATGTCGGTTTTCGATTGGCTTTCAGCCGCTCTTCTTCCTTGCCTAACCCGGATATGAACCCGTAACCCGACCTGGCGCAGAATAGAGTATTTCCCAATTTGCTGTTGAAGTAGGTCAGTTCCTTTCTTCTCGTCTACCATGACTGCGTTTCAAAGCTCTGAGAACGGCCCGTGTTGAGTTCCCTTCTTGCCCTCATCTCCTTTGATCCCGGACTCCAAAAGGGTAGAACTCATGCTTTGAGTTTGCTGAGAAGATTGATCTTCTCTGTCTGTCCTGTCTTCTTTCTTGCTTGCTTGATTGCTGTCTTCTCTTCTGGCTACTCCATGCGGCTAGTAGTCAGTCTCGGAACTTCTTGCTTTGAGGAGTCTTAGACAGCTCATCTTCTCCCATTCCGTGCCTCTGTTGAACTCTTTTCTCTACGCCTTAAACTGAGCAAGGTGAGCAGCTGTTCTTGAATCAGTTGTCTTTGATTTGGGAAGGTGGTAACATATATAATAGAATCGTCATGGCTGCTTGACGGCGTGATCTATCTCTCTGCTTTGAATAGCGTAGTAAAGTACCCTTCATAGCCTTGAAGTTCACTTTTGAAGGGAAGAAGCACACTGCTTAAGATATAAAGCGCAGTGCAGCCACCCCGACTTCCGTCCTATCCTAATAACAGACCTGGAGAACAGGTAAGCGAACATACTCTTTTCCTTGGTTAGACAGTCAGTGATAATGAGAAGAACCTTCTTCAGGTAACCTCCGTAAGGTACTTTTGGCATCACTACCTCATGGCAAGCTTACTGAGTATCTACCACATCCCTTTCCGAAGATTGGTTTTTGCCATGAACTCTCTTGGCAAAGTCAGGATCATATCTCAAATAGATACTTCTTTATATTCCTTCTCTCTGTTCAAGGTCGAGAAGGAATATTAAGTCGTAATTCAAGACTTCATAAGAAGAAGCGTCAGGTTAGTATGCGAGTTTCTACTTCTAAGAGAGATCGAAGGAAGACTGAAAGGGGAAAAAGAACTAAGGGTTTGCTTGACGAATGAACCAAGCGAATAAGGAAAGGGACCAATCTCTGGTTTAAGGGGAATTGGATAAAGCAAAGAAAGTTCAGGAGATTTCACTATTCTTGACTAAGTAAAGGGCAGAGGATCTTTCCAATCTGGCTGGATTGGTACAAAGAAGCTAAGCCGGAAAGTAGGTTCAACGCCCGAAAAAGGTACAAAGAGTAATCCTTTTGTCTTTTTACTTTGAATTATCCCAGCATTCCAAGACCACTTACGGTAAGGTTTGTCTTTCGCTGATACTATTCATCATAGGATAGAGAGATAAGTGACGAACCTTTTTTCTATATGTCGATAAAAGTGAGGACTTGACTTTGACTTGGTCAGTCAGCCCTATAGCCGCTGCGGTCGTTCTAACAAAGTTGCTTTTCCCCCCGATAGGAAGAGCCGGCGATGCGTACTGAATGAAGCGGTGTAGCTAGAGATGCCACTCCTTCCTGCAATGATGCTACTGATTGCAGGTCGAGAAAGATTAACGCTGGGTCGAACAGGGCTGTTGCAGGCGATATGAATGGGTCCAGTACGAAGCCACCCCATGCCGCTATTCCTATTGCTAACGCAGCTACGACTCAGGGTTGAATGCCGCAAGGCATTGGAATAATGTATCCTAGACCTCGCTCTGGAGATATGCTAAGTCTCTTACCACCCTTTCCTTTACGCTTACCCCTCAGCCAATCCTTGCGCTTGCCTTAGCCTTATTCTTTAGTACGTTGAGCCTATTCGTTCACAGCGAGAACTGCTCCTTCTCTTCCGAGTTGGCTCATGAATCTCGGTCTTCTGGAAAGGAGGCGCAGTCACTAACGTCAATATAGAAAACACCCGGCAAGAGCTCGCCTACAAATGAAATGAATAGGATTCCGCCAATCTTCCTGGGGAGGAAGAAGGACTTGTTCCAGAACCCGCAAGCAGAATATGTTGGAAGAAGGGCAACAGGTATGACATCAATCAAGCTGGGAACAAAACTCAAGCTTTCTCGTCTCGATAGGGAGAGTCCAACGTTCTTCTTTCTCTTGTTGGCAGTTCAGTTAGCTCGAAAGGGATCAAGCCCTTCTACTAACCCTCTTCGAAATAGCCATTGACGCATCTCTCAAGGCAGAATCAAAGTCAGACCGCTACTAATAAGACTCAGAGCTATACCCTAAGAATTCCGTCTATTGCGTTCCAAGCTAAGGGCAAAGAGCAAGGCTTCTTCCTTCAACCCTGAAAAGGATGTATTCTATAACATAAGGCTAAAGCAGCTCCTATTCTTCGCTATCTCTAGCTGCCTCAGTCATCGTTCCTCTCTTCTCTCAGATCTCAGAAGGCTTGTTTCGCTACGGAGAGTGGAAACTTCTTGATTTCACGACATCGGAGAAGCAACTCATTGCAGCTCCTCACGAAGAGGTAAGAATATGCTCGACTGGTTGGCTACGCAGTTCAAACCAAATAAGCCTCAATATCAGAATAGGATCAAAAGGGACATCGTGAGGAAAGAAAACAAGGCTATACAGCTCCCGCCAAATAGTAGAAGCTCCCCCTCTGTCCGCGAGGACTAAATACCTTGTTGTACGGACGGATATTCTAAGAGTGAAATTTCGTATCTACCTTTACAGTCGCTTTCATTTAAAAGGAGCTCTCCTTGCAGCCCTGCTTACTAGAGATTGGTTCTCTCGGCGGGTTGATCTTTTGCCTTTCAGCTGCGGGCTAAATAAGAAGGTCCCGAAGAGAGGAGAGGGGCGTTGAAAGGCTTCAATGATTGGATGGAGCACAAGAAGGCGGAAATGGATCCTGCAAGTCGCAGTAAGACGATCCTACTCAAACTCTATCGAGTCAGCAAGTAAACTACCTCGCAAAGTATGAAGAAAGTGGGAAACTCAACTCGAACTTTACTTTTCTAAGGTGATATTGGATAGAACCTGAAAGAAGTCATACTGGATACCGCTGGTTAAAGAAACTCTCCACACGTGACACGAGATGGCCCAAAAGGGACCTCGCTCGATCAGAAAAGAAAAGTCAATTTTCAATCAACTGAGGATCCAATCCACTTAAAATCAATCGACGACTGCTCCTCTTCCATTCGTCTTAAAGTGTACCATTCATAAAAGGTAGGGTTAGAGGGCGCTCTAAGGAGGAGATTTGTAAAAAGGATTCCCAATTAATTAGTAGGGGTTAAATAACGACGCTCGAACGTCCGGAGTCAGATGCTTAACCCATGCCATCCCTTTCAGCCTTCTAAAGTGTTATTCCATAATCTATCATTCTCAAAAATTCCCCAAAAGGCCCCCGGGCTTGACAAGTTCAGCAAAACCGTAGAGAGAGCGGGCTCCACCTAGCTTAGCCTATCCAATATCCGATTCAAAAAGAGCTTGGAAAAAAGTCTTTCCTCCCTCTGTCTAAAGTCAGTCAGTCCCAGTGTAGGGCAGAGCCCATTGTCAAAGGATCGTTTCGCTGGAATGCTTGCTTGAATATAGCTACTCCCATTAAAAGGAATTTTTACTTTATTCACTTTTGGCTTGGAAGCAGTCGTGATTCCCCTTGGTCTAGTGTAAGGACGAGACTATGGAATAGTTGCTCTTGCTGAGAGAGTCTAACTTTCTTTTGAGGCTTTCTATAGTGGAGAGAGGAGACTGCCTACTGGCAGAGATAGCAGTACTAAGTTAGCAGTGTGGAATGGGGGCCAATCAAGTAATCAAGTATAGTTGGGCTAATCAGAAGTTTCACTATGGCGATTGGAAGAGGCACAACCTCAATTCAAGTCGAGCAGCAGCTTTTCTACACTCAAAGGAAACCCGGCATCCCCTTAACTGAGACTTCCTATGCATAGCTGTAGCCTTTCGTCATACCAAAAGGGTACTTTGTGGAGATTGAGCCTGCGCAAGTTCGTTTACTCACAAAGTTCAGGTTCAAAATAGGACCGATTTGGGTATGAGGCACCTCGAAAAGGCGTGAAACCTACGTCCCAGAGGTCTCGTCAATAGCAAGAGAAGAAAAATCTTCATAGTGAGTGGCCGAGGGCGACATCTGACTTCCAATGGGTATTCTAGCCTTTGCCTGAGGCAATTCCTTCTCATCGAAGAAGCCCTGAATCTGTTCATAAAAAGGGGAGGAAATCCTCGATCTTATCCATAGGGACGGGTATCCCCTCAAAAAATTGAGGTTCCATTGGGGAACCGCTGTCCCATTTTTACCCGGTTTGTGGGATTAATTGATTGGATACCCTCGAGTCCTCGTTTGCCGTTACCGTCAGTTTCGTTCCGGAAGTGCCTTCCCCCGTCAGTTCCTTCGATTGGCCTCCACCACACCTACCCTACTACAACTAAAAACTAAAGCACCAAGCCAAGACTTAGCCTAGTTACCACCGAAGCCATAGGCTACATTAACTTAACCGTGCTACCATAGTATAAGTATAGTCACAAGGGAAAGCAAACCACACTAATACCAATTCAGTTTCATGCTCCTTAACCTTGTTCTGTATTCAATTTCTTACTCCCTCGGGGGACTTCTCTCTCTTAAAGGACGTTAGCAAGAACAGCTTAGGTACTAAGTCGCTTTAGGAAAGATGCCTACTCAAAGTAATCTATGATAACCTCTAGAGCCCAGCTAAACGCAAAGAGAACAATTTCTTCCTTCCTTAACTAAAACTAAGTCAAAGAGCGGATTCGTGCCATCCTGTTCAACAGTCGAGTTGCAGGAAAGAGATAGCATTCGCTACGTTCAAGCTCAATTCAATTTCCTTACTTATTCTTTCCATCGAGAAAGACATTGTTTAGGCGGGTTAGTTCACTCAAAAGAGTAACCGCTTCGCGCCTGGTCTTTTCACGTTGGGCCTTCATCAAATGCGTTAATTTCCCTTTTTAGACCTTTGTTGTGAGCCACCCTCGACCATAGAAAGCAATAACGACCGAGTTTGACGGCGAGTTTCACGTACAGAAAGAGTTGAGAGATATAAGTTTCCCGATTGTCAACTGTTCGTTTCGAACCTATGCCTTTGACTATTCCATTATAGAAATTTAGTAACTCGCGCACGTCATGATCTATATCTATTCGCATCCTACCGCAGTGCCCGAAGAAACGATTATATCGTATAAGATATCTGCCAAGGTGTGCCTTTCCTAAGGCTACCTACTGAATTTAGTAACTATCTTTCTTTTCTAATACGAAGATAAAGACCATGATGAGAGAATTCAGGCTTCCTTCCCCTGGGAGCCAAGTTCCTTTGCTGTGTGGTTACTAACCCCTGAGATTTGACACTTTCGTTCTCTAACCTAGGCCTCAGAACAGCACTAATGACAGGAACTTAGTACTTTTCGATCTTACATTCCATCACAAAGTTATAGTTCATTCGTAAACAAGGGACGAAGTGGTTTGATTCCTCAGTTCTGCAATGATTCAAAGACCGATCCTGGGGAATAAATAAAAGGTTGAATCACAGGTTGAGCTTTCAGTAAGCCCTTATTTCTCGACTCACTAGACGGGGAATATGCGTACAGTAGAAAAAGCTTAAAGCAACTAGCAATGCTACCATAAATCTTTGAGAGTTTTACCAACCCTGCCATCCCAGAACGTTAGCGTACAAGAGGGGCATTTCTCAATTGAGTTAGAAACACATGGAATCTCAGATGTGGAAGTTTTATTCCGATTTATTTGGCCTTTAGTTGGCTGCATTCTAGGTCTCACCTAAGATCCTTAGTCTATCCGAGGCTATCGTTAACTGGGGCACGATAGAACCGATGGTCAGTACCTCTTTACTTTACTAGGGAAGGGGTTCCCGGGAGATAGCTCTGGTTCGTGCGCATTAGAAGTAGACATGAGTGGTTGTCTTAGCGCGCATCGAAGCGACATGCGTGAAAGACCTTGCCTCAGTGCCTTTGAGGGATTCCTTCTCGCTTTCTTTCTATCTAAGCTCTTCGATCCTGCCTCACTTTGATTCTTGCGCTTGCTTGTGCCCCCTTCTTTCTTTGGCGCTTGCCTGGATCGCTATCATACTAGCAGTAGTGCTGTTTTTTATTTGAGCTTCCCTTTTTCCTTTTATCGAGCATAATGATTCGAATCGGGCTTTTTGGTCAAATTCTTTGCCGAAAGAGTTCTCCCTTATCGGATGGCATCAGATTCCGGTGGCGGTTAGCGTTCTTTATGGGTATTATTAGGTTCCAGTGGCTTCGACGCTTTGTGGGCGATATCGGATGGTATCTCACCGCATAAGTGTCAGGGATGGCGTAGTTCATTAGTGCTTTCCCGAGGATGTCTGTGCCTGCTCTCTCGTCTTTAGTCTTTCTCGGCGTCAACCGTTCCTATACCTTACCTTATTGCGCTGTGCGCTCTTCGCCTTCTAGCTAGCAAGCCAAAGGAAGGGCGAGATAGAGCTCAAAGACAGGCTGAGGGCAAGAAGGACAGACGAGACAAGGAAGCAAAAAAAGGAGAAAAGAGAAATCAGAATAGAGGTAACGGTTGAACGAACGGTAGGCCCAACTCTGTATACTTAGCCGGAAGCAGGGCATTCCACCGATTCTACTTAGGGAGAATAGCTTTCCCCTATAGTTTAAGAGCTTCTTTCCGTTACTTGTTTACAAGTTTTGTATTCACTCGGAGCCACTCTGTAAACAAAACAGGCCGTTAGTCAAGAGGTTAGTTACCGTGTTCGGTATCGGCAGAGAAAGTAGAGAAGGACAGTGACACAATAGCTCTAACATAAGCAAGCTTGAAAGAGGGAGCAATGCAGTCAGTATACAGAATCGGCTTTTTAACCATTCGATTCGCGGGCTTAGTCACCCCTACCCTATGGATGGTTTCATAGCTTCTGTCAGGTCAGGAGTGAACGAAGGAAAGGTGCTTTCTTTGAAGCCTTCCTTTGATTGTGCGTTTACGCTTTGTTTAAGAAGCTTTTAATGCGCTTTCTAGTTTGAGAGATGGAAATGCCTAATCAAGTAGCCAAGAATCATAGATTTCGGAGGGAAAGAACCGACCCCAACCAACCAAGGGGGCTAGCTGCTCTTTTATCCGCTGCTGTCTCTGACAGAGAAGATGTGACCGACTGCATTAGCACTTGTTGAATTGGTCTTCTGTAAGTGCAATAACTTCGGAGTAGTTCAAATAGAAGTAATAAACTGATTTAACTTATCCGGGGCAACTCAGCCACACATACTTTCACTTTATCTTTATGGAGTTTGCGTAAACAAAGGCTTTCTTTTACTACGGGCATTTCCTTACAAAGTCAGAGCTTATATTATAGTTTATAGTATTATAGGAGGGCATCGAAGTTCAGTCTCAAAGTACAGCTACTCTTAGAGCCGACTATGACTTCTTCGTCTTCTCTTTATCCTTTAGAAACGAAAAGGGATTTTTAGGCTTTTCTATAGCTTTAACAGCCTTTTCTCTTAGCCCAGGGGAAATCTTAGTCTAGAGGAGAGTTTTCTCGTCGAATGTGGACGGGTCTAGCCTAGGCATAAAAGCCTAATATGCCAAAGTCTTCAAAAAGGAGCTGGACGTATTGTTCAGCTTCCTCTGATGATAGGCTGGCACTTAGCTTCAATGATCTCTCTAGTACACCTATTTCAACCCCAAAGCCATCCAGCCCCCCTCAACTTCGACCGTAGTCTTGTCAAAGTTTTCATTCAATTATTTACCGGTCTTTTGTGCTCATTGAGCAACGAATTTTTGATAAATCATCCGTTGGACTTAGGCAAGCAGTTGCCCGATCAGGATGATGGAGAGGTTATGCGTCTGACCACAACTCCATGGAAAATGTATTTCGATGGCTCCAGTACGCAAGGTGGCGCGGGAGCAGGCCTTGTTTTTTTCTCTCCTAATGGTCTACTTTCTCACCATTCATACCAGCAACATTTCCCATTCTTCTTGCTTGACCGGAACCACGCAGGTTGAAGGCACAGGACTAGACGCAAGCCTATATGGTTGGGGTAAGGGAAGGTAGCTAATTGGCAAAGAAGCTAGCTGGGGTTTAGATTATTAAGCCAGTGACCGTTCATGAGCTCAAACGAGAAAGACCTCATTCAATAGAAGAACTCCTTACTATGGGATATGAAATTCCATAAACATGATGGAAAACTCTCTTTCCTAACTACGTTCACTAAGTGAGACTCAGCACCTACCAACAAGGGATAAGGCGGGTTGTCTTACTCGTTCCAAGCTTATAGACTAGACGACTAGAAGACTCACTCCGTTCGTTCACTTCAACGACGATACGTATCTCAGTTCACGGAATAAGTGAGTCTAATGCTCTTCGTTTCACTATGTATAAAAGATTTTCTAGTCTCCTTTCGTTAGATACGTAGTGAAGCGAAAGTAGCCATCTTTTCAGTTTGACTGGTACGCCTTATATACCGCGAAAGGGCAACCTTCTCAACAACTAAGAGATCCGTTTGAGGAACATGGGGACTAGTTATTTAAGTAATAAGCCTCCCGTTTCACTCACAGACTCTGGGTTCCTTGCGGCGCTGCTTGCTATTCTATCAAGGAAGAAGGAGCAGGGTCTTCGCGATCCAAGGCCTGTCTTAAGAGAAGTGACCCTGACAGTAAAGTGCTTTCTCAGAGGTGAATCCAATAGTTTAGATATCCCAGCACAGATGTTATCGAATGCGCCGTTCTCTTTGCTTTCCCTTAAGCTGCTTGAGACACTATTCAATGTCTCGAGTAGGCCAATAGCCCTGATTACCTTTGCCTTGCCATCTCTAAGTAGCTGTTAGATGCGTCCTTCCCGATCTTAGCATGAACAGATTCAGGGCTAGAAGGAATTGCCTCAGGCAAAGGCTAGAATACCCATTGGAAGTCAGATGTCGCCCTCGGCCACTCACTATGAAGATTTTAACTCTCTGAGACCTCTGGGACGTAGGTTTCACGCCTTTTCGAGTTCAAGCAAGGAAGCAATGCCAAGTCATTGAAGGAAGGCAGTGGGTACTACGGATGAGCAAAAGCTTCTTCATCTTCCTCTTTCGAGAAGAATGCCAAAACAAATAGGAAGAGAGGAATGAAAATTGAATATGCTTTAGACAGAAAGTCCATTCTTCCACACCCAGTGCTGTGTCCCTTACGAGGACAGGACTACCAGGGTGCATCCCTTCGTTTCATCGGAGGATGATTTCACGGCGAGATGAGTATTCCGATAAGGTTGTGCAATTTTACCCAAGCTTATTTAGTATTAACAAGTTGATACCGGTCACTAAGAAAGATAATAACCAGTATTCATCTATTTTTAAATACTACTTTATTTTTCTTTTTATTGGTTAATTTCCAAAGAAAGTTGGAATCTCTTCCAGGCAAGGTACCCGATCTGATGGATCGGTACGCATCTTTCTATAAGACCATACCCTTAGTTACTGGGTGGTCATGTAAGCCTATGTGGACCAATTGATCGGTTCAGTACAAGTTCGTTAGGGGAAACCTTAAGGTCCCTTTCTTCCGTTGCTTATTGGATCAATTTTCCGTCCTGAAAGGAAAGAGCTTCGTGACCTCATGCTGGGTTTATACTGATCGGATAACCCTGCCTTTCGCTAAGACGGCTACCTCTTGGTCGTCCTTGTACATAGATCCTCTCTTTGCCTACTTCTCCCCGAGAGAAATAATTTATCCTGGTGAGGATCGAAGACACTTTCCATTTTGATGGCTATCAAGCGGTCCCTAGAGAAAGTAGTTTTTCAGAGGCAGTCCGGTTCTTAACAGTCCTGTTGACTGAGGTATATTCTCTCTATGCCGAAGTAGCTTTGCTGTTAAACTGGATTTTATGTACCCTCCGGGTAGGCTTGGGTTTAAGGTAGAAGGTGCGGGTAAGTTAAGGATTTTCGCGATCCCTAAGGCCCTTAAGCAGTCTCTCTTCTTCGACCAGCGCACGAGTGGTGCATGTATGTGTTAAGAAGGATCCCTAATTCAGGGACTTTTAGCCAGTTCGCTTTTTGAGTTCTTGCCTTCTCGTGTAGTTCCAACATCTAGGAGTTTTCCTGTAAGCGTCTAGTTAGATGAGAGAGTTTTCTAAGGTAAGCTTTACCTTGACTTGAATATCTATGTACCCTTGCCTGCACCCATTACCTATGAATATTCCATGCCTAGGGAAGAGAAATAGATTGCCTGTCGCTTTAATAATAACTTGCTATAGAGACTTTCCCAGGTAATCAAAGCTTTCTTCCTTACCCCTTGCACATACCTTTAACCTGTCCTCGGACTCTATCATTGGCTTGGCTGGTTGGGAGAAAAACTGGGGCTGAAAGGAAACTACAACACAAAGCATAGGGAATGAGGAGGAAATTACAGGGACGGATGGCAAACTCTATAACTTGCTAGCTTACTGGATGGACTGGATCGCATGGAGAAAAGGACCTAAAGGGCGAAAAAATAGAATAATTTAGAAGGAAACTGGAGTTGATTTCCAATCTACAGAGACCGTATTCGCTTAGCTGAATAAAGATAGATTATGGCTGACACTGCCAAGAAAGCCTTACTCTTAGCTCTTAGAAAGTAAAGAATTGACTTACTCTCAAAAGAAAAAGAAAAGCATATTGAGGAAGTATAAGGACTCTCTTACTGGGGTAAAAAGGAAAAGGAAAGGTATCAACATGACTCTAGTCTTTAACAGCAATAGAGGAAGCGTTAAGGAATTAGAAAGAAGGAATGATCTAACTTTATTGGAATGAACATTTCCAGGGAGAAATAAAAGAATTAACAACTGGATAGAATCCTCCGATACGATGAAGAGAATAAAACCATATCGAAGTCCTAAGTCTACGACTGGATATAATACTAATGAAAGAGGGAACCCAACGGTAAAACGAAAGGAAAAGGAGAATGTTGCCCCTTTTTCCCTATCTTACTTACTCTAGTACTAATAAAGGACTAATAACTAGGAAAAGAAGGCAGGAAAAGCTAATAGAAAGCATTTACAGAAAAAGAAAGAATCTTATGCCGAAAGCATAATCTTAAGTAAGCAAGATTTAGAGAAAGAGAAAGAAAACTAGTCTGACAAGGAAAGCAATTATAAAGAAGGTAACAGATTTACATCCTAATGAAAAGGAAGAAATATCCTAGTACCGAACTAAATAGAAGCATTTAGTACTTCCATCCTTCCGTTTATACAGCAATAGTCATATGCGTCACAGATTACGGATATTGGTCAGTAATAGCCTACTTGAACATAGAGAGAAAAAATACCTATCTAAGGCTCGGAACTGAACTCCTTTGACCAACAGACCATACTTCATGCCCGAGTTCGTCACTTCTTACCTGCTTTCCTTATGCCTACTTGTCTAAGCCCTTGCAATGGGCGGGGCGATTTCCCTTTGAAGTGGAAGAGGATTCATGCGCTCTTTTCATAGTAACAGATATCCACGCATAGAGCATGAAAAGAAAAAGGGCGAAACTGACATGAACGGCCACAAATAGAATGACGAGAAGGGACAGCAGTTAATACTGCCACGGGGGATACAAAGGGCTTCCGCTCTTCACCGACGCTATGTGAGTGCGCGGTACAAAGGACTACTAAAGAGAGGTGAAAGGCATTGCCTATTACACCTGACTTGATAGCGCAGGCACTTCACATGTGAAAGAATGCACACAAAGAATATCACCATTAAAAATGAGACTTTGGAAGGAGATTTGAAGTAGGTCAGCTCAAATAGAGCTATTTATGCCTTTTAAGGCTGTCCAATCGGTCTAGTTTAGAGAGCCGTCATTCTCTTCTCCCCGTATGGATCCATGTTCCAGTAATGTATCTTTCTTTCCGAAAAGATAGACATGCGAGTCTCGTTCCATCCATGTTCAGCAGTCCTTTGTCCATGTTGGAACTGTTGATGGCAGTACCGTTCAACTACGAGATGCTTGAAAGTCGACATAGGGGGCAAGACAGTTAGCAGAATTCAGATGGATTGTCTCCTTGGTTTTAATACCAAACCCTTAGTCACTGGACCGATAAAGGTATTACATTAATTTTTTGGAAAACGAATGATTATAGGAGGAAGACATATGTCTGCAGACGCTTTTCTTTTCGAATGTATACCAGACGGTAGAGTTTAACCCTTTTTTCTATGTGAGATAGATCTAATCCCAACTATGACTATGGGTCAAAGCTTAAGGACTTTCTTGATGATACAAAGAACTCTAGCTGCGGATAAAGGAAAGTCGCTAACTACGAACCAGTGGTGGAATACCCGACCTCTTCCCTCCGCACCGCAGCAAGCAACATCGTCTATCTTTCGAAACCTTTACTTAGAATCCGCTGTTGCAAGACTTTTCCTTTCAGCCTCGTAGGTAGATGTCGGTTATGTATTTGAGGAATGAGTACGTAATGTAGTTGGTAAGCGATAGCTGGATGGATGCCATACCGTGATTAGAACCAAGTTGATACACCCCAAGAGATTTGATTTACACGAGTTCAGTAGGGAAGAAAAAAAAAAGAGAAAAAAATGGTTCTCCTAATGGAGACGGGAGTTCCAATGCGATTGAGAATAATTGGTGTAATTGGGCTGACTGCTTTCAAGCAAAATCGTTTTTCAAAGAGAGTCAAATTATTGGTGTCATAGATGGATTTCTTTCTCTAGATTCAATGGATTAAGGACCTTTCAGCCGCTTTCTTATGCCTAGCATTCACCAAGATGATTCGAAGACTCTCTCCTGGGCCTGTTAAAGTGGCTGTAATCGAAACAATTTCTTTCCCCGAGTCAGCGATAGGTTTTTGCCTAGGAAATGCTCCCAATGTCAGTCAGTGGCTAACCTGATGTTTATGGGGAATCACAACGTAGAGCTAAACTATATATCCCGGAGGTGTGGAAATACGAGGCGGAACCGAACGTGTAGGCTCATCTAGCTAATGATACCTCTATAACCTTCTTTCGGAGAAAATGTAAGAATATATAAGGAGCCGCTTCTAACAAACACAACCTTTTCCTATTTACTATTACCATACAATTCTCGTACCAGGAAAAAGGCACGGCTGGATACGGGAAGCTTTTCAACACCGCACAATCAGTAGTCACCAGAGGAAAGGCAATGCCGCAAATCAATTCCGAATGCAGGCCAGATTTTTTTGTTTATGCGTGTGTGGATTCTTACCAGGTGGATGGTTCAGAAAAAGGGAGAATATTAGCTAGCAAAGTCAGGGCTTCTAGGCCAGGAGAGTGATCGGTCAAGCGTCTTTATTATTATTAGTAAAGTGATGGGCTCAAAAGCACCTCTTAGGGCTAGAATATAAAGAATGAAGGTATGGGTAGTAGTCCCGTCTGGCTCCGTCGAAAGGGAGATCCATAATATACATATAGTTAGTTATAGTAATTCGTGTGACAAGACCCTGAGCAAGGTGCAAAATGTTCTATCATTTGCTATGGAGGATGGAGTTTATCCACCGATAATCACTGATATTTGGATTTTTCGGCATCAATGAGTGTCCTCCTGGTTTTGAATAGTTTTGAATACGGCCATAGGCACGAACCCTTTCAATGCCTCGCCTAAACCAGTAGAGTTTGCAGATAGTCACTTCACTTTGGATGAAAGCACTTACCTAATCTTCTTGTTTTTGACCAATTGTAATGATTCAACGAGTTCCCTACGAGCTCCTATTCTAGTAATTAGTCCCGCCTGGCCGTACTCAGTAACGCTCACTGGCTTCTTTCTAGGATCTCCATTAATGTAAGTATTAATGTAAGTGCGAAGCTTACGTGCTAATCTGAATTAACTAGCTTACTTAATTATAGGTAATGGATCTATATGAAAGATTTTTTATAATGACTGAGTGAACCTGGACGACAGCCCCGAGAGCCTTAGGGTTATTAGCGAGCGTAGATGCGAGAAGTGCTATTCTGCTACTCATTGGTCTAGCGAAAAACTGGTATTTGTCAATCATATGTAAGCCCTTAAATCCTCTTTTGTTGAGTTCTGACATCTTCTCCTGGAATGGAGGAAGACTCTTCTTATTCAAATTCACAGCGCTTGATTCTTTTCATATGCTTTTGCTTCACTTGAAGCCTGTGATGCGGTGGGAAAAACGAAATTTTAAGCTGGTTAAAGAATCTTTATCTTCTTATTTGGTTCGCCCTTACCTTATCCGTCTATTGGAGCTATTGGGAAATCCTTTGTTTTTAGCACTTTACACTTTCTTTTCACTCGTGAAAGGGGTCAGAGGAGTAAACGACCCTCCCTCTTCATTAGTAGACGATCTCTTTCCGCCCGCGTTGAGCCTCTGTTCTACTTATAACTAACCGCATTATCTACAATTATCGGCCCTGTGCAAAAGCATTGAGTTAGGAAACTGTAGAGCGCTTTAGTGCGCGCGTTTTAAGGGCAATCAATGAAGAACCAATAATCGAGACAAAAAGCATTCTCTTTCTGTTGAAGGATTGTAATTGAGACAAACTGCCCTTTATCCATTCCATAATACCACCACCTGCAGACACGGGTGGATGACCATGAAATCGTGATTTCGATAACATAGACGAAATTGGGCTCTTGTTCCTAAGTCGCACTCTTTCGCTCCTAAGTCACGCTGTCCCGCATGAGGAAAGCGGTGGGAATGGTATCCTCGATTTAATCCTTAATGTTTACCGAATTGAATTGTTCGGCGTGGTACGGAGCTCTTAGACCAGGCATCAACCATTGTTTTTGATGTGGGAAAAGATGTGGATTCGATTCATCGAGTTGGCTCCATCAGCGTTGTAGCATCTCAAAGCATAAGAGGCTCCTAACTAGGTAACGAAGTCTTTCTATCTATCAGATATATATATGTCTGAAGCCTGGCATTACGGTTCAAAAAGTAAGATTCGGCTAAAAGAAGATCTCAAAGCTTTCTCTCTTTAACGGTTAAGAAGAAAGACTAAGACTTTAGGCTCGATTCCGTGCCAAGTAGCCTTTCCTTTTTCTTTTCAAAAAGTATTCTACATGCGGTTGAGCTGCCTACTGCCTAACCGGAGAAGGTGTAGACCATCTTACTTAGAAAGAGAATAAGATCTGTAAGGCTTTGAGCTTAAAAATGTAGCGGCGAGCCATTCGTTAGATGCTAAGCTGTTGCCTTAATGCCTAAACTCGATGGTCTAAGTTAAAAGTAAAGTAAGGTAACCCCGGTATCGTAACCATAGCCCAGAGAAAATGGATTTATCAACTAAGGAATTTATTTCCGCTACTTTTTCTGTATCTGTCTTTTATGGGGCAGCGGGGGAACAAGTAGCCTTCAAAGTGACGTTCCTGGAAGGTACCATGTCGATACGTGCGTTATACCCATTTAATTTTCGATTTCGAATCTAGAATCGCTGTTCTTTCTCCTGGAAGAAGCTTTTGCCCTTACACCCTTCAGCATTTCCAGGAGCAGACGCTTTTCTTTTCAAAGATGTCCTGAACGCCATCATTACGGATATTCTTAAAGTCATAGCTTTAGGTGCTCCTACGTATACGTACATGGACGATACACTCGAAACAGCCAGGTAGAGAGAGGTCAAAAAGGCATAGCATAGCTTTCATGGAGACTGCTTTCTTTACACAGGTGGCATGGAAATAAAGAGAAAAGACCTTATACTAGGCGGTCCTCCCTACATACAGTCCAAAAGTACGGACGGGAAAGGCTTTCGATCAAGTGTGGGTTGAAGCTGTGGCTACCTTTTTCAAAGAAAATAGAATCTGCAGATTTTGTCTTCCCAAGTGCATCATTTCAGACAATGGGAGGACTTTTGTCAAAAAATTTGTAAGTACCATCTTGCAAAAACTACCATATCTCTCATGAAAAGTCGAGTCCCTACTTTCTGGTCAGGCGGAGGCCACAGGTGCTGCTCAGGATACTAAGCCGCATGGTTCATGATTCACCAAATGACTGGAGTGAATATCTTCCCTTGGCCTTATGGGCATATAGGACAGCTCAAAGGGGTCCGCCACACCTTTCTCCCTTGTGTATGGATGCGAAGCTGTCTTGCCAGCTGAGATTATGGTACCTTCTGCTAGGATTGCCTTGGAGTCCCAAATACAGCCTGATATGGAAAAGCTGACTTAGAAGATATCGAGGAAAAGCGCGACAATGCTTTTAGGGCTCTCATTACTTACCAGCGCAATATGATCAAAGCTTATGATAACAGGCCAATAATGTTCCATGAGGGGGACTTAGTGCTCAAGGCAGCAGAACATGTAATGAAGGGGATGAACGCCGCTAAGTTCACTCCCAAATGGTAAGGACCTTACGTGGTCAAGGAAGCAAGAGCTAGTGGATATTGCAAGTTGGTCAACCAAAAGAGTGGACATGTGATTGCTCCAGTAAACTTAAAGTATGTGAAAAAAGACTATCCAAAGAAGACAGTGTTTTACACTTCTTTGTTCCAATCAAGGCTGTTATAGCCAGGCCCCTGCGCCTTATCTATCTTATGATACGAAGTGCCTTTAGCGCACAATGCAATGAAGTTATGAACTTTCTTTCTCGGATTTCTATTCTTTGCCGATGTTCTTCACTCAATATTTTAGATTGTAGTGTGAAAAACTTATGGCTTTATCCAATGCCTATTATGGTTTTAAGCACTCAGTTACATTACGACTTTGACACAAAAAAAAAGAGAGAGAATTTTTAAGTAAGGCATGATATCGTTCCAGAGCAACAAATAGAAATCCCCTACTGGATCAAGTTTTTTCAAAGTAAAGCAAAGAAAGTATGTAGCAAAATGCATATGTCTTCCCTTCCCAAAGGGTCCCAAAAAAAACTAAAGTGCTGGAAAGTTCTACTACTAAAAGCCGAAAGGAGATGCACGAGAATCAAGGAGAAGGTAAAGTTCCTTGATCTTACTATCTTTGTCATTTAATTCCTTTGAAAGTTCCAGCTTTCGCTCCTCCAAGCGGGTTATCTCAGCCATCGTCCCTTCAAGATCCAAATCCATTTTTGCATTGACGCGGCCTCGAACACTATCCAGCCAAGCTTTGTCGAAGCCTAAGCCCATTCTTGCTGATTTCGAAAGAATATTGGTTGACACTATACGAATGCTGCTTTAAGCCAGGTGATGATCTCTCATCTATGAAGAGAGATATTGAGACCTACTTCAGTGAAGACTACTTGATTATCATTATCATGGTTTTTGAAAGAAGTAGTAAGCGACGAAAGGATTAGAAAGATAGTTGAAAAGGATAACTTATATACTTCGCTAGAGATGATAGTGTTCCGACAACCGCAGTCATACGGCTAGCGAGATAGTTAAGTTTGATCACAGTCCTGAGGGACGAGAATAGTCTCGTAATGAGAAATAGGGCTAGTTCCAAGCAAGGAGAAAGAAAATTCAGTTGGCTAAGGTAACTTGATAACTGAATTTTCTACTTATGAATGACTGTATGAAAGTTCCTAATTAGCCTCAAAAAAAGAAAAGGCGAATGTCTAAGTCTTCGATTGTTGCATTCCTTCCTTAGTTGAAGCTGGTGGAATAGACCGGCAGTGAATCAACGGGCGTTACCTCACTTTCATGATTTAGTCAGTTTGAGATCTGAGCAGGGATTTTTCCCAGGTAAGTGGCTACGCTTTAGGGTGTATTTGCTTGGTCGAGCAGCTGCCTGTTCTTGTTACTACAATTAGTGTAGCACCTTGATTTTAAGGGCTGACTTCGGAGAGTACCGCTGCTATTGTTTGAGTGGTATCTTTCTACAATCGTCTTTCTAGCTCCTGTTGCTGCAGAGCCTCTGTGCTGTTGGTTTGACCCTGCCCGGTAACGGGTCCTTGAATATTCTCAGGTTCCGATTGTCGCCAGAAAAGTGCTTTTGTCCTTCCTCCAGTTTTGCATAGTCCAACAGGCAATTAGTAGCGTGCCTGTGGAATCAACTGTATGCGTTTGGGTGAAAGTTCGTGGGTTTGGTATAGTGAAAGAGAATAGGATAGGTTTAAGCCGGATGAATTCACAATTTCTAAGGCTTCGTTTTTCTCTAGCAAGCAGCTAGGGAAGCATTTATTCCCAAGCGATAGGGTTTGGAGTTCAGATTGATGCCTTAGTCCACTCCGAGATAGAAAGAATTCCATCGGTAGGGACGGAATACAAAACTGCCACTGATAAGAAAGCGATAAGAAGCCTGAAAGCGATTCTGACACAAGATACAAGATATGATTACTGGGAGGGAGTCAGATCCGTAATAAACAGAAAGAAAAAGGCTGCTAAAGGATAAGGCCCATTATCAAACAAGAAATTTCACTCTCCATCTTAATGCTTTCCTGCTCACTCTTAACTCTCCTCTTAAGGGACTTACCCTAATTCAGGATTTATATTCTATTCTACGTAATTTCTACTTTGAAGAAATCCATACTTCTCTTCTGAACTTGCTTCTCACAGGACTTGAAAGGCAACTAAAGAGGTATAGTACCATCTTACAGGACTTGTTAGCTACGCGCCCAAAGGTTATTGGTTCTTTTTACTTAGGCTTTTTGTTCCTGAAAGACTTGATTTGGGATAGGGGCTCAACCTTCTCTGTCTGAAGGAAGCAATAAGTCTTATCTTTCTCCTAGGACGAGCTCAGTGAGCCATTAGGGTTCAAGCTATGAATGTAGAGGTGAGGGCTGGCTGCGAGCGAGGGGATAGTGGGCAGACTTTACAGAGGTCTGTAGCTCAATAAATAGTGAGACTGTTACAAGGCCAGAGATTGAGCTCGCTTTAAGCAAACTCGATCTATTGTTGCGGAAATTCCTATTTCCTTTCTTCTCTTTGAAAGCCGGGCGGTGGGAAAGCCCAACGTTTAGCTTTCAAGTAAAGTGTTAGAAAGGCATTGTAAGGCAGTAGGCCTGGAAGTATCAAGCAAGAGCAGTTCGAAAGGATAAAAAGAATAACTCTAACTCTCAAACAAATCACCCTCAGGCTCAGCCTTAAGAGAAGAGAATAAGAGAATCAGGCTGCAACGACCGGTGAAAGAGCTTCCTATAGGTCGGTCCCACTCCGAGCAGCAAGAAAGTCCGATTGATTATGCGGAAGAATCTTCCTATTTATCTTTTAGCTCGACCTCAGCCTTATAGGAATTTAAGGCCATATCCCGCCTCATCCTGATCCTTTCTCCCAGAAAAACAGCTAATTATGGTCCTATAGCGCCCGTATGAACTACATCTCGCTATAATGAGGAAAAGGGAGTAGCAGTCTTGGACTAAGTAGCCGTCTTTGTCTTGACTTAGACGGCCTAAGAAAGATCATATGAATAAATTGCTTTCTCTTCCTTAGAAAGAGAAGGCTGAGAAGCCACATTAAAGGCTTAAGCTCAGACTGGAGAAAGCTACTAATCTGACTTCGTTCATTACCGGGTCACTGAACTCGTGTCCGTAATAAAGAGAGAATTGGAAGTGCTTTAAGGGATTTGGCCTGATCTTGCTTTCACCAACATCCTTGCCTGAAGTCAGGTCGGTTTTCAAGTCAATCTGACTATCTACTTTTGAAGCTGGGTAAATGACATACTTTATTATTTCTTACTACTCCTCTGGCCAACCTTTTCTGTAGAAGGTTGGGATTGAACCAACCTATAAAGACTTATTTCCGACTTCGGACTAACTTGCCTTTCGGACTGGTATTTATTAGAAGGAGTTCTAGTCCTTCAAACTAAAGCAGCGCCCAGGAACAGGAAGGCAGCGGCTTCTGTTATCCTACGAACAAAAAGCAGGCGTGTTCTTTCTTACTATATTCGTCTTATATTATATGACTGACGTCTCACTCTTCCCTTAGCAGATGACACAGCCTGTGAGGATGCTTTTGATAGCTTTTTTCCCTACTCTGAAATGCCCGAGCTCCTGTATAAAGTAGGGTATGTGTAATGATTTCATCCTGCCGAGTTTACAGAGAGAGCTTCGACTTACGACTTCACGGCTGTGATTGCGGATGTAGGGCGTCTGAATGCCGGTACGTTACTGTCCGCTGGTCTTCTCCCTTCTGAAAGGAGATTGCCTGCTATGTTCCTACTTCGACGCACTCCACACCGGATACAAAAAGACCTGTCTGGTAAAGCTGAGAAGATGTTGAGATATTGGTTTTGTGTCGATTGTTTTGTTGAAAAAGTCCGAGAAGAAAGATGACGTGCTTTTCACCTTTCTGCCAAACCTGAACGAGAGCCAATCGGGTCGATCAGAATGTCCTTCTTTCGCAGCGCTATAACATTCTCTTTTTCGTTTCTGACTATTTCTATTCGTTGTAGCAAAAGAGAGATTGGCCAGGTTAGTGGGACAGATTTTGGCTCAGCTTCAACCTCGTGAGAGGTGATTGCACCAGTAGCAAAAGAGATCTCAGGATAAATAGGTACCATATCATATGTGTAACGAGAACGGACATGACACAGCTTTTTGCTAGTCTAACTAGCTCACACAGGGGTATGAATTTCAGTCTTCACTGGTCGGGGCTTAAGAGAGGAAAAGGAAGTCCCGTCACTCTATTCCTTGGCAGGGGACGAAGGCAGCAGATTCAAAGAGGTGCAGGAGGTGCCGCTAGCTTGAGTTTATGGTACTCAACCAAAGCGGAGCCCTTCATCTTACTACTTCGTAGCCTTTGACTTCATTCCTTCATGCACAGCTGATTCCCCGATCGGAGAATACGCTGCATCAAATGAGTCTTTTCAGAGTTGAAGGCTTTATCTTCTTCTTAATCCGTCTTCTAAATCAAAAAAAGAATAAGCTTTTTATCGAAGGAAGCAGCCAAGTCACACTATTCCTCCAACTTAGACTGCCAACATGAATTCATACATATACCGACGGTGGACTACAAAGAAGATCTGGGAGAAGAGATTCTTTTCACCGATGGGAATGATTCCTCTCCTTGTCAGCCCACCTCTTCAACACAACAAGCCCGATGAGCCTATCAATGGACTGACCTGTGGGCAGTGTATCAATTACTCATACCGAGCTAAACGAAAGGAATTCTCAGTCCGGTATGAGTTTAGAATGTCAGAGGAAGTCTCCTCTTCGTTGGCCAACTCCCTGTGTTATTGTAGCGAAGCCTTGCTTTTCACCGACTGATAATACCACCAAGCAAGTCAGTAGTAGTCCCAATAGTTCCATAGGTCTATCCGATTAGACCTAACGCCGCGCAGAAGCAAGCTTGTTGCGCGCGATTGACGCATACGCTCGTCGGCTCGTTCCTATCAAGCACCACAGGGCCTGAGAAGCTGCTCAGCGCACTAGTTAAAAGAGGACTTACTAACCAACAACAACAAACAATTTCAGTTAAACCGAAATCGGGGCTGCTGCTTCAGAGCTTTTGCTGTATCATTCGTTTCAGAACCGAAGGGTGCGGTGCATAGTTAGCGTGGATGCGATAGCGCTGGTCTTGACGGCGCGAGAGCTTCATCTCACCTACAGGGTCTTTTCCTTTGCTTGCGGAAGTGACCCTGCTTGCTATTCTATCACCCCTCGCTCGGCCTGACGAAGTGCGGGCTCCTTCACCAGGAGGAGATGGATGCGGCGAGAAGAAAGGACAGATGAAAAAGGAGTTTATTGTTGCAGTAGGAAATGAAACGAGATATGGTATGCCGCTCCTTCGATTGTGGTGGTTTAATGGCAGCAACAACCTATTCTCCGATCTCAAATCGGGTGCATTAAATTCTTTATGATCGGACTGTCTTTGTCAGTGAAGTAAATGAAGTAAATCGCTCCGATCTAAGCGATCCGCAGTCTTCAATGTGAACCCCTACTTAGATAGATTTTAGAATAACCCCCCTCCTGTCCCTGGAACAGCAACTGAAAGTGAGAATATGCTGCTGGAGGAAGGCCCTCGCTCAAGCAGCCTATTCTTGCCTTCACATCCCGACTACACCGCCTCCCCTCTTCGGCTGGAAAAAGAAAAGAAGTTAACTGTCCAAAAGAGGCAGACATCTCTGGAGATTGACGCTTTGACGGGGATATCTAAACAATATTCATTGCCTTTCCTTGCCCGTGTGGAATCAGGCTATTGCCAAGTCGCTGAGGAAGAAGAAGTATCGATATGCCGAAAAGCGGAGGCCCACCATCTGCTAGCATTGTGGTTTGGAATCGATTCTTTATCAATGGCCCACCCTTTCTTTGAACCTTGTCAATGATCGAACTTAAAGATATAAACTGAGTGCCATTTGATGAGTAACTGAGAACAAGGGAGAAGGATATGGAAAGGATGAAGTAATGAAAGAGGAAGTCATTGCTAGTAGTAACGACTTGTCACGATCCATTGGTTCATATAGAATCCATGTCCTAGGTGTATCAAAAAACATTCTTTTCACTAAACGTATATAATAAAATAGAGTGAAAGGGTCCACTCCGAAACCAAGAGGGTACTAACTAAAAAAAGAGTCCTCTCCGAACCGCAGGAGATAGTTTCCCATCATACGGCTCACCAACTTCGCCTCTATGGGAGGCTCGCTCCGGGCAGGTTCGGATCACTTACAATAGAGGGCTCCACGAAGGAAGGGCTTGGGTGTTGAGCGTTTTCAATATGATTCTGAAACCGTATTTGTTCGATGAAAAATGCTTGACGAAAAAGGTCTTTTCGACTGGGAAATGCTTTTCTCTTTTGTCCACTTTCTCTATCCCCCTGACGAAAAATGATCAAAAAGGTCACTTCAGTGACTTCTTATTCCCGTGTTCGATCTCTTCCATCTCAGCCCTGCTCGTTGTCACCTATGTTGAAGAAAGGTTTGGAACCCTGTATAGAATGAAGAAGGGCCCTTGATCTTCCTCTCAACAGTCCTTCTCGAGGCTCCACTCTCCCCCCTTCAAAAGTCAGGCCCCGTTAGCCTGGGCGAAGTGCGGGATAAAGAGTAGAAGCAAGCTACCTTAGCTCTGCCAGGCACTGGACAGGGGTTAGCTCTGTAAATGTGTAGAGCCTTTTGTAGTGTGGTGTAGTAGTAGGCACTTCTAGGCCCCTTCCCCGCTACTGGATCACTCCAGTGCTTCGGGTACTACGGACCCTCTGCCATCCACATTGCAGCAAAGCCGTTTCATGAGCGGGGGGGCTAAGCGCAGTTCTTTGAATCAAACGTTGAATGAAATCGATTCTTTTTTAGATATAAAAATCGAAATCGGATAGGATAGACGGATAGATCTATCTTTCTATTCATATAGATGAAAAAAGAAAATTTTCTATTTCAGTAGCGTAGCAAAAGAAGCCCCAAATCCTTGATTTGGCCAGGAAAGACTGCACTGCTTTGGGCCCAGGAAGCGAAGGGAATGAGCTCGGCTGCTTCTCTTCCACACTTCTTTTTTTCTGTGTCCGTTCCGCATGCGCTTTGCTCTCTTCTTATTCTTCATTGGACGGTTTGTTTGGATGGACTTCGCCGTTCTTTCCCAACTAAAATAGAGAAAAGGCTGTATCACATCGAGATGTCGATTCGTTTTCCGCCCTCAATGAGATGGGGAATTTTGAACCTCCTATTTATTGTTACTTTTTGGCCCTTTATCTTTATGAATTGAGGCCCGGCTCGCGTCGTTCCAACAACCGGCGGGGAGCACCTCAGTATACGATCGTGCGCAGTAACTGGGAGTCCTATTACACCTAAGGCCAACTTCAATTCACCAAACCGTAGTTCATCTCGTGTAGTGATTGTGGACTCGTACAAAGATATTGAGTAGACGGCTGATGTATCAGACTCGACCCTATCTTTCGTAGCATGCATTCCCATCCGTGTCGCAACTGATTCGGTAAGCTACGTGTCCGGTGCACGGAGAACTGCCTTCGGTCCCCCAAACTGACTTACTCGTGGCAACCTTCCGGCCGCCCAACAACCTATAACGCTAGTCACTACTCCCACTGGGGCTAGGAAGTAAGCCCCACAACCCAAAGCGGCGAAGAACAAATAGAATTTACTACAAAAGCCGGCTAACGGGGGTATTCCTGCGTATGAGAACATAGTAATAGAGAAGGTAATAGCCGAAATAGGATTCGTTTTGGCTAGAGCGCCCAAATCCGCTATATATTTGACACGGGTTTGCCGTAATGCTGAAACTATAGCGAATGCATCTATCGTCATTGATGCATAAATAAAGAGACCAATTAGTAGTGATTGAATTCCTTCTATGGTTCCACATGAGAAACCAGTACGAATATAACCTACATGTCCAATTGAACTATGAGCTAGAAGTCTTTTGACTTTCGTTTGAGCCATGGCGGCCAGTGCTCCTAAGATCATAGAAGCAATGCTGCAGAAAAAGAAGATTTGTTGCAATGTAGCTCCATAGGAACCATAAATAAAAACACGTAAAATATTAGCAGAAATAGAAATTTTAGGCGCAATAGAAAAGAATGCTGTAACCGGGGTGGGTGAACCCTCATAGATATCAGGTGCCCACATATATAGAGTCAAAAAAGATATTGAGTCCGAAGGGGAGGGGGGTTTTCTGTTGGGCTCGAGAGATGGAATAGATGGGGCCCCAAAAGTGAAGAATTCGCCGCTTCACACGAAAGGGAACGAAGAATTCTCAACGAAAAAAGTGCTCTCTGAACCGAACGTGAAAGTACTTTTCCATCAGACGGCTGTTCCCGTAACTCCACTCTCGACTTGGATTATATATCCTAACAGGTCCGCTCTCGGCCATTCCACACGCTGCCTAGCGGAGGCGTGGTTATCTGAAGTGGATTCTCTCTTTTGTAGTAGATGCCGAACCTGCTGCTCCATTGACTAAGAAGGGAGCGGACGCAGCAGCTACATGGACCCCTTCCTTTCAGTTGTTGCCAGCGCTTTCCCGAGCCGAGCCGGAATTTCTTATTCAAAAGAGCAGGCAAAGCCCAAAGGCTGCTATCCCAATAGGCCAGCGAGCGGAACGAAAATCAGACCACCGCGGTCGACGTGTTCCCATCTTTCTTTCGAAAGATGTACATTAAAGGTCTTCTTCGTTTTCGATGAAAAAGAAAGAAAATCTCGATCTCCTACAGCCCTTTCCTTTAATGGTTAGAGAAAGCATTCTCTTATCATAACTTGGCGGGCTTCCAGCCTTACTCAAATAGGGAGTGGGTTTGGTTTGAACATAGGCTCAAACATGAGAAGAAGGGTCAACGCTATGCCATGCGTTCAATAAAAAAGATTGAAACCTGCAGGGATGACAAAAAGAGGGCGCTTTCCTGTGTTGCACTGAAAAAAAAAAGGCTAACAGAAGTCTTATAGCCGCTTTCTTCCTTCCGCGCCCGCCGCCGCCCGGCCCGCGTTAGAAGAGAAGAGACGCAAAGCGGGAAAAGACAGAGGAAGGGGGAGAAGCATCTTATTCTCTTTGCGAGAACTTCCGGATCAGAGAAGCATTCGGAACAGGCTCCGCGTTCATTTCGTTGGCAGAAAGGCTCCAATCCATTCGGGGCTTCAGAGAACCCAATTCGAAATTGAACTTTATGAATAGAGAAAATCAATAAGAGATAGATAAAAAAGAAATCGATTTTTCTATAACGAAAAAGAAAATATAAAGAAAAAGAGCAGATTGATCCTATCCCCTATATCGAACACTCATTCTTTGATATTGATAGAAAGATCTTCGTCAAATTTGTTTAGAAGAATAGAGCTTTGCCTTTTTTTTAGGAATTCTTCATATCCAAGGCAGCTTACCACAAGCACCCCACCCCATACGACTAGTTGGGGGGGCTGTTCGCCCTTTGAATAAAACAAAAGGAGCCCGCTTCGGATCTTTGCGACCTCATCACTGAAATGAGCGCGCAAACTTCTTTTTTAGTCATCGGGCGGAGCGCACCTTTGGTACTTCAGTCGTGTGAGTTCTTTGATAGTGACTTCTTTCCAATAAAAGTTAAGTCAAGATCTAAATAACCGAAGGTAAGGCGACGAAAGGCTACTTCAATGACGGAAACAGCCGGAAACTCTATAGGGTCGCCAAAGAAAGCGTTCGCCGGTAACCGTCACTCCAGGATTTTTATGCGGTCGTGACGCTGACTGAATCCAATCCATAAACCCGGAAACGAAACCTTTTTCGTTCCCTTTCGTCTTCTAGGTCTTAAAAGTAGGCATACGAACCACTGACGCTTTGCCTCTTACTCTTTTTTTTTTCACAAAGCAAAGAAGAAGGTAGAATGGAGAAAGGAAAGGGACAAGGGCGGTGAAGCTTGGCGCGAAGGCTGCTGGTTCGGGGGTAGGGTACAGTACTAAAGGTCCTCGGACTTCCAGGCGGTTTTTCTTTTAGGCAGCTGTTTACCGTTGGATCTCGCCAATACAGCCTCCTATAGTTTTCGATACCGAGATATCTATTTTTTTCATTGTTCCCAGGGATTTTTTGGGTAATCTGCTCCCATACTGCAAACAGTCAAATCTGAACTGAACCTTGTCGCTCTTCTTTCTTTCCTCGCGGGCAGGAAGCACACCAGCAGCGTGCATTGCGTGATTCTACTGTGTTTTTTGCACTTGACTGGGTGGACAGTTGACCGGAAGAGAACTTCGATTCGCCCGGCCAGCAGGCGGGCGGCGTGCTTATCTTGTGTGACAACACTACAGAGCGAGTGGCTCTTCTAGGCGGGCAGCTGTGTGACAACACTACAGAGAAAGCGGCGCTTTCGTTTAACATGCTATGGTCTCAACGCCCTTACGAGGTAGTGATGAGTTTCACGCGCTCTAAGCCCGGCCCTTAGCGGTTAGGAAGATTGGCCGCAATCTGAGCGGTACCACCCACCCTACCCTACCACTTATAGGCAGCCGTCCGTCCTACAGCCGCCCGAAAAGGAACTGCAGTGATCTTGAATAGGGATCCTACAGCGATAAAAAGAATCCCCATAAAAATACCACTAGATTGAACACCAGTGATTTCGTATCCGGTCAAAATCTTGGCTAATTGATCGAAGTGGGTAGCTCCAGTAGACCCATAGATCATGGAACAAATAGGGTGGGTAGGCCCAAGCACCACACTACACGTATAGACGCGAACCCCCCTCGTTACCGTACGTGCGACTCTCACCGCATACGGCTCGCACAAAGACTCAACAATCCATCCCTTGCCTTTTCTTCCACCTTTCCTCTCCAATCCTCGATCAAACTTGCGTTCTCCAGGCGCTATGAAATGGGGGGGTCTTTCCTTCGCCTATCGTATGTATCGGCTTGCTTGGCTTCGTCCCGAACCAAGGCTTTTTGTAAAAGCGAGCGCGTGCGTGTAGGAAGGCCGACCACTACATAAGCGTCAAGACTACGATTACAAGCTTGACGGAAGCGAAAAGCTTCTATTCTCGTTGGGATTGGATATAGATGGATAATCTATAGATCGTAGTAGTTCGCTAACCTCTCTAACTAACATACGATACAATTTCACTTCACGGCACGGCCAAAAGAAAGAGCTTCGCTCGGTTGGCCTTCCGGAGCTGACGAATGCCTTCTTTCTCTTCAGTCTACAACTTTCTTCTGGGAGAGGCAGGATTCGAACCTACGTAGAAAAACTTCAACAGATTTACAGTCTGCCGCTTTTAACCACTCGGCCACTCTCCCCTTCCCGGGCCGAGGCCCTCCTCAATGGGTTGACAGAAGGAGGTCTTTCTGAACCTGAATCAATAAGCTTATTGATTTGATTGAAGGAAACTAAGACGTCACGCGACGCTAGCGTTCCGGGGGAATGACGTCATTTAGTCAGTTCATAACAATCTCTGTAAAGCAAGGGGCAAAGCTTCGTAGACAGCTTCCCTCTTATGTAGTCGTCGGCCTTCTTCCCCAGCCCCCCTTCGTCGCTTCTGGCGAAGCTGCGAGTTCATGAGCTTTTGAATGAACAAGCCAGCGAGCAACGAGTGAAGTGACTGAACGAGCCATGTTCCGGCAAGGGAGGAGTAACCGTCTTTGTTTTCTTCCCCTATCCCCTCAAAGCTCCTCTCTCTATAGGGGCGCTAGCGCTTTACTAATAGAAAGAAAATATCAAGTCTCTGACTTCTGCTGAGCGAAGCTGCGAGCCTACCCTTCTCGAGCCTACTTAAATAGCTTACGCTTACTAAGCCTAGTCTACTAAAAAAGGGCTACAGCAAGCAAGCTTTCCCCCTTCGTTTGTTGTGGGTCGCGCCTTGCCTTACCGCAGGCACTGAATGAAATGAGTGGAGATCTTCCTTCCTCCTTGCGTCTTACCTTCAACTTCGTTGTCACTAGTGGCGAAGAAAAATTCGTGAATCTTACCCGCCTAAAGAAAGTTCAGTCTACTTCAAGCTGGCAGAGCTTTAGCCATGCCATTGGACCATATCCATCTATCCTACCTAAACAGTAAGCCTTTTTCAGTTCGTTCTTCGAATGACGCTAGTTATGACTAATTCCTTTTTCTAATGAAGATACTACTTCCGTCTGCCCATTCATCCCCAGTGGATCCTTCTTCCCCCTAAGAATTGAACGAACCAAGTTCACCTATACGAGAGTGAGGAATAAAAACCAACTAGAAACTTCCCACTTTTGATGTCCCACGATTCTGCGTCTTTAGAAATGGCTACGAAGGACGGGGGTCGCCAGGTCAGAAAAGCGAGAAAAAGAAAATCTCCCCAAGTAGGATTCGAACCTACGACCAATCAGTTAACAGCCGACCGCTCTACCACTGAGCTACTGAGGAACAACGGACTGTCGGAAGCCGACTCTCGTTCTATTGATCAATCGATCTCCGCGTCCTTCCAGTTCGCTAAGTAGACTCACTCTACCTATAGTCGAACTTTTCCTGCCAAAAACTGATCACTTACTTCTCATCTGCGGAGTTAGCAGGTATGATAGAGTCCCCTCTCTGTCTGTCTCTCCGAGTTTAGACTACTAAGTAGCACTTCTGCTATTCAATCATAGAATCGATTCCGATCAGAAAAAGCCAAAGTAATTTGATGTTTTCAGTATCTGACGATACCCTTCAATCAAAGTCAAATAGCTTCGAGCCTATAACGAAAAGCGTCAGGGCGAAGGTTCGCGCTTTTGATTGCAGCTAGCGCGCCCACTTTCTTTTTCTTTCTCGCTTGTTAGTCAAGCTAAAGCTTGCCTTTTTATTAGCAGATATTATCTGAAGGGCAGGTTTTTTTCCCTAGACTTTGTGCTGGTCTCGATCTCGCTTGGTGGTGCCCTTCTCGATGATTGTTGACTCAACATTGATTTCGTCCTTGACCAAACCTCCATCCATCGAGTCTTTGAATTCGCTATAACACATTGTTCCGCCGCCTATCTCATTCCATGCTTATAGTTTCTCCGAATTGGTTCTGCGTGTCAGTCAATCTTCATTCACCATCAGAAGAGGGAAGAGCTAAGACTTTAGGTTAGGCCGGTCTCGTCATTCACGCAATTTCCTCGTCCATCGATCGCGCGAGTACGCAGGAAGTCAGCACATAGCGAACGAAAAAAGCGTTCATCCTGGATTCTCTTCCTCAATCCAAATTCAATTTCTATCCATCCATTTTCGTTATATTCATTCGGTCAAAGTCTCCACGGCCTTTTCACGCCCTTCTACTGAGAGGTGCACCATGTTGTGCGGAATCGGCAAAGACAAAGAAGTACACGTCCTCGAGGGCAGCATTCATGGCAATCATCACGTCGTACTTTCTTTGACATGGTCTGGCTTTTTTCTTGGTGTTGTTTAATAGATGTCGAGTGCCGCTTTTCCCTGTCCGAGAATCTCCATCTGCTTGAAGTGGGCGAGCGTTAATCCTTATGTCAGGTTGGTTGTTCAAATTTCTTTTTACCCCTTGCATTTTCATCTTTTTGAAAGCCCCGACTCATTCTTATGGAGTCCTATTTCAGGTGCAAAGCCGCTCATATAAAGAAAGACCTTTTTCTCTCCCATTTCTCATTTTTTGGATTGAAAGAGGATAAGCGCTATCCATTGAGTAAAGGGAGGGTTTGCTACAGTGATTCGGTCGGTTCCCGTTCGCCTGCTCTCCTCATAGTCCATTAGTGGTTAGGGTGGTAAACGACGAGGGCGCCCGCCTCCTCTTCAGACGTGTCCTCGACAGCCTGGTGGTTGTTCGGTTTCCGCTTTTTGGGGCGGGAGTATAAGGTCGTTGGGGTTTCCTTTTCTTCAACCAATTCGGTTGTGTAAGCTCTGGTCTAACATTTAATTCTTTTCTGGCTGGACAAAGATGGATTGAAAGTAAGATAGATTCATTTGATTTCTTCTAGTACAGGACCTTCGATCGACCATGGGGCGTATTCTACCCTTCCAAATTTCATTCTATTGAAGCGTAACGTAAAAGCTCCTTCTCATCCTTTTCTTTTTTTGGTTTGACAGTTCCAGAATGTTGTCTGTGGATTTTGAACAAACAAAGGAAAGCCCCCTTCTACTATGCCATTTGATTGATTTTCTTCGAAGAAAGTGCTGCTCGCTACTCTCCGAGGCGGGTCGAACCGTCATTCCAGGATTTGCAGTCCGATACATTTCCATTATGTTACCTAGCCAAACTCGCCACCTCATGTGTAAAAAAAAGTCTTATGTTCTTCCAACACTTAAGAAGTATTGATATAAATAACCAACACTTAAGAAGTATTGATATAAATAACCTTCACTTATTAAGTTAAGATATAAATAACCAATACTTATGAAGTAAAGATATAAATAACAAGGGGGAAAGAAAGACAAAAAGCCCGAGGCAGATCCAGACGCGTACCTAGGCGGCGCAGGCGTTATCGGGAATTGAGACAACCCGAAGAGGGACCGTTCGCCATAATCTTATTACGTATATCAACAAAGAGATGCGTGCAAAGCTTTTCTCAGGCGTCCCGTCTCTCGGTTTCGTGTTGGACAGGGATATTATTACTACTGAACCGCTTATGGTCTAGACGACTCTTTCTTTTTGTTTGGTTGAGGAATACAGTCGTGATCGAACCCTGAAACCTGCTCCAGCTAACCGAAATAAAACATTCGGATTAGTGATCTTATAGAGGTCACATAACTGACACATGCCCAAAGTCGATCGAACTGTAAGGAGAGCCCGCATTGAGATGGGAGAGAGGTCCTTTCGGACCCCTTTGACCATAAACCTCTTTGCAAACTCCAGTGCACCTTCCTTAGAGACAAGTGACTTGTCTCGGGATACGGAAACACCTAATTTCCTTAACAGTTCTTCGTAAGTCTTTGCCACCTCTGTATCGGCAATGACTACGTCATCACCTAACACCGCGTAATCGTTAAACTTACCAGGGTAAGAGGTCTGCCGCTAACCACACAACTATGTGGTGGGAAAGGGAGAAGAGAGCCCAGGAGATCAAAAGCAATGGAACCAACGATGTATTCTAAATCTTCCTCAAGCGACTCCCCTAAAGGTGGGATTCACGAACGGAATACATCCCCATGAGAACCCACTACTTAACCACTTATCATAGATAAGGAAGTACTTTCTTTTTCTATCAAGAATATAGCTCTTTGTAGCTCTTCCCCATCCCGTTGTGAAAGAGTCTTCCTCTTTTTCTTGTACTATGGTACTGTAGATCTGCGAGGTTATCCACTACAGACTCTACTCTTTTATGTAAAAGATCTTAAAATATCTGCATCATAGCCCAACGTAAGGTAGGTAGCACTATATTGTGGAGACCGAATGGCTGTATAGCAGGAATGGAATGCGTTTTTTGGGTCTCAGAAGTCAATGCAAACCCGAATCTGCCCCTTCTTCTTGGTCACTGAGGCAATGTTAGCCAACCAATCGGGATCTTTCTCTTATGATACCCACATCTTTTCATTTCTTCATGAGGAGTGGATGAAAGCGTCGTAGTGCTTGCTTGATGGGCTTAGCATCTGCTTTGATATATAGCCTGTGGACGGCTATTTCTTGGTCTAGCCCAGGCATCTCAGCCTAACTCCAGGCAAATATGCCCAGCCCAAGTATTCAAAAAGGAGCTGGACGTATTGTTCAGCTTCCTCTGCATCCTCTTTCTATATCTTCGATAGGCCGGAGGAAAGATTGTAAGAAAGAAGAATGAAAGTTAGAAGTTTCGATTATTGTTTTAAGTTTCCGGGGATAAATTGAACAAGAAATTCCTGTCTTCTATCGTTTTCGTGCCCCATCCCTATGGCTTATTTCACTCCTCGAGAAGAAAAAGTGGTAATTTTAGTATTAGATTAATAAGCAACTCATTCCATTTTAATACAAAAGCCCTAAAAGAAAGAGAGAAGCCCGAGATCAGTCAATTCTTCTTATTAATCGCTCTCTGTCTTAAAGAAGAGAAGGAATGGGTAGTTTAAAGACTTGAAATCAGTCAAACAGAAAGCGGATAAGGTCAGAATGGAACTCTCTTCGATTGTTGAGACGGAAAAGAGAAATTCTTTTTCTGTTTCCGGAGCTAATGAATGTCTTTATTAAAGAAGAAATGTCACCATTTCGTTCCCACTTCCTATTGCTATTTATGATTTACCTTTACCGATCGAGTCAGACTAAAGGAAAGAAAGTGTCGACTTTCTTTTTCTTACCGGATTAAGACTGAGTTTAGTGTTAACTATTACAAGCCATACCAACCCTTCTTACTTTCGTTGGGGTCAAGCACTTTCTTCTTATGCATAACTGGAAGAAGCGTCAGAATCTCGTATTGCAATCCTTCCCTTAGAATCCATTCTCTCTCTTTACCTGCCCGGTAACATACTTTTCCTCTCTATTGCTCCGTCTGATAATGTGGCAGTGGAATAGAATCTGCTACTTCCTATGAAGGGCCTTATCCATGGCTTAAGGCCTAAAAGAGAAGTAGAAAGCGACAAAAGTCAGCAAGGCAACAAACGGATATGGAAAGGAAGTCCGATTAAGGTGTTCGTGCACTGTAAGGACGTCTTGACTTACAGCTTGAGGACTGAAGTCCGTCTTTCTAGGTTTGAGTGTGGTTGAAAAAACTGTTTTCGAAGTCTGGTTCCGCAGCTAGAGGCAATTCAGTAGGAATCCACTACGCATTGTCCATAGCTTTGGCCTAAACCCCTCCCATGTCTTCGCCTGGAAGTCATAACCCTAGCTTGAAGTTCTATGACTTAGTTTTACCAGATAAGTAGTATTGACAGGAAAGTCTCCGACTAGTCCCTGATCTTCTCTTAACACCAGGGAAGTCAGATACCTCCTTTCCTCAGAGATGTAAAGTCCGGCAGTCTAGGACTACGTAGTTCCCCAGCCCTAAAAATCCATTATTCTTCCATACCGGGAATTTCCCACTGAGGACTCAATCTGTCTTGAGATTTAGCCATATATTACTATATTCCCTATTCCCAAAGGGAATAGAGAAAACCCTACCTTGTTGATAGTTGATATAATTGATATAAGCTCGCCCTTCTTTCTTACTCTTGTTTTCTCTTTCCGGTCCGCTAACTGCCTAACGAAGAAGCTACTGATTGATGATAAAGTGATAAAGTTAGGGAAAGAAGATTAGGCCAAAAATAGGCCTATTTTCGGACAAAAGAAGGTAATTGCTATCTTTCACTCTTCCCAAAGATGCTAGCAGGAGGTGACAGAGAATAAAGCATCTAATACTAGTAGTATTAGTCTTACTGGGTATGATTGATAAGGTGGAGCCTTCCTATTGATCTTTTCAAGCCTTTACTTAATAGGATCCCTAACGTAAGGAAGACGAAAGCCAGCTTTGTCATATCAGCTAGGAATGGCAGTAACTCAGTCAGCTAGTCCGGAAAAGATCCTAACTAAGTAGTTAGACGGGAAAGAACCAGTAGTAGCATTTACTTACAAGCCCCACAACAAGGAGCATTAAGAATCGAAGCCCAGAGTCTAGTCCGGTAGTGTAGCAAATTCATCCTTTCCTATCTACTTAGCTTTTGGATGGCTATACCATTCAAAGTGCTGCGGTGCCAACTCCGCACTTGGCAAGATCCGAGCTCTCTTCTCTTATTAAATTAATGCTTTGCACCCACTTTTTGCTAATATAGGAACAAGAGCTTCCCTTACTTATTTTAGAGCGTTCGTGCCCCTTGCGAAACGGTTCGCTCACTCCCTATATAGGACCATTAAGAAGAAAGAAGGAAGAAAAAAAAGATAACTAGTATTGGGTGGGGATGGCACTCACTTTCTCTCCTGAGCTTGAAATAGAGAGGCTGGGCTAGGTGTCAAAGGGACTCCACCTGGCGTAATATAACAAGTGGAAAAATGACATCTGCCTTGAATCCGAAGGGGCTGCCCAGACACCGAATTCACCCGGGGGAAACCTTAGGAGAGCTGCCTTCTCTTTGGAAATATGGGGAAAGAAGACGTCAGTAAACCGTCTAGCTCGAACTGGCAACTCGAGTTCACCAATGCCACAACGAATGCGAAATTACCCGACGTTAAGGCACCGATTTAATCAGGTTCAGCGTACGTCCTCGGCGACCGCAAGACTTGGAGCATGAAGTTTCTGGGAACTCTTCCGCATCAAGAGATCATCGATATAGATCAAAAGAATGACAATACCACTACTTACTTCTATTCTTGGAACCGGACACGGTTCGTGCTACGTGGCCCAGCCCAGCCTGAGCGGTCCCTCCCTTTACTCGGTTACCTCATCAAGGAAACAAGCCATAAGTGAAATTCGGGACTGAATTTATCAAATGAAAAAAACGGATAACAGACCGAACACTGCCTGTCACCTCTTGCTTGGGCGACCATGGCAATACGATCGTAAGGTGATTCTCTTTATTGAAGAAGAAAGAAAAGAACATGCATATCTTTTTGAAGGATGGTCGAAGATTGGGCGAACGATCGACAAAGCTGATTAGCTCTTAAGCTCTGTATCCAGGTGAGCTTCCTGACAGGCTCAACGTAGTTCGGTTCACGAGGTGGAACGAGACATCTGGCTGCTCAATGAGGAAGGCCTCGACGGTCGTTCCCTGTTCGACGTTCGATTGATTGGGGCCGGGCCATTTGAATTCTACCTACTTAGTAACATGGTTCACGCGCTCCTCATTCTTCTTCCAAAGGCGGGCCAGGCCATATGATGACACTTGGTCTGGTCCATTAGCGCTACATAGCCCCATCCCACCAGCAGCGAGAACTGCTATCGAGAAGTTCGTTCCTCCAGCGGATCTCTTTGCTTCCCCTGGGGGGTGGGCCTTCATAAATTATTTAATTCATTATTCTGGATGGGAGGTATGCCCGTATGCTTGGCGAGGTAAAACAACAAATCATTTCCACCCCGCACTCTTTAAGGCTCCTTAAGGAGTGGCATCTGACCACAACATGCCACGAAGGGGGAGCAGTAAATCAAAAGGAGTTCCATCTTAAAAGATTCGCCTGCCTTGTCTCTCCAAATACCAAGATCTGCCTGCCGTCAAACTCCTATTGATAGGCCAGTGGACTCAAGTCATTTGTAGTCCCGGAAGATGAAGGCCCCTATCGTCATGATCAAAGAAGTTTCTATACACTCTACATCTCCCGGAGTAGCATATCACCCCTTGTTAGCATTCCATTCCCTGCCTTGACTTGACATCGAGATATCCGCTACACCCAACTTTGAAATAAAACCTCACTGGCGTGCGCCACTAACTCTTCTTCTTTTGATAAATAGAGGGGTGCGCTTTCCCTTTGAATGAGTAGATCTTCCCGACCCCGTGCCTACCTTTACTCAATGCTCCTGAAGTCCGAAAATGAGACAGAGTGGAAAGGGGGCAGGGAAGTGAAGTTACAGAAATGGTAGTCGTGGACTGGTACCGCAGTACTGCCTACTTTTGGTAATCCTTATTGTGATCTCTCACTCTGGGCGTCGATAGTCTCTTAAGTGCTAGCGTAGCGGGAGAGCAAATAGCAATGAACCTTATCCACAGTTCCTACCAAGAATGACTATAGCTCTATATACGAGGACCAATAGGCGGATTGACGCATCTGAGCAGGCAGGGAATACTTAGTGCTTGGAATATGAAAGCTATGAGGCTTGGGCGAGAGAGTAGGTATAGATTGAAAAGAAGGGCCCTGACTCTCTCTTTGCCCCGAGCGTGATAAAGAAAGGGTCTTTCCTGAGCTCGGGATGGATGCTATGCTAGCTGTCTCGCTTGACAGAAGGTAACGAACTCAGGTACGTAGTCTCTGAATGAGTTGAACTCTGTTCAACGAACAAAGAAACTCATTTCGTACCTTTTCCCTGCGAGCAGAAGCTCTCCGCTCGTGCTTCATTGGAGCGAGACAGTCGCTTCCACACAGAATACTTCGCTACCTACCTAGCTCGCATTTTCCTAATCTTGTTTATCCTCTCGTGGGTTGATGACATAGCAAGGGGATAAGCGGTGTGGGGCGAAGTGAGCTTGGCCGCTCTGAGTAGAAGTGCTCTCTAGCAGCCTAGATCTAGCTCAGCTTGAGACTTTCGTACTGAAAGGATGACTTCGCTAGTCGCGAGTAAGCACCCGTACGGGAACGGCTTTCGGCAGACAAGTTGCAGCAGCAAAGAGTGCGCCCTTTCGTTTCAATGTAGATTCTCCTCTCAGAGAACTAGAAGAAGGGGCCTAAGCACGGCATCTGCCGTACACTTGAGTGGTTTTAACTCAACTCGACCTAAAGGGAGAGAAAGGGAACAGGTTTTTTCGAAGCTAGGGATTGAATACGGAGACCTTGGTCTTGGATTAGATTAGGAAACATCGGTTCAGCAGCTCGAAGTTCATCTTTATTGTTTGCTAGAGGTACGATAGGACGTAGAGAGATCCACTGATAAGGCGGTTTTTATGGGATTCGCCGTTCTTCACTACTTGGCGGTTTTTATAAAGAATAGAAATGTTACCAAAACCATCTGTCTCGGTTCTGCGATGCCAAAAGGAGGGCATTTCTCAGCGAAGACCAATAAAGGGTGGGATCCGAAGGCTCAGTCCCTCAAAGCGTACGGGGAGGGTCGGAAAGAGGGGAAGCCGAGAAAGCGGCGTGTACGGTACGGGTTTCGGTAGTGATTAAATTGATCTGGTAAGCTTAGGTTAGTGGAGTGGTAAGTTCATTTCGAAAAGCTTCAAGCTTACAAAACAAGACCTAAGGAGTTTGGAGCCCTTGAGTTCTCCGCCGGTAATGGGAAGATGAGCTTCTCCATTGTAATGGTATCTGCTCGAGGAGCCTGTCCCTGCCCCATGGTTCAAACCTTTGTGCACAGCTCTTTCCCTGGGTCTACCCTAACCGAGCCGGATTTTAGCTCCTACCTTTCGAAGGTAATGCCAATTCTCTTACTTGGAACTTTTAAGGAAAGGAGAGTTTCACTTCGATTGGGTTTGTGTTCAGCCTACATATCATGCTACAAGCAAAAAGAAATAAAGCACCCAAGCTTGCTTCTTTCCTTATTCCCTCAGGTTCAGCAGATCCCGCTCTAGCTAGTTCCTTCGGAAGCTTTGAACCGTAGTCTTTCATATCCTTCTCGGCTGTTATCCTCCGTTCAATGATTATATATTCTAGGAGAAGGCTTTCTACGGGATCCCTACAGTCGAGTTACTGCGTACCTCGTAGAGTTCCCAGCCTGTCTACTGATTGGATAGCTTATCTAGTCTTTTCTTTCCAAGAGGAAATCCTACTAGCTTAGCACTGTTGGGATTCTGGTTTTGCCTTAGACTTCGACTAAGCTAGGACGAACCTTCTTTCTTAAAGAGCTGGACTGGGCGTCTCACCTTGACGTCGGGCTATGTTATAACTTGAAACTTATCCGAAATTTACAATTACTGGCTGTACGTTATAAAATCCAACCGGTATGCCATTCATGCTTCTTTACAGTACGAGAACAGATTGACAGTGAAAGCTACTGGCCACACATATCTTCTTGCCAAGATATCCTTTCCTTCTCAGACATGGAACTTTCTATCCTCTCCTTAGAGTTTAGTTACTACGTTCCTTGCTTGAAGCCGTTGGCATTCCCCTATGCAGAGACAGTTTTCGCAATAGCTATGCTCTGATTCACTTGCACCCCTTTTTCTTGAAATAAGTCCGAAGGAGCTGGGCTTTAACCGACTCGGGGATGGGGCTTGACTAAACTCAGGAAGAGCCGCTAGAAAAGAGAAGGACTTTATATGTATAGTCTTCTTACCGTGTCTAAGAGTTCTAAAAGTTTGAATTATCATACGTTGTTAATAAGTCTCATAGCAGTTAAAAGAGAGCCTAATAGATAGAGTGTCTAAGTCTGGAGTAAGGGTAAGACCCTGACGGGCTATTCTTGCTATAAGGTTCCAGTTTCTCTTGGTGGAAGGAAGAAGGGCTAGACGAAGCCTAGAAGGAGACTGGAGAACGAAGTGACTTACGGGATTAAATAAAGCAAGGGCAAGGGAAGGAATAGCACAACCGGGTTTCAGGCTGTGAAGAAGCCCTTGGCCCCAATTGGTCTAAGACTCACCAACATCTTACGATGAGACATCGGGCTACCTGGCAAGAGTCAATAAATTGGTGAACCTATGAGAGACGCTTCTAATTCTTTTCTTTCTCCTTCCTACCCGATCCTGCTAACAGGAAATTGAATGAAATAAGGGAACGACGGCTGTTGTTGAATCAACGACGAATGCAACCGGTACTCACGTCGCCACTAAAGCACTCGTAGCATACGTTCCATCCACATCCGGCCAGTTGAAGATCGATAAAATGTTCTTCAAAGCTTGCTAATAACCAAAAAATAATTGGACTAGTGTAAGGGAGTTCCTTTTCAAGCTAGCATTTTAGACCAATGCAATCTATCAGGCAAAGAAAAATGATTCTTGATCAAGGCGGGAAGTCTCATTTCCCAAGAAGTAAGTCAGGAAAAAGGGCGGAGTATGGCTTTCGAGGACTACTGTAATATGCGTTCTTTGCAGTATTACTATAATGGGCTTCTAGAGAACTACTCTAATCTTATTTTTCTCCGGCAGTAGTTATTGAGCAGTTTTCTTTCTCAAGGCAATGAGCAAGTGGATTGAATCCAGCAGTTAGGGAAGCCGGTACGCATACAGGAAGTGGTAAAGCTGCAGTAGAGTTGGCATTTGATTGCCCTATTGTTTACTTGAAATTCGACTCTAACCTTGCACTAGTATACCCAATGGCCAAAAGGAACTCAGGAAGGCAAAGGGGGAGCTAGGCGCCTTATTTTCCTTTATCGTAAAAGCCACCCGAAATAGAGCTATCAGCGCTAATGGATCAATCCTTATTGAACTGGTGAATTCACCTATTGCCAATTATCCTATATTTTACTCTTTTACTCTACTAGACAATATTAGTTGTCTAACCCTAATAGATAGGGCTCCTTCCGAAGCCGCTAAAACCCTCTTCTATTTGAATCTTCTCCCGCGTTGAGACAAGGTTATGAAATAGCTTAGTGCTAGCTAAGGAAGAGTGTAACCGGATCGCATCCGCTTCCTTATACCTAGCACAGATTCCCCAGTCTATTTAGCGCTTGGAATCTCTTGGATTGCGCACCTTATTTCTTTATGAAGATGACAATTCCGCTACCCAAGGCGGCAAAGCAAGAGCCAAGAACGAAGCTAGAAGGTCCAAGAAGCTATCCTGCCGACTTTCCTAAGGGACGGAGTGGCTTAGTTGAAGATAGTGAGACTAAGGGACGGAGTGATGAAAACGAATCTCTAGCTTGCGCATAGGTACGAAGTTGCTCGACCGTAAGGGAGAGGAAGAACAGCCGTTTTACTTTGATCTTATATCTTATTTCATCATTCCCCTAGTCGTTCTTTTGAGAATTGCTAGTCAAGAGATAAATTGGAGATTGTGTAATAGGTACCTACATCCAATCTTCCTTGAGAGCAAATTCCAGTCGCAAATGAAGAAGAGCTCAAAGTATTCGTTCCCAGTCGGATTCTCTAATTAAGATATAGCAGTCAACAATCAATAAATCATCAACTATTTCACCGGGGATGATATTCTATTAAGTAAGGATCAACTTAAGAGCTGCTCCTTCTATCACATCGGATTCTAGTAAAGAGATGGGCCTTCTCGTCTGATCTCTGCATCAACAGGAATGCGGGAAAAGCTTCTTCTTCCCTAGCAGCCTTAAGCCCGTAAGCTTGAACTGGTTGCTATAGTTGCTATATAGGTCAATGGAATCTTAGCCAGTTTCTTCTTACTCCTTTCTCCTTTTGTTCTCATTCCCGGCCAACCGTGCCATGAAGAGTCGAGCAAGAGCAATCGCAGCTTTCTTTCAAGAACCCGTTCTACTTCGTGCTGCCAACAAAGGAATGGCATCACTCGTTCCTTTCTTCAGCTTCGAACAAGCAACGGATTTCGCTTAGGCGCGCGAAAGCCGTATAGCGTTAGTAACGCGCAGTAGTTTTCTTGCTCCTCGATAAAAGAAGAGGATGCTGTGTATGAATCACTCACCTATTCTTCTGAATTATATGTATCCGCGAGATTATTTTTGGTTTCGATGTGCAAAAGCAAACCATTTCTATCGGAAAATTCCTCAAACGAAGAAAGGCGCCAGGATGATTTTTCGCTATGTCCGTCTGTCGGTGTAGGAGATCGAGGGTATCTTGTTTGATAAGGTGAAATCTCTCAGTCTGATATAAGTTTTGTCGGATAATGTCCAAGGGAAAGCCCTAATGGTAACTTCTCTCATAGGCTGACTATCATGAGATCTTTTACCGGGTAAATCAATCTATCTATTGTCTACCCATGGAAAGAATTTATACCACTCCAACTAGATCAATGGCAAAAACAGGCTTTATCAAAGACTTTTGAAACAGATTTTAGGAAAAAAAAGGCGGCAGAGCAAAGTACAACTAAAACTTACACTGGCAAGGTTCGAAGAATTGGATAGACATTATCAATCAAAGAAAGAATCTACTTCTGAGTTTCGGGACTGACTTTCTTTCCCTTCTTCCTTAGCTGGCACTGCAGAAATAGTAGCTTACAACCATTGGCATAGCAAATACGTACCTTTGCTTTCCCGTTAGCCGTTGATTCCCAACTCTCCTTCCCTTTAATTTCCTTCCTCCCTTAAAGCTGAATCTCACCATTCGAGAAGCTATGGAATCGTCGACCCCCTTACCAAGTAGACTATGAAGTCACTTTCGTTTTTTTGGTTGTGTATGCGTAGTCTTTGTGCCCAGTCATCTACGAAGTAAATTCGACAAGAAAGCTATCCGATGTATATTCGTTGGATATGATAATGAGCGAAAAGGGTGGAAGTGTTGTGACCCGAATACCGACCCTTGCTATACATCCCGAGATGTGGTCTTCGATGAAGCATCATCTTGGTGGTCATCCCAAGCTGTAGTATTGCCAGATTAAGGAAACGACGAAAGACGCTTGCAAGAAAAGCGTTATAAGGAATTGCGGCCGTAGACATCAGCTAACCTACTTTAGTCTACTTTCCCCTTCCCGTAAAGTGGATCTGCCCTCTCCCGCTCAATAACACAGCTATTATCTACTCAAAAGCAGCAAGCGCTAAAAGAGAAGTGCCCAGCACGTTAGCTATAAGAACACCTTATCACGGGACTTCTTAGCAGCTCTTAAAGTTAGCGCTTTCTGCTATTCAAGAAGGACTATAACACGAGTACAGCTCTCTTGCTCTTTCCTACCCTATAGAGTCAGACTAGACAAAGGTATCCACGGGCTCGCGGGTTTCCTGCTCTAGGGTTTCGGGGGATTTGGTCTCGGATCTTGGCGGATTAACCTATAGTTTGATTCGCACTTTCGAGTAATCAGATCTCCTTCATAGTGGCTTTCTTTTTCGTGGCTTCCTGCGTGCCCTTGCCGGGTGTTTTCTATATTGACGTTAGTGACTGCGCCTCCTTTCCAGAAGACCGAGATTCATGAGCCAACTCGGAAGAGAAGGAGCAGTTCTCGCTGTGAACGAATAGGCTCAACGTACTAAAGAATAAGGCTAAGGCAAGCGCAAGGATTGGCTGAGGGGTAAGCGTAAAGGAAAGGGTGGTAAGAGACTTAGCATATCTCCAGAGCGAGGTCTAGGATACATTATTCCAATGCCTTGCGGCATTCAACCCTGAGTCGTAGCTGCGTTAGCAATAGGAATAGCGGCATGGGGTGGCTTCGTACTGGACCCATTCATATCGCCTGCAACAGCCCTGTTCGACCCAGCGTTAATCTTTCTCGACCTGCAATCAGTAGCATCATTGCAGGAAGGAGTGGCATCTCTAGCTACACCGCTTCATTCAGTACGCATCGCCGGCTCTTCCTATCGGGGGGAAAAGCAACTTTGTTAGAACGACCGCAGCGGCTATAGGGCTGACTGACCAAGTCAAAGTCAAGTCCTCACTTTTATCGACATATAGAAAAAAGGTTCGTCACTTATCTCTCTATCCTATGATGAATAGTATCAGCGAAAGACAAACCTTACCGTAAGTGGTCTTGGAATGCTGGGATAATTCAAAGTAAAAAGACAAAAGGATTACTCTTTGTACCTTTTTCGGGCGTTGAACCTACTTTCCGGCTTAGCTTCTTTGTACCAATCCAGCCAGATTGGAAAGATCCTCTGCCCTTTACTTAGTCAAGAATAGTGAAATCTCCTGAACTTTCTTTGCTTTATCCAATTCCCCTTAAACCAGAGATTGGTCCCTTTCCTTATTCGCTTGGTTCATTCGTCAAGCAAACCCTTAGTTCTTTTTCCCCTTTCAGTCTTCCTTCGATCTCTCTTAGAAGTAGAAACTCGCATACTAACCTGACGCTTCTTCTTATGAAGTCTTGAATTACGACTTAATATTCCTTCTCGACCTTGAACAGAGAGAAATATCTCAAATAGATACTTCTTTATATTCCACTTTCTTTCAGCCAATTAGCGCTTTAAGAATAGAGAGATAAGAACAACAATGAAAAAACTCATACTTTTCTTTTATAAACCTCGTGTTTTTTGGCTATTTTTTGGCTATTTTAGCTTAAAAGTGAAAAGTTAGTATCTTATGATATTCCTTGTGTCATTTAAGGCCTAGGTCTGATTTCTTAAGTCAAAGTTGCATTTTCTCGGTCTTTTTCGTTGTCAAAATCAAAAAGTTAGAACGGGGGGTCTTTGTTTGTGCTAGTACCCTCTTTTCTTTGTTGTGTTTGCATATATGGGAAAAGCCCTAGTTTTTGATGTTTACTACTTTATGCTAATATAATACATTTTCTTTGCTTCCGGGGATTGCAAAGACTTTAAAGAGGAAGAAGGCGCACGGCCTTGTCAGTCTAAATAACACTACGCATTGCTCGAGCTCTCTTATCTCTCGGCCAAGGGAAGGCTTCTTTCTTCTTCCTGCCCGGGTAAATTGATAAGCAAAGACAGAGAGTAATTCAATCAATCACAGGTCGGCGCATTTAAGACTTTACATTCTTTCCTTACTAAGTTTCCCTGGGGGACTAGGAAAAGAAAGAGGAATCAACACCTTTTTCTTACGAGTTTTCACCTTCCGCAGAGCTAAAGAGAAAATTCATACTTTCGTCGCCTCAATCTAAGGGCAGGCTTGTAAGAAAAGACTTAGAAAGAAGAAGCTCGGCCTTATCTCTATCAGTCCGGCTTTGCAACTCAATTTCCTTCTGGTCTTAGTGCTTTCGGGCTTAGTTCAAATAGGATTCGTTCAAAGAGAACCCGTCTTAGGCAGCTCCTGTAGTTCATTTGATTTGTCCATAAATATCTTTCTATAAAAAGTCAGGAGATGTAGCAGGTTTACTAAAAAAAAGGATCCTTCAGCCGAGAGCTCAGCCCTTGGTTAACGAATCCATTCCTTAAATAGGATCTTCCTACCATGCTGCCCCTTCCGCACTTCTCTTTCTTTACATTACAGTAGTCTTATGCGGGCTGGGATGTCACTTACTCAAGTATTAAGGATCGCGGAATAGTCTCTAAGACTATGAAAACCAGAAATCAACGAAAGATAGAACAAACAAAGAACTAGGGAAGCAGGCAGCAATCCAAGAGGAGGGGAAAAAAACACACCCCGGACCTAGCAACATCCGGAGAGATCCATGTAGATATATAATACTCATGAAATCACTTACTTAGAGTAGCGAAAAGCAGGAACACGACTTTACTAATAGAAAGAGGGCAATTGGGGATGCAAAAGTTTCTATTCGGGATTCCACTTCATTTCAGTTCTCTTTCCTCGGTCAAGGAGTCAGGCTTTACGGGATCGACCTTTCGGGTAATCTTTAAGGCAGGAGTTCTCAGTATTTATCAAATCAGTTCCTATCTAACAGGGAATATACCAGTTATTCGTCTTAGGCTTCAAGCTCTAACTCTAATAAGGGTCACTTAAAAGGTAAAATGATGTAGAACTCTGACTCGTGCCTAAATTCCAGCTATGGTAGCTCTTCCAGCGGCCCAAGAAAGCAAATACGAAATTCCAGTCAAGCTTGACCTTAAGTGGGGTCAAGAAGAGAAATTGAATTCATAGCCTCATTTCGATCGCCTCACCTTGCTTCTTTTGTTTGAAAGATCTGGAAAAAGGGTTTATACATATTCAATTCCTCATACGGGCCCCGAAATCTAGCATTCTAGTGCTCCCAAATCTCAGGGGGATAGTGAGAAGCCTCCGTCTAAGTGATTACGAGAATCCTCTAATTCATGAGAAGGTTCCTAATCCTTCTTCCAGAGAAGTTGAAGCTACTGAAGGATGCCAGTTGCAGAAAAAAACCTGTGTGGTCACAAGTTAGACTCCCTCTTCTGATCTTGAGGAAGACCAGAGAATTGAATTATGTTTTGCTGAGAATGAAGCTATAAAGCGAGAAATTGAGCTGCTCAAAAAAAGATCCTCGATCTCTCGACCCCATATCCTTTCAGTGGGAACAGGGGAAGAGGTAGAGGTAGGAACACTATGAGGCAACAAAGGCCACCGACTTACAAACGCTGAACCAGGCGATCGTCCTCCAGAGCTTATTTCACTACAGATGATTAGGCTACCATTGGAGGACCATCTGAGGTTGAGATGGAGGGGTGTGGTTTTGATAAAACCAGGTAAGGCGCGAGAAAGAAATTGGAAATTTGATAAAGACTAATAGCAAGACTGGGATCCCAGCCGATCGAGAAAAAAACGTATGCTTAACACCAAAAAACGTTGTTTTTGGGGAGAATCTACGCTCTGTAAACAAAGGTCGACCTTTCTTTGTTGTATAATCGAAAGGCTAAATAGCGATAGCCTGAAAGTATAGCCTGAAAGAGTAAGGCCTCGCTTTTGGTCTGATGAGGAGGCTTCGTTTATCCGAACGTGGCCCTTTTTCTACTGATATGTTAGAATGGTCTTCGCAATACATTGTTCCAGTATGACGCTATTTATTTCCTTCCTGAGATATTGACCCTCTTTCTGAGGATCTTACCCGTATTCAGTAAATCAATTACAACATAATACTGAATCTAGGTTCGCTTCATCAGCGGCCTTTCGTACTGGTCTGCTGACTTATAGTTAGTTGTTTTGTATGTCAGCATTCCGTATGAGACCTCCAGATGACTATCTACTGACAATGTATTCGACTGGTCGCCTGGGTTTGAAGGAATAAGGTGCTGGGAAGGTGCGAGTATTCGCTATTCCTAAGGCCTTAAATGAAAGCGGGCACTACTTCGTCCCGCGCATGATTGGTCTATGTCGATCTTAAGGAAAATCCCACAAGATGGAACTTTCGATCAACCTGAACCTCTGCGCTGGTTGAAGGGTTGCATGAAGGTAAGATCTTATGATTTCTCTTCTGCAACTGACCGCTTTCCTCTTATCTTAAGTGCCAGAGGACAGTGATTGAGTCTTTGTTTAACAAGGTAGTCGCCTGGGTTGAGTCCGGATTACAAGTCAAATAGATTTCGGGCTCCTAACTCAGCAGAAGGCTACTTTTAGTTTATCCGTTTTACAACGGTCAACCCTTGGGCTTCCTATCATCCTGGCCCTTATTCTCATTGTGTCACCACATTCTTGTGTGGCTCAGTGCGGATGCGGTCTACCCTGGCAGGAGATTTGTCAAATACTAGCTTCTCGGTGATGATTTTTTCATCGGGGATGCGCGAGTATATAAATCATCACTGGCTAGGGCTTTCTATTTCATTACCTAAATCCTGTCTGTCTGATACGGGTTATTTCGAGTTCGCGAATCAATTCCGCGAGAGCGATAGTGAGAATGATTGATGCGACGAAGACTGAGATTGTAACTAAACCGACTCAAAGAACGAATACAATTGACTGAACTGGTCACTTGACTGCTAAACCGAGGATGTTGACTGTGTTGAAAGACTAGGTCATCGCCCATACTTATCTTATTGGTTTTAACACTACTCTGCTGCTATTGAATGCAGGCCAAGCCAATGGGATAGGAAGATTCTTTCGGGCTAAAGACTAGTCGGATTGATGGAAATTTCCTGTTTCAAGGAAGAATGTTACAAAAGAAGAGGAATCGAAAGAAGGGCTTAGTGCTCCGATTGGGCCTTAGGACTGCTAAGTAAATGAAATGCCTTACTCTTACAAGTCAGACAAGCATGTTCAAACAGTGTAACGGCTTCTGCGTCGTGATGAAGTGACCTGCTTTATATCGCAATTTACACTCCTCCCACGTGTGCATGTCTTTGAAAGGGAGGTACCCCTTTTAGGAAAGGCCCTTTGATGGCAGGCATTCTGCGTCCGTCAGCAGTGAGAAGCTGGTATGCACAATTAATTGTAAAAGACCCATCAACAAGGCCAGTAGCACCCACCTCCAAACCGCCCTGGGCCTTTTTATACAGAGATAGTAGCAAAGGGCGAACTGGTATCGGTTTCACTCGAAAAAAAGAGGTCAGACATTATGATACACGAGTTTCGACTGAGACTGAATTAGGGCTTGGATGACTCGGTTCAGTATGGATTTGGGGCTATGGCACTCGAATTGATTAATGAGGAATGTCACTCTCATGTTTAGCCCAATTGACGAAGGTGAAAGCCGCCCAAAATATCTATATATAGGAGTAGCCGCCTCGGCTCTCTCATATCCGATCCATGAAAAATGATAACTACTGGGCCCAAAGCCCAAACCCTTTTTCATAGGTAGTGTCAGAGCCCAATCCCTGGTTCACTCCATTTTGTTCACTTCCTTTTTTCGGTGGGAGCTCCAGACCGATCTTCCTCGTACGATTGCCCTGACTAAGAGAGGCTGCTTCTGTTTCGGATTCGATCCTATCTTTTGTGCCTTAAACCGAGTGTCAGTTCTATCACTTGGGTAAGAAGGATTCGTTCCTACATCTCCTCAAGGCGACAGACCAGATTCAATAAGAGGATGGCATTACTGGAACCTTCCATTCAAGTCAAGGTAAGACAGTGACTTCTTTACCTAATAAGAACCTATGTAATAATAATGTAACATTCTCCACACAGATCAAAAGACCCTGCGGAACATTCAGAAACGGTTGGTTTCACAAGTCCAGTATAAGCTCACGTCTCATTCAAAGCTTGAAGCGGATTCCGCATATTCTGAGTTTGGTTGAGTCAACCGTATATCTATAGAGGTTCGAGTTTAGTAAGTCAGCTTCTTCTCCAGAGGTGCGATCAGGGATATCTTCAGACTCCCTTTGCTCTCTGACGAGCCTCACTCCTATCGCCTGTAGACCTCGCCTCGGGCAGTCGAGCGTCGAGCTACCTTTAGTCACCTCGTAGTAAACGAGCTACTTAACCTGGCGTAAAATGTATTATTACTCTTTGGTAACTTCATGCTGCGTTGGAAGCACAAAGATTCTCTGACTGCCACGCATTCCTAATGCCACTCCTAAACCTCTATTTTTGAGACGTTCGCTAAACGTGGTGAGTAGACGGTGGTATATTTCCCAGCCGAGATCCGAATGTGAAGGTGGGTTGACTCCTCTCCTTGGTGTCATTACTTATATCATATATTTTGACAGGATAAAAATATGACCGCTGAAGGAAGTGTGAAAGTCGCTTCTTTTCCGCTTTCAAGCTGAATCTTTTGGGGAAGATTGCTTCTATCCGTCAAGCATTGGAGTCGTGCCTGAATCCTTTGCTCGTTCTTCACTTGCCTTTATCAAAGGAAGAAATAGTGAAATAAAGTAAATAGCTCACGGGGCAACGAAGCCTTAAACTGATAAAAGAGTCATCGCGGGTGTCCTCTAAGCTTCTCGTTTTAACTAGTATGCGCTTTCTAGCCGTTGCGTTGATATAAATACCTCAATCTTTCTACTGAAGGCGCAGGAGTGAGGGCTCAGTCAGCCAAGTGGGCCGTTTTCAAGCAGTGAAGGCGATGGAAGCTCCGCAGTGGGATTCAATAGTCCTCTGACTTTCGTTCTTCTGGCAAGGGTTTGAAGAGGGGTTTGATAGCTAGGAAAGTGAGGAAGGCGCTGTACTATTGGGCAAGTAGCGGTTGTAGTCTCGGCTTTCTTGTAGCTTTTGGGATTTTTTAATGCGGATTCAAAAAAAGGCTTCAAGCTCAAGTGCAAGCTTGTTCAGCTTTACTGCAAGTCTAATGAAAGGAAAGGGGTCAAGTCCACTCGCTATTAGCTCGCTTAAATCTCTTCACTCGCATAGTCAAACTGCGCTCGCCCTAGTCAAATCCAGATCTTGTTCCTTTGCGAGCGGAAGTCAGAACGAATACACAAACTTCTTTCTTTTACGCCTTATTAGTTATGAAAGCGGATCGCTTTCTTTCGGAAAGAGAAGGCTTGCTGCGAGATGACAATAAGTTCAAAGGCTATACGAAGAGAATTCAAAATTCTTCATCGCTCCTAGGGCAGTGCGAAGCACTGACAAAGTCAACCTTCTTTACAGGTGCCATACTGGGTTTGCTTTGCTTTTGACCATACCTCTCTAAGACTTTTGGGATTTAGGTCTTCTGAGATAGTCCTTAGATAGTCCGAGGATACCTCTGGAAATTTTTTTGTGAATCTCAATGCCAATGACATATGAGGCTCACCCATATCCTTCATCTCAAAACTCCTTATGAGGAATGTCTTCGTATCGTGCAACATGCTAGCAAGCAGTATGTCGTCAACATATAGGACTAGAAAGAGAAAGTTGCTCCCACTGACCTTTAGGTATATACACTGATCAACACTGTTTTCCTTAAACCCAAAGGTCATTCTCACCTCATGGAATTTGAGGTACCACTGACGGGAAGACTCGTCCGTATATCGACTTCCTTAACCTGCACACTCAATTCTCGCTGCCCTCCTGCGAGAAGCCAAAAAAAAGGTCGGTCCACCTCTTGTAGATCCTCAAAGATTGAGGAAAGTCGTCTTTACATCTTTATTTTTTTTAGAGCCAGGGTAAAGCTCTAAGTAAAACCACAAAAGCCATGATTATCCTGAGTGAGTCCTTATCTTAAACCGGAGAGAAGGTCTCAGTGTAGTCGATGCCCTCTTTCTGAGTGGAAGCCCTTGGCGACAACCTGACCTTCTATCTCTCAATCTTTCCTTTTGAGTCCCTCTTGGTCTTATCTTTATCAATTTACACCCTATGGGTCCTTCAGGCAACTCTAATCAAGGAAAGCAAAAATTTCTCTTTTTTGGGCCAGTAGATCTGCTAAAACTTAATCCTTTATCGCTTTGGGAGTGCCCCAAGGCTGGCTAAAAGGGATCCCCTTTGTGGGGCGTAGCAGAGCGAATCTCTGTAGGAAGGGTACATTATCACAGACTGGGCGAAAGCCATGGGTTAGAACAATCTATAAAGATTTTGAAGAGAAAGAAAAGCCTCTTTATACTGATCCCGATTCGTATGTGGATTTGGATGCCTCAGTGTCTGCTTCTTTATTATTCTTTATTAGTTGGATATGCCGGTTCTGAAGAAACGGGAGCTATTATTTCGTAAGAAAGTCGATATGTTAGTTCGGCGGATGCAGGTTCGGATTGAGAGAGAGAAAGAGCAGCCCAGGGCTCAGCTTTATCTGATTATTCGAATTCCTTCGTCTGTTCTTCCTGATTCTGGTTGGGAATATACCCCCTAGGAAAAAGTCTACCTTTTTCCAAAAAAGTATAGTAGTTCAGTAAAATTACAATAAAGAATCCGCTGGAATTCTAAATTCTAAATAAATAAGGTCTTTAGGGCAATGCCTAGTTCCTTTCGTAGCCATAATACATAATAATAGTAATAGTTAGAACTCTCTTCAACCGGCTCATTTCTAGTTTAAGCTATATAAACAGGCTGAACTTAATTGTTACATTGAGTTGGGGATCCTGTGCTTCCTACCCTCTTGAAAATCGAAAAAGAGACACTACTCACTGCTCCTCTTCTTCGTATGAAAAAGTAGTGCCTACCTTTCGAATTTGTTCTATCTCTTTACTACTTCTCCTCTTTAGATTTTCTATTCAGCTGCTTATGCAGCCTCTTCCGAGGGGGACGCTGAGACTATCTTCCTTACCTGGTGGATTTGATAAATCATTCCTTAGCACAAGCACTAAGTAAGTAAACTACCTTTCAAAACCGGTTGGGGCACTGAACACGAACAGAAAGTAAAATCCCCTTTTGTTTGAAGTAAGTTCTTCCATTTTTTGGACGACGTCGATAAACAAATGATCGATGCCTTCAATCGGCGCTACATTAACTACCTAGATAACGCACTAGTTTAGTCTTTGGAGACAGAGTACTCTGGGAAAGGAATAGAAGGACTCTCTCAAACCAGAAAGAAACCTTCCTAAAAAGGAAAACCAAGATCGTAGACTTAGAATGACGAATATGGTTCACACTGCTCACAACCGGACTGAAACGACTCTTCAGTACCTAACTCTAACGGAAACGATCAATCCCGTTGCCACTGCTATGGTGGTCCAAGAAGGACGGGTATTTGAGTTATTAGCATAAAGATCGGATAATACTGGGTTATTCCCCGCATCGGAGAATCAAAAAGAGTCTATTTTTCCTTATCTCTTCCTCCTATCTCTAATATCTCCCCGAGGGGATAGATGCCAGAGTAAGAATTCATTCCTTTTTTCATGTACCGCACCAGTTGTGCTCGTTTTTCCTTCTCTCCAAGTGTCGGCTGGTCTACATTTCAACATATTCAACATATTTGTCTCTGCTAGTAGATCCAGCCTAGACTTCCGCTTCGAAATCTTTACCTCAGCCACTTCGATCCCTAGACAGTCTCTCTGATGTCCATTCAAAATCTCTTTCTATTGTTCGAGGCATATTGAATATTGAATAGTAATGGACGACAAGAATCGAATCTTTACTTTTCCGAGAACGAATTGACCAAGATGATGGGAAAGGGGCGAATTGCCTTATTCATCCTTTTTCATTCTTTCTATAACGAATTATTTCGAGAGGATGGAAGACATAGGTTGGTTCCTTATGTGTCCTACCCTCTTCGTAACTCTTCTTTTCTTTGGATTCTCTCATAATCACCTCTCCTTTCAGTCGAGTCACTTCGTTCCCCGCTAGCTTCTTGAATCGACTGCATCCTTGCATCCAAGATAGCTTGGAAGGTCCCGCCGAAACTCTTTCGAGCGAGTATAATGAAGCCAGAGCCTGAAAAGCAGCTAGCTACTATGAAGAAATCATTCTAGATAAAGATCGGAATCGAACTTCGGAATCGGCACAAATAGAAAGAATAGCAGGAATCTTTATAGCCCGCACCCATTTTCGAACCTCATATCATAATATCATAGACTAAAACCTGGGCATGGACAGAGAAAAAAAAATGGGACCGTATGACAGTAGCGATGGACGAATGACTATGATTTGGCCCTTTAGTGGTAGAACCTTGTGAACCAGGCGTACCTATTCATTGAACTTTCTTTTCTTATTCTAAAAATAGAAAGTTATAAAAAAAGAAAGAGGGTCACTCCTAAATAGAAATGGAGTCTTTTTTTTTTTATGTATTAGAATTATATAAGATGAAACTCGCCACTCGCTTTCTCCCGAGGAGAACTTGAAAATTTTCCTTTATTCTTTATTCTTTAGGAAAAGATAGTCAGTCCCTCACTGACTTTGTCTTGTCTATACGAGCAATAGCCTGAACTGAAGCACCACTCATTGGCTTACCCTTTCGAAGAAGGAATCAAGCGGGAAGACGAAGGAGGATCCCATCTACATAACAGGCTTCCTTTACTCTATATTATATATTAGTGAACATTCGATTGGAACTCATTCAAATTAGTTATAGAAGGCGAACTAACAATCTAACAAGCGTGCAATACGCAACATCAACCTACTTCAGTAGTCACGGCCGGTACTAGAATGCATCCCCATCCATTCCACATCTGGGTCAACAACCCTTGAGAGTAGTGCAAGAGAGAAAAGTCAAAGCAAGAAAAGCATATACAGAATGTAAGAAGACACGAAATTTTTGTCCATCGGCAGAAGCATTACACAATATTCTATTTTGACTTACCAAATCATTGAAAGACTCCCACAGTCGAATAGAGAACCTGTCTTTCCAATACCAATAGGACAGCCTACACACAACACGCGTTAGTTACATAAATGAATTTGATTCCACTCAGGTTAGTCTAAAAGACGCCTCGCTTCGAAGAAAGAATGAAAGATCAATCCACTTTCATTCTGGTTCCGTAAGGCGTAAGGAATTGGAAAAGAGTACCTTTTCGAAGTCTCGGTCTGATAGATAGTGTGGGGACGAAAGACTGTAACTTCACAAGCCTTTTCTTGAGGTGGCACTCAGGACCAGGACTCAGGATGATCAGTATCAGTGCTTACAAAGACGTTGGTTATAAGTATAAGACCCACGGGCGGTATCCCCCACTGTTGAGGTTGCGTGTAACAACAACCTTCTCTACTTTCTATTTTTCATTTTTCATGTGTCTTCGGGATCATCAAGCTCGGAAGCCAGCGTAAACCAACCGCAAGCACGCTCCCCACGAGCCTGAGGAAGAAAAAGACAGCTTTATATGGAAAAAACGACTATATTCTATATCTATACTAGTAGTATATTTGTTTGGATCAAGTACATTTTTTGAAATGAATGAAGGGCTCATATTTAAGATATAAGACTTGAAAATTCCCTATTACGCTATTACGTAAAGCCGTAACTAATACTGGAAAGGGTTTCAGTGTTGGATTCTGCAGCTCGGTGGACAATGGCATTCTGGAGCCTAAGGCATTTCATCAGCAAAGCTTTTTCCTCTTTCTAGCCCTAGTAGTCACACCCTATTCTGAAGTACTAAGACATGGTACCCAGACCCTTCCAAGGAAGGTCTACCTTATTCTTATTGAAGGATCGGAATTCGGAATCAAGTCATTCAACCTGGGCATCCTTAGAACGAGAGTCTGGACAGTCAAAGAAATAGGCCTTGCGAATCTTTCTTCAATTATTCCATCACATATAGCATATAGAAGTCGTTGAATGAGAGAGATTCCTTGGTTATATCTGAGAGTGATCAGAGTAAGTCAGTAACTCTTATCGAACTTATAAAAAGAGTCTCAAAGCTTCTTAGGTCAAGTGCCAATCCTGTCTTCTTTAGACTTCTATCAGTCTAGCCACATGAGATCCTATTTTTCCTAACTCCATGTAGCCCCACTATCAAATTCAATAAATAGATTGCCTCTATCCATTTCTCCCTCTCTACTTCAAACTTCAAAGGGCGTGGAGGTTTTGTTTTGAATATGAGGTAAGATGGAATGTCCTAGAACTTTATTAACTTTCTTGCGAGGAACGTGCTTTTGCATGAATATCTATATTTGACCACAAAGAATACTGGCTTCTTTATTTGCTTCGCCTATTGAAGACGGATTTACAGTAAAAAATGGTGGAAAGTCGATCATGGCGAATCAAAATCAAGCAAAGATGTCCTTAACAGAACCATAACTAGAACTTCCATCTCTCCAGTGCAGTGATCCATGGGAAAGGCTAATTAAGAGCACACCTTGGAACGTCAAGCAGAGGAAACTATTACCATAAGGCCAAGAATCCATAATTGAAAGCCGAAAGGAAGTGGAATTGCCTAGACGCAATAGAGGCTTGAACCATTCATTTTTTAGGGATATAGTACGAGCAAGGCTTACTCATCATCTCCTTTTTTCGGCGGGGATTTAGTCAACTATGGTATATGCCCACGCTACGTTAAACTACCCGGAGACAATACGATAGCTTAACAGTCTCGGGCATCTTCCTTATTCGCATGGATGAAATGCCAGAAGTCAAGGAGAAGTGCTTGTACCCTGTGTTTACTTACCAAACCTTATAGGACTTTGCGTAGGAACTGCTTGTCAAGTAGCACTCTATGTGACTTCTCATTCAAATCATTCAAAGATAGATTCGAGAAAGGGCTTGGAGATTGAAATATAAGATCCCTTATTCTCTAGTTCTAGTTAATAAACCTAAGAAATGTCATAAGATCGACGTGAGAGCCTCTTCAGTTCTAGGATTTTCTTTTTCTTCGTAAGACCTCGTAAAAGGCCTTTACACTCTGTTTATTAAAGCTTTAAAGCTTGCTTTCTTGCCTTTCTATACTGGATAAGACTCCCTGCTTATAGACTTTTCGCTAATGGGCATAGTTTGATCTATAGGTAGGATCTATAGGTAGGAGAAGGATTAAAAGAGGATACTTCCTATTGTAAATTAACCTTATGAAAGGTTAAAGTAATAGAGGGAACCAAGATCAAGTTTTCTAACTTCGAGTAAGAGTAAGGAAGTGAGTCAATACGAAAGAACGTAAGACGTATCCTTCTATACAGGTCTTTCACTAAAAAGCCTATAGACAAGTCGTGCAGTTCATTACCCAGTTATGTATAGTCAGACTTGTATTCCCATTCTTTAGAATCTTTCGAATAAGGATTTCATATAAGTTATTAGAGAGTAGGAAAGAGGTCATACGTTAGCAAACAAAAAAATACAAAGAGTGGTCTTATCATGAGAAATAAGAAAGAGATTCATTAGAAATGTAGGAGAATATGTTCATGACATATCATTGAATAAGCATTGTTCTTGTTCTACGGATACTGAACTAGGACATTCTATGCCATACTTTTAGAGGACTCAATCTAGAACAGTAAGAATAGCTTCATCAATTGGCCTAATATAAATATTATAAATATCCTCACATAGACCTCAGCAATGAAGATCTTTATGAACAGTATTGACTAATTCCCATACTCCTGATACACTCTTATTACTTAGTTATGACTTATTAAGTCTTGTGCATTCTTTCCTACCTTGAATACTTAAAGCCCTACTTTAGACTCTTTTTTATGTATCTGATCCGAGAATCTCTACCTGAAGAAGAGAGTCAATTGGGATTGATTTGATAATGTCTATGAGTTATGTCGAGGTTATAAAGATATGTTCCGAAGCTTGGCTTGGTCTAGCATCCTTTGTATTCTATCTTCCTTGTGACTTTACTGGCTTTGCTTTTATCCTTCTTGCTTGATACTTATAAGATTAAGGCCTTAGGCGCTTATGCACTCTGGCTCGGAGTTGGGGTCTAATATTCTTTCATTCAAGAGCTTGACTTCAACCACACTCTTGTCGCGACGTATCCCTCTCACATAGCCTAGGAGAGTTTCAACAAGCACTACAGACTATACATCAATCTATCCCTTTCTGACTTATGTCTATCTACGTATTCTGACCTTCTGCTAGATTCTCATGCTTTAGAAATGTATCTATCTTTGTACACTCTCTAGTGCAAGTAACATCATAAAGTTATCATACAAGCTGGTACTCCTATACTAACTCTTATACTGGAGTAAGTCAAAGAAGCAAACCTTCTCGTTCTATTGGTCTGAAGCCTCTCTAACTAAAGGAACATGGCAAAAGCTAAATAAATCCAACTAAGCGTCTGGTAAAGGACTCCATTCCCTGACACCTTTGAATGAGACCTCTGGTCACCCGATTGAAAGATTTATTATTTTCTATTTCAAATATAAAAAAGGTAGCATTTCTTTCTCAGAAAGAAATAGAACCAAGGAGCAAAAGGTTTACATAAGTACTAATACACTAATACTAAGAATGTGAGAATAGAGAAGATGTTATCGGAATACAGTATACAGAGAAGGATTTACAGGTTATACACTTTCTTTACCTATGCCCCGCTTATAGGACCCTTTCTCCTCTTGGAAAAGATTTCGATAAAAGATTACTATAGTAATAGCATCGAAAGAACTACTGCTGGCAGGAGTGAGCCAAGGGCACCATTTCCTACTCTGCCAGACGTTGTGGCCGGTCTGCCCTCTCTGATCTCGAACTCTTTCTCAGAAAGAACGAAGAATCTTTGTCTTTTATGTCAGCTAATAGAAGTAGGTGTCTGCGAACAATAGGCCTGAAGCTAAAGTAAAGCAAAACAAAGATCTCTCTTTTAGGACGACTACTAACTAGTAGCTAGCCAACCCCAAGAGTTCTGTTGAAGTTAGGGTGCAGTGCTCTTTCTATTTTGAAGAGAAAGTGCTTTTATCTCTCCTCTCATACATACATTCTTCGATCCGGTTCACCACCGGGCCACAAGCTGGTCAACGCCTGGCAGAGTATCAAGAGAGATCCCCAGTAGTGCGACTTAGGTTATGGAAAAGGCAAGGTTTAGAAGCCTCCATTCCCGACGGGGAGACTCAAGGGAGACTAGTTCAGTGAATTCCCTGTTAGAAGGAATTATTGAATCAGAAGCGTCGAATGCAAGCTGTGAGGAATAATAATTTTCTTAGCAGACAAGAATGAAATTAGAATAACACTTACTTACCGCAGGAATAGAAGAGGACAAGGCCTATAGCCTATCTATATAAGAGAAAATGGCAAGACATTGGAAGATTGACATGAGAAGCCGAAGCGGAAAGCCCACATACATGTACCAGGGTTTGGCAAAGCTAGTGCCTTAAGCAGGAAGGAAGTTGAATTTGGTGTGCTGAACAAGTCAATGACTACTTCCTTTTTCCTTTCGCCGGTTTTTTAGGAAGTGTTCCGGGAGTGATCATTCTGAAACTGCCTTCCGTCTTTCAACAAAAATCCCTTGGGCCTTGCTTTAAGGCTTTATAGCGTTAGCGCTTAATCAATCCGTTGCTTGTTCGGGTAAGTTTTTTTATGAATCTCAAATTCAGTCTCACCTATCGTCTAAGAAAAGAGTATTGAGTTGTCTACCCTCTTCGAATAGCCATTACTTTTCATTTCGGCACTGCTTACCGGAATGTGAACATTGAAACGATTCCGATAATCCGGCAATGCCGCTTGTAAAGCTCTTTCGCGGCTAATCCGCGCTTAAATCAATTCCATTCATTCACTGGATTGACCGGACCCTACCTACACTGATAGAAAGTACTTCTTCCGTCAACTACATTTTTTCCTTTCCAAGTTCAGTATTGATATAAATAACCTTTAATAAAGCCCTTTTCTCAACCCACGTAGCGGAATCACTACAGTCGAAAGATGAGCTGTCCAATTCCTTTTATCGTGGCTTTATCGGGTCTTTCTGGCTGATGATGGTTAGCATTAGCTGATTTCTCACTTGCCGGAATGAGGCTATCAGTGATTGAGTTCCACGAGGGTGATGAACGTAACAGAATGACATCAGTAGTTGCAATCCTGCTTTCGTGGAAGTAGTACCTATCAAAAGTAGGAACTAGCTAAGCGTCCATTGATCAAAGATATTGGCCAAAGCCAGAAGTGGGCCAAGCTGGAGTTCTTGTTCGAGTGAGCGGGTAAGCAAGCAGGTACGCCCGAGTTATGTAATAGAACTACTAATCAGTCTTCTCATCTCTAATCCAGCTAATTCCTAACAAGCTAGGCACCTTCTTGTACTTCTAGCCTTTGTTGGCAAGGCTCTTTCTGTTGTTGAGTTAAAATCAATCAACACTTTGACCTCAGAACTCGCTTGCATGGGATGTGTGGAATGGTGAATAGTAGAGGAGGACGAAGGATTCAATATAGGAGCAGAAGATTCAGTGGAAGTGTAATCTGGAGCAGGGTCGGATATCCCAAGATCAGGTTCAGACGACCCCAAACTGGATACAGCAGGATTGGTGGCACCTGTGGTCGTACCAATAGAAAGAGGTGTGGAAGTCCCGTTTCCACGAAGACCAGCAGCGACTGAGGTTGACCGAGGACTTTGCACTGTCTTCTTAGTACAGGCCTTGGTTGAGGAATCACGTCAGGGTCAGAGAACAGCGGATGCGGAGGAGTCTTTAGGTTCGACTGGCCTTTGTACTAATAGGCTTGGGCATTTTCAGGGGATAAGATTGATAGTTTTGGTGAGATTCGGGTCGATGCGGATCGGAGTGAGAAGAGGTCTTTCATCCATCCATGATGAGAATCAGTATATGCCCCCTTCGATAGAGTGATTTTCGGGAAAGCCGAAACGGAAACTTCAGTGTTAGACGTCTACTACCTTCGAGATAAAATCTTTGCTCCCCATAACGAAGAGAGTTTTTTGTTCCCCGGCTGAAGCGTCTGAAAGCAGGCACGCTTGTTTTCCCTATTAACACCAACCGCGCTTACTTCCCAAGCCAGTTCCGGCTTGCTTCGCATAGGCTACACTGGGTCAATAATGAAAGATGAGAAGGGCTTGTTCCCAGTGATAAGATCTTGATCTCGTAAGCCTATCAATGCCTGGCTTCCTGCTATGAAAGTCGTTAGGTCAAGGGATAAAAAGCAACTGGCTAACAATTCACTGACCTATGACGCTTCAATCGAGATAGCATTTCACTAGGCAATCCTGTTGCCACTTCACTAGCGGGCGAAGGAAAGTGATCCTAATGGAAGTGAAAGCTCGGGACCAAGGATTCTATAGGCTTGTAGCTTCTTTTCTTTGAAAGAAAGATAGATAACAGGTCCGGGTATTCGAAGTCAGACTTTCACATCTATACCCCCTCACCCTAGCAGCGGAATTGCCTGTTTCACTTCTCTCATCCCGGCATCAAAGGATTGAGATAGGCGGAGTTCCCGAACCCAGCAGGCTGAGTGCTATCCTTATGCCTCCGGTAATCAAAACAATTAGTCCAATCTAGCTGCAAAAGTCTTCACCTGGTTGTTCTTATCCGATAGGGCGGGCAGCTCAAACTAGGGAAATGGCAGGCAACCACGTAGTTGAGGCATGGCTTTTTTCTTGCTCCGGGAAAATGCCAGGCTATCGATGTTCTTACTAAATGTTGCTTAGGAAGAGTGGCATTGTAGCCCCACCCCATAGCTAAGCTAACGAACCGTGTTTGCGAGACTGGTCTTGCGAAGATGTAGTTGTTGAACCACGCCTATTTCTTGTTTGATCTCTTTGCTGAGTAAACACCTTCGATCCGCTTTCGACAGAGACTAAGACTCTGCCTATCCAACCGCTCTTTCACCTCTTTCATGGGACAGGTAGACTAGTCCCCAGTTCTATTAGAAAGATATTCATTATTGATTTTCTTACCAACAGACAGTGTATTGCGGATTCGCTGGCTAACAATCCTGCAAGTTCTTTAAAAAACCTTTAAGTCCCTTCCCCCAACCCAAGGGAAGCCCCGCCAATAGAAGTCATAACAGGGGTAGCAGTCTGATCAGGTATACGAAGGGGTATATACCAAGACTATTAGAAGTAATGTATGCCTGTCAAACCTTTATCGTATCGCGTTAGACATCCACCTTTACATATGAGTTGTTTCCTGTTCCCATCATGGAAATAAGCTTATTTAGCCTGAAAGATTATTCTCTTATCCTTTCCTTCTCCATCCATACATAGGATCAAGAACAAGGCTTTCATCCTCAGTTGAATCTGGTAAACAATGTTCTTTTAGAGTCTATACCCAAACTCCTTTCCTGGTTTTGGTGGAAGAAAAGAAAGAACGCCCTTTCTTTCATTGCCTATCGGGAATAGAGGGTTTCATCTTCAACTAGAGTGGCTTTTCGCTCCTTCTCTAAGGTTGTTTATATGGCACTTGTTCTCCCCGCTTGGAGGCGGGGGGTATATGCCCGTAGCTACTCTTCTTCTTCTGTCACTTCTTCGTCTTACTCTGCTACTGATGAATCCTCTCACAAGGCAAGGAATGAACTACCCGACTCAGAAGTAGAGGTTAGAAGGTACGATAGTAAATCGGCTTTTATGGATAGAGACGGGACTAACAACCTGGATCAAAGGGTGTAAACCAAAGCTCGAGGGATGACTCTATTGCAGCGGATTTTCCTGCAGCTGATGTTACAGAGGAAAGACTAGACGCTAGGAGAGTTGGAAACTAGCTCAAGTCTTAAGACAAGGTTCGAAGAAGCTCTTACAGTTAGTAACTTCAGGTTCCAGACAAACTAATAAGACTAGGAGTAAAGGGCATAAACCAAATAGGCATACCCGAGAGAGTAAAGACAAAATAGAATTGTTCCTAGTTTAAGAAGAAAGTGAAGAGCTCGAGACTTCGGCGAGTAACTAAGCCCAAACAAAACAAAGGCGGGAAGCGAAGGAACTTTATCGAGTAGCTATAGCAAGGAAGGTTAGCTTTTACTTTGAATAGGTTCAGTTCCATATGGACCGACTGGATCAAAGCGTCATATATCAAATCCAAATCGATGTGGGACTATTCCCCTCCAACTGTCTGTTCTCCTGTGTGGAATAAAATATATGCAAGCTGATCCCCAAAGCCATTCATTTGACAGAAGGGCGAGCCGACAGCAGTTGAGGTAGCATCCGGGCAAGCACTAGTTGTTTCAACAGGTTCATCTTCCCTTCCATGTGAGACCGGCCCTAACTAGTTGATAGATTCACACGAGAAGCCTTTTTATCAATTCTTTTTTTGGGATAGAGTCTCACTTTCAACTTTCCCAATCGATAATTTCAAATCGCGAGGAAGATCGAAATAGCAGACGAGTTGCCTATTTCTTTATTGAAGAGTTTGATGCTAGGAAGGAAGGGCAAGGAAATTCTCACTACATACTAAATTCCATTGAGAACCCAGCCTAATTAATTGGTGTGAGGAACTTTCTCTTCTCGTCATGAAGACTCAACTAAGGCACATCCCATGCTGTGCCACCCAAAGCGCTTTCGCCTGCTCAAGACAGTTCCATCGCGAAACTCTCTCCCCTCATTTCCCTTCATACGCATGTGACTGATCCTATCCCTCGGTTGCTCCGTAACCCACCAGTGAGGCGCGGCGGAGGAACGAGCTGAATTGAACGCTTTCATCTTATGTCAACTGCCTCGAGAAGGGATTCATCCTTAAGCTATAGGATTAGAGGAGTCCGCTTTCAACTGATGGAGCTGGATCGTACTCGAAGTTAAACCCCCGCATCAAGTGTCGACAATAAAGAGGGTTGGGACACCCTGCCTTTGCCCGGACTGGTGATAATACAATACGTCTTTACCTCTGAAAGACAGTCATAAGCAGCTGGTGTGGACACAAGAGAAGACTTCGGATGAAGAGAGGCTAAACGATTAAGCCAGGGGAAGGATGCAAATAAAGATAGAGTAATTATAAAGTACTATATGATCAATTATGAGCAATTAATCTACCAAAGAATTGAAAGAGCAAAGGCTGAGCCCTTAACTGAATTTGAATTACTAGTTCCAAAAGAAGCCCCTAAGGCCCTATATCCTTTCTTTGTGTGATATCATTAGTCAACAGCTATAGCTACGTATGTGAATCTCTCTTAGACTTGAGCTCCCATACCCGGCCTGGGATTGAAGACCTATATAAAGAGATATAAGGAGCATCTCATTCTCTATCACGGTTTGTTCTATCTCCTCAATCCCCACTGCTGCTTGCACTTATTAGTCTAAACTAAATAAACTAAGAGCCCAAGTCAGGAGTTCCTCACCCATTTTGAAGAGCACTCATCTGATTGTAAGTTCATAGGTGCTACTAAGTACTATTCTAAGTACTATTATAGCTCTCTATATCCAATATATACTTCGAGATTGACATCAAGCAGAGATGCCTTAGGCAAGAAGAACTCTATCTATTCAAAGCTAGAACTCATTAAGACTAGATAGTTTATTTACTCTATTCCATTTCTTTGGTCACTTACTTCTCGATTAACTGCAAAACTAGCTAGCCTAGCTCAAGGAAGAAGGGACTCATTGGATACCAAACTCCTAGCTGTACGTTAAACGTATTCCTTTTTCTTTTTGTTTGATTTTCTAAACTAAATAAGACTTCCTTTTTTTTTTCTGTCTTGTTTATTTGTAGACTTCCTGTTTTCAACTAATTTCTATCTATACCCAAGAAAGAATGAAAGACAGAGTCCGATAGGAAAGACCAGGCTGGCTGGTTGTTCTTTCCAAAGAAGTTATAATAAGAATTTCTAATAAAATAGTAAGAATAAATAATGTCATCCTTCGTTTTCGGTAATGTCTTTATGGAAGGTTCCTTCGGTCATAGAACAAAAAGAAGAAACCATCATAATCATAAGCCAGCCAACCAGCTTAACCGTCCCTATGTCATCGGGGTCAGATACCATGTTGCCCCTTTTCCCTTCTTCGTCAACCAATCATGACATTTTTCGATAACCATTCAAGTTTCAGACCCACTTGACGAAAGTAGACTAGGCTTGCTGCAGAAGACTCCATATTAGAATCCGGATTTTTTTACTCAACCGACTAAGCGGACTAGGAAGGGTTGGTTGGACGGATAGCAAGGAAAAAACATCCTCCGATGTAAGCTAATCAAATCACTTGATTTTGAAAACTATTGAGATATAGGCAGATGGAAGGACCGGAACTGACTAAAGATATTGAATTTGATCCAACCGGATGAAGTAAAGGGCGCGCGGAGCCCCCATCCCTTTAGTATAACACTTCAAAAAACCTTAATATAGAGAGGAAGATTCAAAAAATAAAGAGAAAGAAATGTAGCTATTTAAACCAAAGCCAATTTCCACTCATTCATCTGTGTAGGCATGTAATGGATAAGAGAGATTGAGAATGTGCTTTCAGCAAGAGTATGCCCATTTTTTATCTCAAGCACTTGCTTTACCATTGGCAGGCAGTTTGCACTTTCTATTTAGTTACACCTGCTTCAAGAGAAAAGGCTGCAAGTTCGAAGTCTTCAACGCCTAATCCGACCTTCCGATTGAGATTTGGGTGAGAGACCATACGTCAGATTAAATGCCGAGCTAGCTTCATCTTGATATTTAGATATGGGGGATCTAGTTAAGAAGTTGAAAGCAACAACTCCAACTCATTATCTTACGTAGTTACGCGCGAGAGCTCAATCCGATAGTAGCTACAGGAAAAGAAAAAGATAAACATCCAGTCCTTCACTTGTTAAGTAAAGATATAAATAACCAATACTTGTTAAGTATTGATATAAATAACCTTTCAAAGCGGATTAGCTATTCCTGTCCTTTCCTTTTGTTGTAAAGATATAAATAACCAATACTTATTCAGTATTGAAATAAATTACCTTCAAAATCTCAAGCTCTAAAGCTTTGTTTCAATTTCCTCGGGCAGGCAATTGCAGTTTGAATCAGACTTCAACAATACATTTTGGAATAGAAGAATCTGCCTTTAGGGAGTGAGTTGCTCACAGTTCCTCGGTGGTTGAGGCCTTCTTTGGTACACCGGTTGGTAAGAGAGGAGCAGTGGATAAGTCGGTAAGTCCACTTCTAGTGGATTGAAAGGACCGACCTCGAAAGAGGGGAATTCCAAGTCTAAGTTCACAGCCGATTCCCTTTGGCTCTTATCCCAGTTCTGGAAAGTAGTTTACTAAGCGTAGCTCACTTATCACGTCACGGGAAAAAGGCTTCTTCTTAGCCCGAACCGAATCCAGGTGAAGGCCCCATTTCTCTACCATAGCCATAGTTTGAAAGTTTTCACGCTCTTCCGAAAAGAGGATATTTTTATCTTGACTTCTGACCCACTAAACGGAGTTTTTGAGTATACTAAGGATTACCCATATCGAGAAAGGGCCCGTGCTGGTACCGTACCATTGAAGAGTGAAATCCCGCCCCTGATCATGCCTCGAAAAAGGCAATTCACGAGGAAAGGTCCCACTCAGACATTCAGACACACACAAAGACAAAGATGACAACCGAGGCACGTTGCTAAGGATGGGCTCCTGCTTTGAATATAGAATAGATGAGCGTGACACATGCCATGATCAGACTAGAAAAGAGAATGAATCGAGAACGACAGCAATAGCTGAAATTTTCACTTTATGGATGGAATTGTTTTGCTTTCTATGGATTCCCCAGAGGGGGAGGCTAGTCCTGTATGCTATTATTCCAATGCTGACATGTCAAATAGACAATTTCTTACTGGTGACTATAGAAAGCTTTCATTGTGTGACCACATCTCTGTATGGGCAGAGGGCGGGCATATAACAGAGCTTCAAGCAGGCATTACATCGATCCAATCCCTACTTATCTTGGTCTCCAAATCACATAGATAGGGACAGAGTTACAGCAAACAGAGATGAGGAGAAGGTGTCAAGTGTAACCATTGACTGAGCTAGACCAGGAACATCAATTAGAGCTCTTTTTTCCCTGTTAGAAAAGTAAGCGAATCCCTTCTTTCTTTGGCTTCCTTCTTAAGCCAATAAGTCCTGTGCCCGGTAGATGAAATCAGTCTGTCCTTTACCTGTAAATTGAAGCCTTTCAATAGCTCGTCTCGCCCTGTCTTCTGTCGTACTCTCCTCTATCGAGAATTGGTCTCTCGCAACTGTGAAGTGGAAAACGGATGCCGTTCTTCTGGTAGCCGTTGTTTGCTTCATCGGTAGCTTAACGCCCAAACATTAGTATTAGTTATTAAGTAGTTAAGGATTTGTGTAGCTTCGGTCGATAGGGTACTTCTTGCTTTCCTTCTGTTATGAGAGAGATCCGCTATTTCATGACTGAGTTCCTTAGCGTGGAGTACAGACAGCGTCAAGCTTTCCCAAATCTTGTTTAGGAATGGTTAAGTCAAACATTCCGGTCTTAAGCCAATCCGTCCCGCCTGGTAGGTGCAATCAGTATACGAATACCGTCCTTTCTACGGCGACCAGTAAGGGTGATGCGCTAAGGAATTGAATCAAGAAAGGTAGTTTACTTGCTTATTTGCTAAAATAAGGAAGAAAATGTGATAACCGTTCCCGTAGCGAGCAAAAGAAGCTGTTTTTTTCCAAGCCCAAGTAGGGGCGAATGAACCATGTAGTTCGCTCGTGAAATGCTTATTTTCGATTCCCTCGACCATGTTCAAGGTCTAAGATTCCTCCATATAACGCGTTAGTAGCTTAATTTTACATCTTTCTTTTTAGCTAGGATACACTCCTTTATACAAGATTTTTCTAGTTCTTGCCGGGAACACTTAACGTGGGAGAAGGAAAAGCTTGTCACTCTCTTTCTAGCTTGCTAGAAGAGATAGATACGGTACAGAGAGGAGAGTTCAGGTCAAATCCTGTCGATAAAGAATTCTTGCTTATAGATCGTGGAGGAAGGGGGAATTGGAGAGCAGGCCTTTAGTGCTTTTTTTTTTCAGTCTTGTCTAAGCCCCAGTCCTTTCTCCTTATTTTAGCAAATAAGCAAGTAAACTACCTTTGAATAATAATAAGGTAAGCGAACTATCTTACGACAAGAAGTAGTCATGGGCCGTCTAATTTCATTTCAAATCGGTAGTAGCCCGGGTTCGGGCATTACAAAGGACTGCCAGTAAAGGGCCAAAAGCAGGGGCTTCATTTAGTATCCCAAAAAGCAGGGAAGAAGTTGATTCGTGAAAAGATGGGACGGGAGTTGACCGAATCAAATATGAAACAACATAAAAGGAGATTATTAGCGCTTTGAAACTGAACTTCTACGCAGGGATCCGATTTGACCGGTGACGAAAAGGTCAGTGCTGAACAAAGCTCCTAAGGTCCCCATTCAGGGATTTCCCCGTCAAAGCTAAGTCCTTACTTTACACAGAGTGAAGCTTCCGGCCACTGCTTCCACAGCAAGACAGGAGTAGAAGTGAGTGCTTCAGGTGGATAAGCTTCGACGCTCTCAACCAGGTTTGGATCGTTTGACTATGGCTCCGCGTTCTTTACAATCATAAGCTCGATCACGAGGGTCCAAATCTTGGTCTCCATCTCGCCTTTTTAAATAAGTTCGGGCAAATCTACATTTTCATAAGTTATAGGTATAGCTCAGGAGATGGGATTGGATCCGGAATTCTAATAGGCTCTGCATCATCTGGAACTAAATAAGCTTCGGGGTCTTGATTTCAATTAGAATCTACATATGGAATAAGAACCGGGCTGCCCCATGATCGTGATTTGATCATCATTAGGTGGTGAGAAACCACGCCTTATGACGAAAAGGGAGCATTACGTCCGATCAAGACACCAGTCTGCCCTCTAATAGAGGGTGTTACGGAATAAATTAGGCACTGAACTGAGGTTTAGCAGTGCTTATCACTCAGGACGGCCAGACTCCAGTCGTCGATTTAATTGAAGACTTGCTGAGGAGCTTAATACAAGGGAGACCGAGCTTTTGGGAATAAGTTCTTCCAACTGCGGAGTTTGCCTATAAAAACGATGTGAATCGGCCTATGTTAAGTAAGGGGGGAAGTAACCATTCGAAGTGGTGTATGGTAAGAGGACTAACAAGAAGGGGGAAGCACAGCCTTCTGCTTCTGATCCCGGGAGAATTAAATAATAAGAATGGCTGTTCTTGAATCAGCTGTGAAAGACGCTCTTGCCTCAGTTGATGTTGGTGGAATAGACCCCTAAGCCCATTCCGTCTCTCGCTATGTCCTTGAAAGCTTTACAGACTGCCCATTAGCGGTCCAGTTTAGCAGACCTACCCATCGGCCTCATTCATCTTTTTACTCCCCCAGCCCCTAAGTCGAATTCTTGGCATCATAGAGGCATGGTCTAGTTTTGACTACCTCTGGTATTCTATCATTCTTTCTGCACTTTTGAGTGTGATAAGTCTTGCAAGTCGTATACGGTCTATTTCCTTCTTAAAGCCGAGTTGGCATAAGGTAGTATTGAAGACTATTCCCTATTCAAAGTAGGGCTTAGTCAGCGGCAATGGCTTTTGCAATTCCTTCTTTATCTGTCTTCTCTGGGTAAGCTGCCGTGCCTGTGTCAGCAGCGCTATAAAGGATCTCTTTTCAGTCTGCGATTGGTCCCCCAGTTGATGTTGGTGGAATAGACCCTATGGGAGCCCCGTGAAGGCTAATTTCTCTGTCCGGCTATCCCCCCTATGTCACCAATTGTTGCAACGAGGGTGACGTCATTGAGGCCCTCAAGGACATGCTTAGCAAAGGTATGAGAAAATGTCGCCAGTTCTCTAAAGTCAAGGGCTGGAGAGTATAAGAGCGCACTTTGGGACTGAAAAAGATGACTCATATTCTATTGGGAATTATCCGTCTTCTTTTTTTTACTAGGATTAAGAGTGGAACTTGCTTTGCACTAACCTTTTGTACAATAAATTTCCTAAAAGAATGTAACAATCACTTGTTGAACTCTGGTGACGTTCGAATGGATTGTATCGTGGGTCTTCTCAGATCCCTTGACAGAAACGATTTTTTGCCTTTCCAGCACCAGCGGAAAATGTAACAATAGCAGGACTCTTTTATTTGTCCATATAGAAGATGCCCTTGAAAAAACGGGCAGTCGAGCGAGCTAGAGTAGAGCAGGTGCCAGTAAGGAGGATCAGTTAATAGAGAAAATATAGTAATAGAGAAGAGCTTGGTCTAGAGCCGGCGGCCTTCTTTTCAGAGACTTCTTAGCCCCGTCCACCAATCCCTTTCCACCTGACTGAGAACTTCTTGTTTAACCCGGATGAACCCGTCTGTCTTCGTCACCCCCGGCATTCAAACTGTCTATACTTTGTCACCTTTAAATACAAAAATTCTCTTTCGAACCAATGATGTAACCCTGACGGGGAATGAATTCCTAAAAAATTCTGTCCTTGTCCTCTACTTCGAGCTTGAAAGTATCACAGGAATACTCGGGTCTTCCTCGGACCAAGCCAAAAGCTATTACGTCAATATCCCTGAGTAACATACGACGATTGCCAGCATTCGCTAAGCATGTAGAATATGAAATGGGCCTGGTTATGCAAGCTTGCATGGAATAGGACCAAAAAAGAATCTTGGATGGACTTCGAAATTCCCTTTAGGTTATTTATATCTTGACTTTCAAAGTTCAGGAAAGGAAAATTGATTGCAACGAAAAAGACCGAGAAAATGTAAACTTCTTAAGTAAAGATATAAATAACCTTCACTTCTTAAGTAAAGATATAAATAACCTTTGATGATAGAAGTCCTTTTGTACTTCATGACTTAATAAGAAGGATATTCGTTATTGTTAGACGAAAGCGATCAGCTATGACTATTTATTTTCATAACTTCTCAAGGTTCGACGGTATACTCTTGCTTAAGCACCTTGCTTGTCATCATAAGTACGAGCTTAAACCCCTTTTGAGAAAGAATAGGCTTTATGAGTTAGGAGTCTATTCTGGTAAGAAGATGTTAGTTAGCTTTAGGGATGAAAGGAATCTTCTTCCAGGCTCATTTAATTCACTAGCTAAGAGTCTATGCCCTGAACTAGGCACAAAAGGCTCTATCGATCATGAGAATGTTACTTTGTCAAATCTAGCAAGTAATAAAAAGACTTTGTTGGACTATATGAAGCAGGACATCCTTCTCATGTTCGGTGTAATGCGAAAAGCCCTTCATATCTATTGGAAGTTGTTCCAAGTTTACATAGAAAGTAAGATAACCTTATCTTCATTGGCTCTAACAATCTTTCGAATGAAATACTACGATGAAAAGAATTGGCCTATTCACATCCCAAACAAGAATGAAGACAGCTTTAACAGGCGTGCTTACTACGGTGGTCATACAGACGTATATATACCATATGGCGAGAACTGTTACTACTACGATGTGAACTCTCTCTATCCTTTTGGTTTGAAGGAATTTCCTATGCCTGGGGGTGTACCAGTCTGGCATAGAAATCTTGAAGACTATGATTTAAATAGTTTGTTTGGCTTTATTGAGGCATATGTGGTATGCCCTAATACTATCTATAGACCATTTCTTCCTTATCGAGACAAGAATGTTACTCTTATCTTTCCAACCGGGGAATTTCTTTCTTAACTTCACTTTTTATGGAAGGGTGGGCTCTTAATAAGAGATAATAAACTACTACTACCGGCTACATTCATCTGCATTGGAATAACCTAGTTGCGTACCCAAAGGACCAAGGCAAGGCATCGGTTTACTTTCTTTCGTGAAGTGAGGGAAGGCACTCCCGGTCTTAGCTCTGCAGATCTTTCTCTGGAAGACGAGTGTGCTATTGAATCTGTTGGTTAGTTAGGGCATTTGCAATAGCTTTTTTAGTAAAGGCATGCCTTAAGTCAGCGAGTGAGCCGAGGAGAGGTTAAGTTGAATCAGCAGCTATTTCGTTCCTCTTTCTCTTTGTTAGAGGACGGACAAAGGCGCCATGCGTCATACGTTGAGTCGGTCCTGCGCTTCCATTAGTAAGGCAGAAAAGGAAGATCAGAAGGAAGCAGCCGTCTGGATAAGGACTTCTCTGTCCCTTCCTTCGTTTCATAAAGTTGGCTGGCAGGTCGAGAGTGGGCACAAGTACTCCATTTCGTTAGGGCCCTTCCCGTCAGTGCATTCCTCTCATTTCTGGTCATCGGGCTGATAGAGTGTTTCGTAGAATTGTTTTGACTGATTGTTTGAGGGTGTCAGCTTCCGACAAAGAAGGTGAGAGCACCTAATGGCAGCTTTGATCCATCCCTCTCTATTAGTCTATTAGTACGAGTTGTCAATCCCTCACTTCTTTGATCACTACTCAACGGACCTCTCTCAGGTCTAATGCCTCCCCTTTCATGCTTTCAGTCTGCAAGGTATGAAGTAACTCGACTGATAAGGAGAGGAAGGTAGGCGGGTCCGAGTAGGAAAAAATGAACGTCGAAGTAGGGCATACAACAATGGATCAATTCATTCAACAAGATCCGTTCGGATCGGACCAGGATGAATGGGATTGGTCTGACCTCTCGCTCGGATGTCAGACTCCCGCCGCCGACAACAGATTCTATAGCTGGGGATCTTGCTAACAATGAAACTCCTAACCTTCAATCATCTAACCGTGTAGTCTTGAAACTCCCTTTTGGCCATTGAAAGCTGTCCAATTGCAGCTTCTTATGCGAACTCTTCTGCTTTGCACTGACCCCATTCCTAAAGTTCGTGGTCTTCGATCATAAACTCCCTCTCTTCGAGTAAGGATTTGCTGCTTTCTTACTTATTCCTAAACCTCTTCCTGCTCTTTGTCGCTTAGCTTTCGCTGTCCAATCGGTACTTGCTTCTTACCTAATTCCTATTACTTCAAAGCTGGCTAGCTTCGACGTTCCATCGAGTTAGCTAGTTAATATTCGATCTCCCCGGAACACTCAAATCATTCTGCTTTCCTTCACCTCGTCTTCTTTTCTTAGGCCGATTTTCCAAGATTCCTTTCGGAAAGTTCCTGCTTTAAACTAGAAAAGTTCAGGCGATTTGCAAACATTCAACCTAAAGTAAATAGTAAGCTGAGACGGCACGGTTTTAGGTCTTTCCTTACCAGAAAAGAAGGGAGTTAAATGAAATGAAATTCAAGATCGGGAACATCTGCTAGAGCTCGCAATTGGCATTTCTCACTAGGTAGAATATTACCGGGAGTTGAAGACCGACTGACTAATAGGCTTCCACCGGGGTTGGGATATCAAATGTTTCGAATTGGGTTCCTTTCAAAAGACAGATCGGGAAATAGCTAAAGGTTAAACCTAAACTTGCTTTCGTTTTTGCTTTATGGTATATAGGTGAACCTGAACCAGGTCGAATGTTTTCTCTTCCTGACCCCGACCCTGAAGTAAGGTCGGTACGTTGAACCTATCAATATCCATCCGGGGATAAAGAATCAATGCGGCTAAGAACCTCTCTTTTTATCGAAAAGGAAGTAGACTCAGACCTCATCTACGCAAATGTTCAGATCGAGATTTGGAAGAGCTGCGGAATGGATTGATTCGGGAGCGTTGGTACTCCTAGCGGTTCTTCCGACAAAAACTTCTTCTCACGCCATGAGGTCTCGTCTCCCTGTTCGAGTTCGTATTCAAGCGTCGTAGATTAGCCGATTGAGATTTGTTATAGGAGGTAACTGTAGTAGTGGGAGTAGTAAGAGTTTCTTAGTAAGAAGGGCATTAGGAATTGTCTATAGGAACCGATAGGCCAAGCCAATCCCGCAAGGGGGAGTGTTAATGAGGCGAGGCTTGCGTGCTAAGCGTTGCTGTCACCCCTTTGCCTTTTTTTTTTCAAGTCAATAGCAAGACTTCCCGTGAGCTTCCTTGAACTCAGGTCTTGTGCTACCGAGTAACTCACTCTATTTCAACTGCGAAGCTATCTAGTCGTGGCAGTCACTTTCTATAGCACTCTCTTCTTCACTTCTTCATATTAGTGTTTAATCCACTATATGAGATCCTGCTGTGGCATAGGCATTTTGTGCTGCTTGCTTTTCGATTATTCAATGAGGTCTCTAGGCAGTCTGCAGATAGAAAGGAAAGTCCGAGTCCGAACTCGTGATTTTACACAGCAGCTTTTAGACGGAAAGGCATTCTATAAACAAGGCATACATATGCTTGTACTTGTTTTCCTTAGCCTTGCTAATCTTTTCTTTTATTGCTTTCGGACTTGGCCGAGAATTATAGCTTTTGGGTGGAGTAGTCCGAGCCCCGGAAGCCCAGGAGTTGCAACCGCCCGACCCTCCGAGGAGGCGGGACCGGAAACTATCATAGGCGCTGGAGCTGAAAAGGAAATAGCCACTAAGGAATAGCACATTCATCCATCATGCAACCGTAAAAAAGCATTTTCATTACTTTGCCGCTATACAAGACGAGCAAGAACTCTTTAATAAGAGCCTATAATGGTGTCCACCGAGTCAGAAAGCTATTTCTTCAAAGAACATGAACCGTCGAACCATGAATAGTAAAGTGCCCAGGAATATTAGGAATAAGCCATTGAAGGCATAATCGAATAGTAAAGCTCTCACTCAGGACTAAGAATAGGAGCGAAAGCCACTCGACTGATAAGGAGAGGTTATTTATATCTTGACTTAAAAAGTGAAGATCCGCGAGCCCAAATGCTACAACAGTGCAAGAGACGCTAAGGAGTTAGACAACTTCTTGTGGCAGGTGGAGCAATACTTCAAATAAAGTTGGAAGATGAGAATGCTAAGATAGATCAACACTGCCACCATGTACTTTTCAGAGTACTTTTCAGACGATGCCATGCTTTCTCGCGAGTGGAAATCCTCCTAATCATCATATTAATATGATCATAAAATGAACAAAGCCTACAGACTTGTGAGTACGACCACTGACTGTTCACAAACAAACTTCAATCACTCCCGAGCGTAACTCCACGATAAGTGCAACGAATCTGTATGCGAGTGCTTTCCGGGAAGGCAGGTCCGGCACTCCGCGGTGATAGACCGAAGGTATGGACTTTCAGTTCACATGCGCTACTTCGGATTTATGGGGTAGTTACCTAAACCGTCAGCTTCAAGTATTCTGCTCACCTACATGCCGTGCTGGTGCACGTGCTTCTACTGGCCAAACCAACCCTAACTCGTTTTGCTTTCTCTGTGCTTGTTTCGCAAGTGACTACTATCATTCTCCCTGCTCCATCCCTATGCTCTCGCATGCTTTCATGTACACGTCTCTTCCCTACAACCCATGACACGCCCTGCTTTCTATGCCATGCTTCCTCAAAAAGTGGAACTGGGCCCTTACAATCTTAGGCTGACCAGCTTCCGTAGCTGTCCTTCCTTTCCTTCTCCCAGCCCACCGCCCTCGAACATGCTCTCTTCGCTGGTTGCTTCCCTGCTGACTAGGTAAGAGCTTTCTTGCTGTGAAATTAGTTGATTGGACGGCTACTATTTAATATATTAAATACTAGACCTTCGAGCGACGTCGAAAGGTTGCTTTAGTTAATCCTAAAAAGAAAGTTGTTAAGCTTTCGGTTTCCAGGAAACTAAGAAATGGAAGAGCATTCTTTAGTTCCGGAGTGAGCGAACCCTGGTTAGCTGTCGATGTGTGGCCAGTTCTGTTGAGTCCGCTTCTTATTCTTGCACTTGCGTATGCATATTTTTAATTCACTTGCAGCATCTAGCCTTTCTTTGAAAGCAATTACCATGTCTTAGATGGACAGTCATCGGATTAACTGTAAATTCCCTTTTGTGGACATCTGAGGAGAGGGGGGAAGCCCTTTCACAGAATCTGTAGATTCTCTCCCTAAGAGCTAAGAGCAGAGCCACTTGATCTGAGAGATAGACGATGTTTGCACGGGTACCCCTTTCATCAATGCATTAATTTGACGTTGGGGCTAAACCTCTTTTTGTTTGGCCCATGAGGATACTTTCACTATACTTGCTCTTCTTGCCTGCTCCCATTTCGAGTCATCAAGAGATAGATAAATAGACACATCCCATTTCACCGATCGGGGGGCGTTCGTAGTGACTGAGGGGGTCGAAGACCAAGAAGTGAGTTTTTTATACCATTCTTCTTACGGCTAGATCCAATCTCCTGGTCCCTGTGGAAAGGGAAAAGAAATTCACGTCCTTCCTTTCGGGAAGGGAGGATTAGGCAAATCCTATTGATTGTGGTTTTCTCCAGATCTCTGGGAAAGCATAAAAAATCTGCCTCGAATGAAACGGAGTTGGTCGGTCATAAGAAATTTTCGACTAGAACGTCTTAAGCATATGGTGCGGGACGGGGGGTTCCTCACTCTTGACAGCTGGCCGCTTTCTTTTCGATTCCTTAGGTTGGACTACTTCGAATCGATTTTCGAGGATTCAATATTATATCACAAAGAAATATTTCATAGTGACTGACTTACTTTCTCAAGTCGTAACTTTCATCCACATCCACATATAGTGAAGTGTGCGACCGAGCAAGCAGTATTCTTTCTATGTAGTACGATCAATTAAGCCTATCGCTGATTGCGCGTCCGTTGATTGAACACATTTTTTTGAATCTTCTTTGTTATGATATGGCTTGGCGAGAACTGGCTGAAGCATCTAAAAAGGGATGCGTCCCGGGCCTTTGCGATGAGCCATCATCTGAAGAACAGCATTGTAAAGTCAAGTCCATAACGATAAAGAGGAGCATCATCCTATCGCCGTCAGAGAGCTGGTTAGGCGGGTTTTGAAGTCGCTTCGGGGGTTAGCTCTGCGTTGAAAGAATAAGGGCAGCTAATTCATCTGCATCTCTTGGAGGAATTGAAGAAGGGATCGATCCCATATCCTGTGAAAGACCAAGGCAATAAAGAAGAAATACCAGGCAAAGAGGAGAAAGCTTGCTGACTCAAGAACTCATTCGCCCTTGAGTATCTACTTGGTTCCTTAAAACCTCTTTCTCTGACTTGGTCTGCTCTCCTTGCATTGAAGTGGGTCTTTCGCTTTGGTCCTATCCATCCCTTTGACTTCGATCTCCTCTTTCCAATAAAAGTGAAGTAAAGATCTAAATAACCTTTCCCGGTAGTAGTTTCAATTCTTTGGTTGGCAAGGCTTTTCTGCCCTTCTATGATATTCGCACCGCTTGGGATCATTACTAAAATGACTCTGAAATCAGCCTAATATCCGCAGCAGACTCATCGTTTAGGGAATCCCATCCTCAGCGAAGGCAGTAAGCAAGCCCCGCTTGATATATAAAAATTATAAACCCATCAAAGACTCTCCTACATGAAAGGATCTGAGTCCATCCAAAGCCGATTTATCCTATTCTGGAAAGAAGAAGAAAGTGGAGCGCTGCGATAAGAGCGGGGATACTCAAACTCTTACTATTGATACCAGTGACACCCGACAGGACATTGGTTTTGCTTTCTTTCTTTGTATACAAACAAGGTATGGTTCTTTCTACACCCGAAGAAAAGAGTAGGGGGCTGCAGCTCTTATCTTAGAAGAGCCAAGGAGCGCGTCTTCTGGAGATTCAATGTCCAATGCGTTCGCTCAAGCTATCGAATCGAATCCAACACTAATAGGTCAGTATACCCTTCGTTTGGGATAAGCTAATCCCCCATGGGCCCAAGCACTCTGGCGCTTGACACAGCCGCGGAAGAATGAACCGAAGGATTCAACCGTGGAGTTCTTTCCCACTTATGATGGTGAGCAGTGCGTCTATTTCCTGGAAACTCCATCGATCATCTTTTCATAGACTTTTCGATCAACCACTCATCCATGTTGGGCTTTCAACTAAGCCGGTGCTCTGTGCCTCCATCTTCAGGGGCCCTTCTCAGTGATCAATGGAGCGGAGACCTAACCTAGGGCAAGAGACGGAAGCCTTTGGACTCCATCCTAAGTAAACCAGTCTGAAAGAAAGATGCCACTTTCACTATGACGAATATGCATTTTCCTGGTACACCAAGTCTAAGCAGCTCAGCCGTTGAAGCGACTGTAAGCCAAACAGACGGTATATGGCGCTACCGCTACTGTCAGGGAGAAGGTCTTTGTCCTCGAGGGACGGGATATGAAAGAAAAAAATTGATGATAGATCTGTTGCGGACGCCTTGATGACTTATAACCATTTTATGCCGGTTGAAGGATGCTTCAATGTCCAGCACATAGAATTCGATTGGGACTACTGTCGGCCCGAACTTGATGTCCAACTGAATGAGGCGCTGTCAAGCCTGTAGCTGTGTAAGCGTAAGCCCGATGGAAGACCTTAACTGTCATACGCAGCAATGGTCATGTCCGATGGGGTGAGACTTTACTCTGGGATGTCCAGATATCTCCGCGTGGAACATGGGCAAAAATGAAACCCCAGTCTCTTTCAGGGAAAGAGGAATGCTGTAGCCCTTTATAATAACCGTTACGTGTAGAGGAGGAGAACGTTATCCCGGCCAGAGCTCCATCGTCCGAGAAGGTAAGGGACGGCTACTTTTAGGAAAACCCCTTCCGTTCAGTACTGGACGCAGGTTGATTGAGTCCGGTAGCCTTCCAGGTCCACTGTGAAGCAGATGCGAGCGCAGTTCCTGATACCATGCCTGGTGGTCCCCCGCCTTAACAAATTCACCGATGTGATGTAGTGGTCAAGTACTTTCTTTCTCCAGAAGGGAAAGGAAGGGCTTAACAGCGCCTGATCGGGACCTTCAACTTTTTCTCTTTTCGTTGATCAAACTATGGTTCCCACATTTTCCGTCTACCGGTCCCGGGTTCCGGGTGAGCCAAAATCTGGGCCTCTGAGTGTAGCATTAGGATCGATGGGCTCATCTACTATTGAATTCGGGTGCTCTAAAGACACCGGGTGAGTATTGAGTAGGGTTCCAAACCTCGTCTCCAATGACGTTGATTGTTTGGTCGTACAATTCCTGGCTTCTTGCTCATACTCTTGCTCTTGATCGAACTGTTGTGGAGAAGGACCGCTTTGAGGAAGGATCTCTAACTAGAAATAGAAGAATGAGGTGAGAAGTTTAGGTTTTAAGACAGATTATCCACATTCTGACCATCCAAGGAAAACCTATAGCGCACAACATCAGGCAATTGCTTTCTTTTGCTCTTCCCTAGATTCACTGGGAATATCTTAGCCCAGGTATCAAAGATGACTTCGTTCGTGACCATTACCAGTTGAATCACCCGGGATAAAACCGTAACTTTTTATACACTAAGAAGGCTTTCTCCTTAGTAATTTCTTTAGCAGTTACCATAGGCATCCATTCATCTTTATGCCGAGCTTCATCTTTCTAGTACAATCCCGTCCGTAACCCTGATCTGGCAGCAAAGAAGTAAGAAAGAATCAATGCCTATTCCTAATTTCGCTGAGCTTCCTATTGATATTGAGTGTTGCCATCCCGACCTTCAGAAGAGAAGGTAGCAAGAAATTCCTCAATCTCTTACTGCATCTGATCCTGTAGTAGCTAATCATTACAGTTTCATTCCCAAGGAAGAGGCTTACATAATTCCCATAAGTTGTAGTCTCAGGGCCTATCTATAGGGCAAAACAGAACATAATGACGCAATTGAGCCTTAGATGAACCCTGGGAAGATAAAGACTAAATTCAGTAGGCTCGGGGAAAGCGTCAGATCTGACTATTGAGATTTTCTTACGTGCAAGCCTTTAGGCCAGAAGCAAGAAACAAGTAGTAGGAAAGCAACTAATCTGACTTCGTCCGTGCCCTGGTCATTGAACTACTAGAGCAGAAGACAAAGAAGAGCATTACGAAGAGTCAAGTAAGAAATAAGAAAGACCTTAGGCCTGGAAGGAAGCCAGTATGAATCCTTTCTCTTAAGTTAAACGGGAGAGAGAGCAGCCTGATAATCTCAACCCGTAAAAGCTATATAAAGAAGTAACGGACGATCTCGTTGCAACTATGTTGCTTGATTCTTTCCGACAGTATGATTAGGCTTCGGAAGAAGAGATTTCATACTTTAATAAAGCCCTTAAGCCTAAAAAGAAGTAGAAAGAAAGCAAAGAAGCCTCGAGTTGGATTTAGACTACTGGAGCATTATCGACCTTGCCATGTTTTCTATGCAAATCCCTTTTTAGGTTACCACCGAGGGAGAATTTCTTTTTCTGGTGCACAGAGGATGGCACCGCTTGGTGCAACTAACAGATTAAAACATGCAGGCTCGATGAAATTGAGTACTGTAAAGTCAAAGTCGTATTACTTGGGAAAGTCTTTTCATGCTCTCCCGAGCATGCGGTCCAATGCTCACATCCAAGGTGGCTACACCTAAGACCTCTCTTTTGGTATTATCATATGACTTAACAATCAGGTCTGAAGGAGTGAAATCTGATACCTCAAGCCTCAGTTGCAACCTTTAATGGACAGACATTCAAAGCTGAGCCATTGTCTATGAGTACCATTTGACTTACTTTGTAGGGCTTTCCCTAAGCCATTACTCTAATGTAGAGTGCCTTGAAGTGAGAACTTCTACCTTCAGGACAGAAAGGTCTTTGTCAATGAAGCTAATGGCGGCTGTCCTGGTAGCATTCATCAATGTTGCCACCAATGTTTCTGGCGAAGTCTCGCGTTGTACTTGGTACTGATTGTGTGCTTTACTCAAGGCTTGGCGATGGTTGGTATGAGGACTTTATAAGACTCCAGATCGAGATAGACGCTTGAGTCTTTTTTAGTTGTTTGAGGATAAGATCCTCTTATGGCGTTGGGTCAAGCTTGATTTTATCGATTGGTAGAGGATTTCCTTGGTACTGCCTTCTATTTCTAGTGATGGCATTGATGCAGTCTTCCTCAATAAAGTCGTTGAGGTCAAGCACCATACAATCATTGTTACTAGGTGCTGGTAATTCATCTAAGTTCATTTCTTCATAGCAATCTATGGTCATGGCATCAGTAAACTCATCCCAGTCCATGTCTATGTCCATATCTTCCTTCTGACGGTCTTGTTCTTCAACATCTGGACCCCATCCCGTTGGAATGATGGATTCAAATGGTATGCTCGCATGAGGTGGTGCAGTGTAGAACACCTTATTGTTCAATTTCCCCGAGGGCTGCCCCATCTACCCTTGTTAGCTTCCTTTCTTTATAATGAAATTCATTAGGTAGGTATAGTCCACCTCATCATCATCTCGAGGTAGTTCGTGCTTAGGAAGTGGATTCGCAGCAACACTTGACTTAGGTGATGGTGGAATTATGGATCCTTTATTTATGAGATCCTGGACCACTCTTCTGAGAGTTCTACACACATCAGTGAAGTGCCCTTTGGTTTGATGGCTTGATGGAAGTCACAGTATTCCTCAAGCTTTGTTCCTATGGCTTTCGATTCGGGATTCGGAATAAGTCCTTTGCTGGATGCTATCTTGTACACCATGCCTTTTTTAGGCATGCCTAGCTCTGTTGTAGGGCCGTTTGTCCGGTTGTTGAGCATTGATATTGGAGACTTTAACGCCCTTAGTTTGTGAAGTCTGAGCATTGTAATTCCTGGAATTGTTTATACTCCTATACCACTTTGAAGTGTTAGAGGCCTTTCTTAAGGAAATTGAAATTAGCTCGCTAACGCAAGGCGTTAAAGTAGACAAAGAAGCCAGGGACTCCGCGTCCATAGGAAGAGGAAGTAAGACTGAAAGGGCGAGGTCTCATTCAATAGAACTAGCTTAGTCTTTGGTGCGGGTATATATTTTCTTAACTGATTCTATTACATTATTCTCCTTCGTGACCAAGAAGATTCTAAGAATTCATGCTTTCCTTTCTATCTTTATCTTTCCTTAATGAATTAGTCTTTCTTTGGCTGTTGGCAGCCTTAGGAATGAAAAAGTGCTAACTACGACACCCTTCTTTTCTGAGGTGTAATCAGTCACATTCAGTCACATGAGGTTGTAAACGTGAGTTTTTGACTATAGACATCGAGGTGGCGTACGACCTTCTGTGCGATAGCATGGAAGTGGTTCTTTTTCTAACTCTTGGAAAACATCTTCTATTTCCTCTTTCAGGTAGAACTGAGAGGGAAAGATCCTGGAGTAGTAATTGAATCACTGGGATGAGGACCAGTCACTCTTTTTTATCTTCTAGAGGAGGCCCGGGGCACGAAGGATTGCGGAGTTGTAGCTTAGTAGCTGCACTCTTTCCTGTGGTACCCCGCTAGCCTGCTAAGGGCTGGGATAGAAAGACTGCTCTGGTAAAAAGACACTTCTGTCTATCTTAGTAGCTTTAAGAGTCGCGTAGTATTAAGTGTGTTTAATCCTGCCTTCCTAAATCCTTCCTTAATGTCTAACCTATTCAGTTCACTCATAACTTTGATGGAGGAAGTTTCGCTTGAATAGAAAAAAGCCATTGAAGTAGCAACTATAGGCACAGCCTAAAAAAAGGATTCTGCCTCAGCTTCAGCGAAGGTATGCAATCAACAAATTACATATAATAAGGCTGGGAATCAGTTTCAAAGGCTGTGCACTTTAGGTTCATTTCTCAGCTTCAACTGCTATGGGAGGAAATGCTGAGAAAGGCATTCTACATTCTAATGGTATTGTTACCACGCCCTTACGGAAACTAGTCTGGAAGTAGGCTTAGATGCGTATAGTAAGGTTTGACGTTTAGGCTTATTAAGTTACAGAGGATCTCGTTAGTAAAGCATTACGAGCAGATCCAGCAGGTGTCTTATTTCCTTGCGAAACCGAGTCACTTCACTACGAATGAGCTTCAGACAGGAGTATTACTACGTTCACCGGTAGACCCGAAAACAACCAACTAAGAAGTCCTTCCGTCTCTCGTTGCTGATGTTAAGTATGCTTGATTCTCTGCAAAGTATGAAAAACGAGATTCATCTTTTGATTTTAGCGTGAAAGAGAATTTTTGGAGATTAACTTGGGAGATTAGTCGTAGAATAGCCTAACGAGGCAAAGAAAAGCAAAGAAAAGAGAAGGAATGATTTGCCGGAAATCTCATATGATGAGATTGCTGTAGATTATGATTTAGTGGGGTAATGAAAGCATTCTACTGAGCCCTATAAATTTCTAATGTTTTTTCTTCCCCACGGAACTACGAACTCGGAAACAGGAGACAATAGCATTTCATACTCAAGACTTGCAGTTGAGCCCGTAAGCCAAAAAAAGGCGGATGTTTTCTTTCTTTACTCTTTCCTTTATCGATTTAGAAATCCGTTCACTCAAAAAGACTGAAGTCAGCTTTTCTAGTAGATAGAAAAGCTTCTAGGGCAGCATTTCTATAGTAATAGTCTGTTTCCCCGGTGAATCTACTGGAATAGCTGGGTGTAGGCCCAGGAAGTCTGATTCCATGCTTTCAAAATATCGACGCTTTGCTTTAAGCCTTCCTTGGCTCTACTTCCTCCCGGCTTTTAGTAAGATCAGATAGACGACTAGAAAATACCTATTTCGCAGTTAGCCGCTATAGCATTCTATTCTATACTCTACTCAAGCAATGAGCAATCCACCTTTCCGGAAGACCCAGGAATAGATTCAAAGGGTTTAGGCCCGGTAGGGGAATAAGAGACTTTTTAGTCCCGGTTGCTTCACTCAGTCATCCTTTCAAGCCCATCTATTCTAACAGCCTTTAGGCTCAGTTCAAAGTAGTAGCTTCAATAGTAAGTCACCGTGGACTTTCCTCACTATTTAACCATGGAGCTAGCTAGGGAATTGGATCGGTATGACGTCAAGACTTGATGCTGGATTTAGATGTTAGCTCTAACTACGCACTAAACCCTAGTATTCTTACTTCAATCTTCAATACGGGACTACGTATCACTTCTCTGAAAGAGGATCAGAGTCCATTAAAGGGCATTTACAACTTTGTATAAGTATCTCAATCCAATGGATAATCAAATCCTTTCTTTCGGCAGGACAGGAAGAAAGCATCAACCAAGAACAAGAAATAGTAAGCGAGAAAGGAAATAGATTAGAAGGGATATGGCTGCTCATTATATGGCATTTCCTCCGTCACAAAGGGGGCGGTCTAACTAAAAATAGATCGAGTATGCTTTAAAGCAGGTCTGTATAAGGTTGGCCTTTTAACTAGATAACCAAGCCTACTTCTACTACTTGACTTCTACTACTAGACTTCCTTGACGGAAGACTAACAGAATCTATATCTATCTTAGGTTAACTAGGCTCTATGACCTCAGAGCAGGGAATCGGATGAGAATCCCGTGAAGTCAGATTAATTGCTTTCACATATAAAAAATTGAAAGAGTGACCTCCTCGTAATCATAGACGGAAGATACTTCATACGGCTTTCATCAATAAAAGAAAGGAATGAAATCCCATCTAACGCTTGATAGGCTAACCTTTCCTACTAGATCTGTAAAGGATTAGATAGCAACACGTCAGACTCCAGGACTGAATTCGTCGCCTTATGAAAAAGCTCTTTTTTAGTAAAGAATTACCTCTGGGAACTAATGGGAACTCATTTTCAATCTAACATTTCTGTCTAACCTCAAAGATTTGATCTTTGGTAAACTTGAACCTCTAAAGTCCCTCAGGGACTTAGCCTCTACGGAAGGATTTTACTTTATTTCTACTGCCTTTAGCCCCTTATCTGCTGCTGAAAGAGATGAACCCGTCAAAACCCAATCCATCTGACTCCAAAGAGGCGGGATCCAGAGATCTTCGGCCCTAAAGCCATAAGTCTTAACTGTCTGCTTACGTAGTTCTTTTGCCCTATTGGATTGGTCACGAAGTCAGACAGGATGCTTGAACCAGATTCTTTACTTTCTTACTTCTAAAGCTCCCGTGTAAGGACTTAATCCTACTATTATTAGATTAAGTATAGTCTATTAGACTTGAAACACTTTCTAATCCACTTTCAAGCGGGGTCAGCCTTTAGACTAGCTTTCTTTAGTTACCTTCGAGTGGTCTTCTTCCTCCCCCGAGATAGACTTCACTCTACTCTTGAGGGATTGGGAATAGATTGAAGATTAAGGGAGACGTCTAAGTGTAAGTCAGCGGCCTAAAAAAAAGTTATTTTATGTTGTTGTTGGAGTTAGACTTTGATCTGTACTATGACGGATAGAAGTGAGCTCTCTAAGAGAAAGAGCTTGCCTTGTGACTGGCATTTCATACCAGGGAGAAAGGCCTAATGGTCCCCACTATTACGTAGTTATTAGTCCCGGTTGTTCGGATTAGACATACCTAATTTGATCTATCCAGAATAGAATGCCTGATATCTGGCTTCTCCATCTCTTCTCTCTTCCTGGACGTGTAATAGAATAAGCGCTAGCTCCAGCTTATCTGTCAGCATTTGCTGCTGCTCAGGCAGCTTACGTAGTGAGGTGCCCAATGATAACGATAGAAGACTCAACGCTTTCAACTCTATCTCCGTAAAGTACGCACTAACCCGTCACTATTTCCAAAGCTTGCCTAACGTTATCCTAACTAGCTCAATCCAAGGTTTTTTTGAAGTGATGAAATGGGCATAGGAAGAGAATTGACGACTTTAAGAAGTTTTCTTACCCCGGGACTAGAGATTAGGCTTTCATAGCCTCAGTAAGTTCCCATATACTTTCCTATTTATGTTCTGTTGGAATGGATTCCATGGGAGTAGAGTAAAGGCTTAAACAACTAGAATCCGGTTAGGAGCTTTAAACTAGTGAGAGTTTGAAGATTGATGTCTTAATACTAGTTTCAATTTCCCTTAGCCCTAGGCTTCTTCACCGGTAAGTTACAGGGCATCTAGTCCCTAATGATGGAGTCAGATTTTTCTTTTTATCTTTGATACAAGTCCCGACCTTAGATTGATCAGGCGAAGATTCATCTTTCGCATGTTGCGGGGATTTATAGTTAGGAATAGAACTCAGAAATAGCTCAGCATCCTCGATCTAGTTACCGAGCCCTTCAGCAGGCTAAGATGAAGTAGAAATTCCCGGATCTTCACTTCCCAAAAGCAAATATTCTAACACCCTCCATCCCTAATCCCCGTTTCAACTATAACTTCGGACACCCAGAACGAATAACTCCCAAAGAAGCCTGCGGGACAGAGATGCTGACGCTCAAGGAGAGGTAAAGATCCAATTACAGTCTATGTCTTTGACTGACGTGCGGATAAAAGATCTGACAAAGGAGCGTTATAGGGGAAGATTCTAAAGATCCCTTACCGGATCAAGGATTAGACTTAATATGGCATTTTCTTTCCTCCCTAACATCCTGGGGAATATCTGGGAATGCAGCACAAAAATAGTTTTCGAGTTCTCGTTAAGAAATTCCTTAGCTATTTATCTTTTTGTTCCAAACCCGGTAAAAGAAGTCATACCAGCAAGCATCAAATAACACTTAGTCTTTACACGCACCAGCTTCAGCTGTTAATGTAGGAAAGGAAGAAAGAACATATAAGAAGGCTTACACAGGCCTACACATACACTTATTGCTTATTGCTATTGACAGTCCATGACGCTTGGTACTCCCCCGGAGAGAACCCAAGACAACCAAGGGAAGTAGGTTAGTGTGTTTTGGCCGAAGATCTCCCAGTCCCTGATCCGAGGGAAGATACTAAAGAATCAAATCCTCTCTTCTGCCTTCTGCTAAAGCCGGAAAGAAAAGAAGCAAGTCTATTTCCCCGTCCCACCTTCCTCAGAGAAGTATAGTTTGGTAGTTACGAAAGCAGGACCAGATACATAGAAGGAGGGGATTCATCTTGATATTGAAGTTAGAAGCCCGTCAGCCTTTAATCAGTCCCAATGCCTCATCCAGGATCCGTGAACTGAGAACTGATACTGATCAGTGGGCTGTTCCCTTGGCTTCTCTTCCAATGCGAAGAGGAAAGCAAGCCTAAATCAGTCTAACTAAACTAACTCTACGCCCTTACAGCAGTGGACGAAGTAGCAGTTGAATGGAAGATTTTCCTTATCATCCCGCTTCTTGCTCTGGGAAGATACAGAGTCAATGCAGCCCTTGAATCGAATCAGCTATTTCTTCCTGCAGACTCTTTCGAATATGTCTTTTTTCTTCCCGTCAGAAAAGAAAGAGCTTTCCCCTCTCTGTCAGAAGAAAGATATCAACCGGGACAGACAAGCAGGCTCCGGACGCTTTGAGGTCAAGGGTTTTATCGGAAAAAGCCGATGTACAGGGTAGTTCATACCGAAGCCAAACAAGCCAGGTAAACTCCGTCCTCTCACTCAACCAGCTCATGAGGATCGTCTGGTTTTGGATGCGATGGACTACTCAGTGACGAGTTAGACCCTATCTTCACACGCTCGTTAACGGGTTTAGGGTAGCTGTTTTCTCTATCCTTTGTCCTTGATGTTTTTAACTGGCCTCAAATGGACTGGCTTCTAATTTGACGACACCGCAAACAAAGTCTTGGTGCGAAAGGGCGAACGGGGATTGGAGGATGTGTATCGACTACACCAATTTGAACAAAGCTTGTCCGAAAGACCCACCGAGCATAGACGTGCTAGTTGATTCCAAAGTTGGGTTTTCACATTGAAGTTTCATGAATGCTCCGGGTACAACCAAATCAAGATGCACCCGCTAGACATAGGAATTCTCCAGCCCAATTAGCACTTAGAGGTACAGCTAAAGATAGTAAATAAAAAGAATAGAATAGAGAATAGTTGCATGGTTGCAGTCAGACCTCGGTAGTATCGAAGAATTCGTGTATGGTCTCGATCATTTAGAACTACACCTACAAGAAGAAAGAGTGCTGGACTAACAACTCCATGTGCAATACAACGTATTAGAGCTCCTTCAATTGTAGTAATGCTCCACCTTGGCGGCCTTGAATTGTCTTACTAAATAATAGTCCTAGTACAACTACAGCCGTATGTCCAATTTCAGAGTAAGCAAGTCTAACTTGGAAATCTCTTTGTCGTAGTGTAGCTAGTGAAGCAATAAATAGTGTACTCCGAAAGTCCGGGATTGAGCGCGTTGGAATTGATGGTTGAAAAAAGATGTAGACATGCTTCTTCCATTGCCTGCTAGAGTCAAGCCAATTTATTTCAAGTGGGTATAGAAGGCGCGTAGCGAAGAAGTGTAGGCTCAAGAAACTGAAGAAGCATATAGTTGAAAGAAGCCATCATCACTATGTTTACTCCTACCCAAGGAAGGAGGTCAAAGCAATGAAATGAAGAGGCCGTGACCAAATACCTATCTGTGCTCTCTTGGATAGTGGTCTAGTTCGAATAGTGGTCTAGTTCTTTTTAAACCCAGGGGATTAGCCCTGAAATTAGCCAAAACAACCCGGTGGGGTAAAGTCGTCAAGTGGGCAATGGTTCACAATATATATATAGTGACTGACACGAGATGCGATGCCAAGTTAGAAGGTAAAAAGTGAGAATGTTGGAGGGGAGATGCCATGATCCTAGGTCGTCATTGGCTTATCAGCCTAGGGCCTCTGAAGGTAGACTGGGGAAAGGGATAGCCTTTAATGAGGGGAAGGGGATACATAGCCTTTAATGAAAAAGATAGAGAAGTTCCACTGCAAGTTCAAGAAGAGAAGGCTGAGCCATAGATTCTATATTTCCTTCTATAGGAGTGAAGTTCTTAGCGGCCAATAAAGCATTTCTTTTCAATTGGTAAAAGCACTCGACGTTGATGAGGCCTCGACTCAAGTAAGACTGGCGCCTTGCCCCATCCAAAAGAGTGAAAAAAAGCAGCTTTTCAGTCAGTTTTTAGGCGAAAGGAAGAAAAACACAATGATTCCGGAGGAAAGAAGAAAGTTAATAGGTTGAGAGAGGCATTCACTGCTTTCCTTCTATCTAGGGGTATTTCCGGTTAGCCTATCTATAGGTACGGTTAGCCTAATTAGCCAAGCACTGGTCCACGGATAAGCGAGAAGGGCAAGTAGTAGTTCAGAGAAAAGAAGGTGAAGCCCAACGTTCAATCCTGCTCTCAGATTTGCTCGGACCTATCGAATAATCATTCACTCACCAGCTATATAGTTATTCCTCGAAAAGGCTCCTTAGCCAGCTTATTCAAAGTAGTTCCTTGCGCCTATTGGCAATTGTTTTGAATATGTACATTAATTTCAAAGTTCTATTGATGTATGCATACTAATATTCTCGATATGCCAGAGGGTAAAGTCCCATAGATAGGAGATCGGGCACAAGCTCAAGTCTCATAGCAGATTCTAGCACAAGCAAGTCTTAAACACTTCCAGCATCGAGAAGAAAAGGTTTTTCCAAGCGAGAAAACGGAAAGCGCGCTAGCGCGCTCCGGCTTTCGAGCCTACGCTTGCTCAGTATTGATATAAATAACCAACTTCGGTTAAGTCAAGATCTAAATTACCAATACTTATTCAGTCAAGATCTAAATTACCTTTTCGAAAGTTTCGAGAAAGATATCGATCAATTCAGATTCTTTCTTTTTCTATTGATTCTTTTCCGATCGAGATGTATGGATCTAGGTGTCTATATAGATACTGTCTTCATGGATTAACGACGAAAATGTGCCAAAGCTCTATTTGCCTTTGCTATTCTATGAGTCTCTTCCTTTTTGCGTATGGCACCGCCACTTCCTTTGGCAGCATCTACTAATTCGGAACTTAATTTGAAAGCCATATTTTTACCCGGACGTTTTCGGGCTGCCCCTAATAACCAACGAATGGCAAGTACTTTTCTTTGTGCGGATCCTATTATGTTATGAAAAGGGAACCTCGATCTCCGAACCTTTCCAGGCTTACAGCTGTCAGTGAACTTCTTTCAGACTTAGCCGAGCGAGTTCCGTCGTCTGTTTAGTCTCCCGGTTTCAGTACTTTTTTTCCGAGTTAGTCCCTTACTCTTATCTTTGGCTTTGGGATGCCCCCTTTCCCGCCACTCCTTATTGGTTTACTTCCCTTTATTCTATAGTTAGTCAATTAGCGTTCAAGTCCTCTTCCTTCGATCTCGCTCCTAAAGTAAAGAAAAAGTAGATAGAGCAGCGAGGCAGTCCGGACTTTAGTTTAGCTTTAGTCAAGCATAGACGGTCGTTCACTCTTCGGATTCGTCTTCTGGTGCGGAGGACTTTCTCTTGACTGGCTTTCGGCTTGAAGTGAAGTTACTCCCCTAACTAGAAAAGGGGTGGGAACAAATCCTAAACTCCAAATCCCTTCGGCTTATCCCATCGCCAAAGAAAGAGCATTAACTCAACTCCGTCAGAGCCAACCCTACCTTTCCGATAGCTGCTAGCTTTCCTCCCCTTAAGAGAATGGGTTCGCTACAAACCCTATTATATTAGTCATTCATCTCCCCTCTCCCGCATCAGATCATTATTCAGATGAGGATCCTGATCCCGATCCTTATTATCTTTCTGTCGAGCTGATAAACTCAAAGAAAGAGTGAGGTGCATTAATGCGGTTCCAATCATCCATCTCCGATTGAACGAATCTCCCTCTCTTTTCAGTAGAAGATTCTTTTCAGAGGTCGAGATTGAAGCAACTAAAGCACAAAAAGGCAACCAATAAGGTTTATGCCAAGTTTCCAGATTCAGAATGAAAAAAGAGCTTATTCGTATTCAATGCTAGCCGACCCAGTGCATCAGCGAGTGGTGTGACGACAACCAAGGCTGACATTGAAAAGAATGATTTTCTTTTTCATGCTTTCTGACTCGGGAAAAGAGAGAACAAGCAGAACTTCTATGAATAGCTCTCGTGCAATATGACCCTTTGTCTTCCTTTCGAGCTCATATCATTTGCTTTTCTTTTGCTCATATCAGTATCCCTGTTAGCAAAGCTTGCATCTACTTATTATAATAGTGACGTACGATAGAGGAAGAGTATGCGCGCTACGACTAATGCAGTTGATCGGTTTTTTTCTGGTATGAATTACTCCATTCTACGTCTGAAAGCCCTACCCAGTGAATATGAAATTACACATGAGCGCCGACGAAGGAGTCCTTTTCGGGAGCAGTCCATGCCTGAAGCCCTTTCCCTAACCTACTTCAAGGACCGAAGGGATGCCTTCCCGCAGAGAAGATCAAAAAGACCAAACTTATAGGTAGAAAGATTGCCTTCAGTAGAGCTTATAGGTAAGGTGGTTAGGCATCGGGAGAGGCCGAGTACGCGAACTAGTTAGTTGCTAACCGGAAGAGAATCGAAGAATTCAATCCCATAAGTTTTGGGTGCTAGCGAGTGAGGGAATCGCAGATGGGCGTCAGACCTAGAAACTGACCTCGAAGCTTACTTCGCTTCGGGGATTAGCTATGAACCGTAACATCAATCGATCTGGTATTCTCCGCCTTGTGATGAATGCTCCATTTTCACTGAGAGCGAAATACCACACAATAACGTGATGGGATAGCTTTGTCTTCAAGGAAGAAGAAGTAAGAAAGGAGCTATGTATATAGCACTCAGATGAGGCTTAGTTCAGCTAGCCCATGACATAAAAACTTTCTATATAGGAGCTTTGGTTCATCCGTAGTTCCGTATGCCTCAGCCCACGTAGCTCTTTGGACCAATTCTGGAGTTAACTCAGTGAGTGGTTTTTCCTAGCACACTGAGATAAGGCACGGAACTAATAGCAATGGGAGAAGGTGCAGCTATTACAGACTCGGCTGTCTTATTGGCCTTCTTAGTTCGACGCCCGCTTTCTTCGCCCATTAAGAAACGAATTCGATGTGTTAAGCATATTAACCACTCGGGCATCGACCCAGGAAGAATCAATTCCATTTTCGGCTTATTGATAATCCATGATCAACCGCCTTTGATAGTGGGAATTTTCTTCCATTGTCCCTTTCTCTTCAGCTTCAGCCTTATCATGTCAATCTATGTAATTAGTGACCCGAATAACTTAATAAAGGATATTTATCGATAGATATGAAGTAAGGAATGTAAAACAAAGGAAAGGCATCGAGGGAGCAATATTGAGTTATCTCCACCCAAGAGGAAAGACGATTCCTCCTTTGAGTTCCTGCAGCACTGACGTTTACGCTTTCTTATGTCGATTCCTATTCCTATCCAACATACTCCATTGCGTAATGAGGGTTTAGGTCTAAGGACAGCTAATGAAAGTATTCAACGAAAATATGTTTGCTTCAAGGGAAAGGACCAAGACGAGAGAGCCCCTTGGGCAAGCAACCGCACAGCATCCATCCTTCATCCTTACCGTGGCACCATAACGCTAAAAGATTGACACTAGTCCGATTTGAGACTTAGGCTTGTGCGCCCTTAAAGGAGTACAGATAGAGTTGGGGACATATAAGCTACTTCTTAGGTGTCCCCTAGCGGGTAGATAGCATTGTACCCTGATCTTTAGATTGACGCTTGTAAAAAGAATAGTAGATCCCCGTAAGCATTTAGTTCAGTATCAGCAAAAGCACCACCTAGTTCAGGAGCTGGAACTGAATCGGGATCAATATCAGGTTTAGTGGATCTTGCGGCAAAGACAAAAACAGAGAGGAACTCTTCTGAAAGAAGGTTTGTAGTTGATCCAATAGGTTTTTCAAAGATAGATTCAACCGAAACCGGGGAATCACCTGAGAGAGAGGGGTTCACAACCTCAACAGATTCAACCGAAACCAGGGAATCGGCTTAGAGAGAATGCGCTGCGAGATCGGCTGCTCGACCGATAGGATAGGGACGCGGGGTCATTTTCTTAGTGAATCGGCTCTGACGCTCTGCGTCCGTGGGATCAACTCTATCTTAGAGATCTGGAGGATCCGCAACTTCAAGCTCTCGAGTGGGAACAGGATCTGCTACTGCTGATAGGTATGTAATAGAAGAATCTGGATCTGCGAGATATGGATATGAAAGAGGATATGCTCGAACCGGACCGCATCTCGAAACGCACATGGAGAATCTGCTGGTGGACCCCCTTTCCTTTCTTTGATTCAAAACTCGGTCGAATACGTCGTTAACCTTTGTGGTGGATCGACGAGAGTGCGCCTAGCCAGGAGTGTGGGTGGTGTCACCTCCCGTGCGCTAGCTGTGCCTTTGCCGGATGTTTATTCGCCCACTCCTTCACAGAGCGATGACTAACAGCCGGGAATTCAGTTAGTAGAGCCTGAAAGTAGCGCTTGGCTCGATTCCTACCACGGACGGGGATACATTTCATCCATATCGCCGGCCTCACATGGACGGAGATTTTTATGCTTATCATATCACGGCTTCCTAAGATGCTAACACAGAGGCTACTATTGCTACGGGAGCTTATTGGTGGAGCAAGAAGAGCGGAGTAATGTCCACGTGGAAATATTTTTCATTTAAAACATCCTTCGCTCCTCTCCCGTTGGTCGAGTGGCTATCGCTCCTCGTACCTTTACAGGAGACCCTATTTGCTCCTTATTTATCACGGGCTATAGAGGAGAGGAGGAAGCTCGCAACAAGCATAGTTCGGATGGTTAGGGGAGAGGGGGAAAAGACTACTGATTGAATCTTTCGTCTATATTGGGCTAAGACCTCTATCTTGCTATTAGGTAGGAGTAGCTTTCCTTCAGATCAATATATTTCTAAAATAACTCCTAACTTCAGTTTATGATCCTTAGAAGGCAATCCCCTTACTCAGGATTCTAATCTAATAGAAAGGGGTCAACATTACGAAATTAGCCAGGTTCAGTTCTGACTATAGCTGCAACCGCACTCATATTGGGGAGAAGTGTACCGCCCTCGATCAAAAACGAAATTGAAAAAGAGAAGAAAGATCGTACGCTAAGGTCCCTAAGCATGCACGAATGGTGTAACGACTGCCCCGCTGTCTCCGACATCCCCTCCGCTAGCTGGACCCAACAGCACCCACATGAAAAAGCCCGCTTCTTCCTTTGGTACCTCTTCCTCGGCTCGCTGACTGGACTGACTACCTGGGCTAGTTCGCTTTCCAATAGTAAGGAGGAGCACCCTAACTTAAACTGCTGGCTTAGCTGCCTACTGACTCCTTCCTGGGATAAAGATATGGTCTTTCCGTATCGAATCAAAGCGGACCCCTAAGTTAAGTGACCCAAGGGTAGCAAAAACAAAAGGATGGATTGAATATTCTTCTGGAAAAGGGTGCTACGGGTCCTTGAACTTCGACATTCGAACTCCACCAGATGTTGAGATTCCTCAAGACATCACTGAGTTTGTAGGGACTCACCCCGGAGTACATCCCGGAAACCCCACTACCAGAAGAAATGATCCCCTTCTTGCCGGAATATACTCCGACCTACACCGGAGGAGCCTTTCGAGGGCAATTTATTCGAAGAGACAACTTCCACGCCTTCTGCTGCTAGGCCCACTGCTGTGGATACGTCTTCCTCAAGTGTCTTCTATCCTTCAGAAGACACTCAACAGCTGGAGATTGCTCACTCATCTGCCTTTAGGCAGGCGGTTATCGACCTTTTCGCAATCTTCGGCTTGCCTTTATGGTTTGCTTTCAGCAAGAACAATTGATGAGTGATCCGTGGAAGGCTTTGATCTTTTTGATTCTCATTGAACTGAAAGGAAGACGAGCATTCTTGAATTTCCCTTGGCCTTTAATTCACTCTGATTGACGCTACCCGGTCCACTCAAAGCTTGAAGGATGAAGAGGCTGACCTCTGGGTCTAAGTAGCATTCTTGTAAGTAGAGAGTATCCTCTCCTGTCTCTGAAAAGATAGAGCTAAAAGCAATCAAAGGTATAGAGATTGATCCGCCTCTACGGGTGGGGAATCAAGAGAAGCAAGGCCGGGCACATCATACTCTTGAAAACATTATGTCTGACGAGAACAAACCGGCTCTCTATTCAGCTTCTTGGCTTAGTCAGCTCTTCTTTCAGGCGCTCTTTCAGCAAAGGAGGCGAGAAAACATAAGAACGGGAGGTGACCGGTCTACATGGAAAGACGGAAAATTAGTTATTTAGAGAGGCGGTTTCAACCATCCCACCTGACAATGGAAATGACCCTTCTAAACCAACCTATCTACGACGTTGAGTAATGCATGCAATTGAACAAGATCCAACAGAATTAGCCCAATCAGTTGAGGAACCCATCGAAGCTATCTCATTGTTGACCAAAAAGGATAAAGGATGTTATGTAAGGGCGAAGATCGCTACCTATTGGTTGTCACCAAAAAGGATCTTGGTTGGCCTTGTGATCCTTCTCCTGAAGGAACTTATGAAAGATATTCTCTTTCCCCTACTTCACTGACTAAATAGTGATCTATCTCACTTTCCTAAACTGATCTATCTATTCTTTCTCCTTTCCGGGTGAACTACTAGATTGAGTTCTATTGTATTCTCAGTTGCTAACTACCTGAGATTATTCTCTTTCTTGCGGAATGGGAAGAATGGCTAGTTGGAGGGTTGATCCTTCTCTCAAAGCTTATGAAATCTGAACTTCTTAACTCGACTCTCAGTACTATCGGTTTCGTCGCTGTCCTACCGCCTATGGTCACTACTATCGTAGTGCCTTCTGCCGCTAACCTTTCTCCTAAACTGCCTGTAAGTGAAAGCATTAGCTGGTACTTACTTGCCCAACAAAGAAAAAGTCCATATTCAACTCAAAGAGGGGAGGGGTTGGTTAACCTAATTAAACTAAACCAAGGTAAGACCCTTCTCATCGGCAGGTTGGCGGAGTTGCTTTCAGGTGCGGGAAAGAGTCGTTTCTTAGCTATCGGGAACCTAGTTAACCAACGGCATTTCCTTATCATAGTTGGTTGATGTCTCTGTTGAGGCGGATCCCTATAGACGGAACCTAGAATCCAATTTTTCCCTTGGACCGGTCGCGAGGATTCGATCAGTATTTTAGCTTCGACTTGCAAAGTGCGACTGATCGTTGGTCAATATCCCTTTTAGAGGGAATGGTCATATGTCTTTCTTTTTGGCATTGGTCTTAGCATGGCGTGGGTTCTAAGCAGTTAAGCTTATTCAACTTTCGTGGTGTTTTTTTCTCTCTTCTTCAGTTTGACAGCACTGAAACTTGTCTTGTCAGCACTAGCCACTTTTCATGTCCGTATAATGGAGCTTGAAAAGCCTCTTTTCCGTCGCATCTGGTGGAGCTACTCTTCTTTTATCTCTTAGGCAGCGAGGGGCCTCTTTTGGTAGCAAGCAACTTTCTGCCCGGTCTTTTCATTCTGTCTGTTATCCAGGACGACTCTTTTTGAAATGTTGAGGTGCGCGCTAGACTTGGATGTCCTATAACGAGCGAAAGCCTCCTTTTTTCTTGCTGAGACAGGAGCGTGCTTGGTCTATTACTGGTCGGTGGGGGAAGCCGGGGGGACGACCGGCCGAATTCACATCATAATCCTGGCCTCTATGGCAGATGGACGTCAAGTCAAAAAAAGGCACCAAATGATCCGATCCCTGCGCTTGTCTTGTATTGAGGAAGGAAAGGCGAAGCGAAGATCGAATTGCTAATTGCTTTGCTGTGGTCTATATCATAGAAGGAGGAGATCCCGAAAAACTGCCTTAGATAAGATGCAGAGAAAAAAGGGGATAGCTATAATAGCTTAAGGCAATCAAGCCCGGAAGTCAGCTTGGTCAATCGAATCCGCAACTCGGCTTCAAGCCTTTCAGTCAAGTCAGGATGAAAGAGTTCATGGGCGGATCTCACTCCAAGGCTGGAGTAACTAAGCGCTTTCTTTAAAGTAAGGAGTCTTAGATCCCGGGAGTCATAGTGAGTAGGCACTAGATTGAACGAGAAGGATGGAAGTGAATGAGCGACCTTTGCATCTCCGTGTAATGTCGCAGATTAGGGGGCATTCTCCTGAGAATATGTCTAAATCCTTCACAGATGCTCTACCAAACAAGGATTTACCTTCTTCCTTGACTCCCCCCTCAAGCTAAGCTGTCCTGCAGCTGCAGCTTGGAAAGTTTTGACAGATAATTAGATTATCCTTCAGAGGAAGCTTGTCTTGGAGAAAGACTTATGGTAAGCTTTTGGGTTAGTAAAGCAAATTGAGCAGCTGAGAGAGCTTTAGTGAGTATGTCAGCTATTTGGTTGGAGGAAGGCACATACTGAACAGTAAGTTTCTTTGCAAGTACTTGCTCCCTAATATAATGTGCATCTATTTCTCTATGTTTGGTTCGAGCATGATAGACAGGATTAGAAGCAAGAGACCCTGCACTGATATTGTCACACCAAATTATAGGAGAAGAAGAAAGGGATATACCCAGTTCAGTAAACAAACTCTGCAGCCAAGCAACTGAGGTCAAAGTATTTGCCAATGCTCTGTACTCAGCTTCAGTAGAGGAAAGAGCAACCACCTTCTGTTTTATAGAACTCCATTGTATTCAATTTGGACCCAAGAACACACAATAACCACTAGTGGACTTTCTATCTTGAACACTGCTTGCCCAATCAGCATCTGCATAGCACTCTAAACTTCACTTTGCTGCTGCTTGAAACTGTAACCCATGAGATATTGTGCCTTTAATATACCGAAGTACTCTCTTGCAGGCTTGCCAATGTAACTCAGTGGGAGATTTCAAGAACTGACTAAGCTTGTTAACTGCAAAAGAGATGTTGGATTTGGATTTAGCAATGAGAGCATTGAAGACCGACCCTGCCGAAGCTTTCAAAGCAATCTTTGCTGCTGGAAGGAAGGCTAGAATCTTCTTTCACAATCGCTTTCAAAAGCTTGTGTCAAAGTCCTCTCGTCTACCGATCTCTCTCGTTCGACTTTAGCTACCCGTCCGATCACTTTCAGAGAATCTGTCCAGCTTGAGGAATAGGAATTGGATGTTGATATGCCCGGGCACTCCAATGATTGATTGTGCAGCTCTCTTCTATTAGCGACTAAGAGAAAAAGGGCACACGGACCGTACTCGATTGTAGAGCCAGCCCTCTACACTATGGATTGTTGGTCCCCCCGCCCTATAGAATGAATAAGGGGAAGGCAGTAGTGGAGAGAAAGGTCGCCCATTCTATCTTATCTCATCTATAAGATAGATGATAGTAGGCAAACCGGCAATGAGTTCAACCACTCGACCTTAGGGGGAGAAGAGAAGTGGAAGTGGTACCCCCGAGGCTGACCATCCAGCAAGCCCACCGAAAAGAAGGTCCGAGCGATCCCATTACACCGACCTCTCTTCCATCAAGCATCAAGTCAAGGCAAGCATAACTGACCCAATGGATTGAATTGAGTAGCCGGAAAAGCTGAGAGAGAAGAAGCTCCAGTAGCTCAATTGAAATTGAAACGGTTAGCAGCGGACCGGCTATGAGAATGGACTAGACAATCTATCTTCGATACGATCTTTCTGGATGAGAACCGAGACTCAGTGAAGTTCATTGGAGGGCCGGTTGCAAAGGAAAGACTCTATTCATTCGGAGAGGAAGACGAGACGAGAATGGCCTGATTCAGACTATCATCTCAGTCACGAGAAGAGCACGCCAAGCTACTGACTTTCGACTGATTCCTGTTCGATTTGAATAGATTGAGTTGGAACAGCTGCTTTGATGAGGTCTTCCCCTGAGATCTATCATGGAGAGGAACCAGCTTCATCTGACGATGACGTACGTGACGATATTGCTCACATCGGGCAAGAGAAGAAAATGGATCACAGCCCCATTCTATTATGTATTCTCGGAGGGAAAACATAATAGAAAAGGAGCTGCTTTTAGCCAATCAAGGAACTCCGTGGCCGAGAGGCGAAGAAGGGGTCTGTCTCCCAGCACTATCACGAGAAAGAGGCCATCCCTTCATTCAGGGCATGCCTTTGGGGAATTGAGGCGGGGATCACAAGAGCGGAATGCAACTCAACTCGAGCAGACGCAGAGGTTCAATCTACTTTAATTGACCTGAACTCCTAAAAGCAAGGAGTGGCTACTAGATAGACAAGCAGTTCATCGCCTTTGAAGTGTCAGTCAAGGAATGGGCTAAGAGCTGAGTTGCAAAGCTCAGATTCATAATCTCAATTCAATTCCGAGCCGTCTTAGTTGTTAGAAAAATGTCCTTGCCTAGGGTTCTTTCTTTTTATTAGTTACAGTTCTCTCTATTTCCCCTTTCACTTATAACCTGACTTAACTAGATAGAGCTTATACCTGACCCTAGCTTCGCTAACCTTTCATAGTGGCTTTTCTGACTTTACTGGCTTGCAACTAAAAAGACTACCGGATCTGCTTAATTAAGGGATTGAAAAGACTTAGAAAGAGGATTCTTCTATTCTGACTTATTCTTACTTCCTTTCTTAACTAGATCCCCGGTAACTTAATAGAAATAATCAAATAGGAAATAGTAGGATTCTTCTAAGAATCTTACTTTGACTTCATATACGGCTTTACATTCATTATCTCCAGGTAAAGAAAGAGAAGAAGGAACTGACGGCTAGGATATACTGCTTAAGGCTTTCAATAAATACATTCATTAGCTCGTGGAACAGAAACTGAATCACGAAAGAATAATAGTAACCTGCTTTATCCGGCTCCTTAGAAACCTTTCTTATCTTAAGATATTTCCGGCTGAAGCATCTTACTTCCATAACTTCCTCTTTTTCCTCCAACTGCTACCTTTTACTCTGTCAGCAAGAGGGGAATAAGAAGATCCTGGGAAGAGGATGAGAAAGGCAGAGAATAAGAAGTTATTCACTGGGATAAGGAAGTTCTTCTATGGGAGTTGTGCCGTTAGGCCCATTCGATCAGTCTTTTTTCTTATGTTAATTCCCGGATAAAGTTCAATAGTAAGAAGGGCGGGCCTGGTATCAAAATCTTACTTGCTGCCAGATTTGATGAAGTAAGGGATTGTCTCATTCAATAGAAAGTACAAATAGAAAGAGTAATCTCTGCCTCTCTCTTTGTAAGGAAAGGCGTGTAACTAAAGAGACAGACTTATTTCCTAATAAATAGGCATTTCATTTAGTTTAGTATTAAACGGTCGGTAATGCACAAAAATAGAAAGACTAATCTACGCATAAATAGGAATTTCAATTTCTATTACCGATTGCAACTATAGAGTCCTTTACTTCTGATTCCTTAACTTCTATAATATGGCTTACAGGTCAACTAAAGTAAATACTGACTACAAGGGAGTCTGGGAAAAGTAACTAGATCTCCCTACATAAGACGATCAACAAAACCGCTTTCTCCATCGAGAAATGAAACTTCCTCTCCTTGACAGTAGAGTACTTCGTTCCTCTCACTTACGCTATTTCTAGTCTGAAGTTTCCTCCAGACAGCAAAGAAGAGGTCATATCATATTTATGAGGCCCTGTAACTCAAGACAAAGAAAGACAGCTTACAAAGTAGAAACCTTTCTTATTATCTTTCTGCTAAGGCTTCTTCCTTAGAAGGATCAGATTCTATGGGATAAGTAGCTCCGCACCCTAGGGTTAGCCGGGAGTTGGGGCCGTTAGGCCAACCTCAAAGTAGTTTTCTTCTTTCTTACCCTCAAACTTTCTTGGTAAGGAAAGGATTGATTTCATACTTTCCCTAACTTCATGCCTTAGGAAAGGATTGAGACTAAGCCCAGGTAAACTGATTCTATTCAACAGCATTTCCTCTAGCGGAAAAAGCTTTTCAAGTAAGGGCTTGTACAACAAAATCGAAAGAGAAATCTCCAACTTCCATTCTTACTTCCCGGCCGGCTGATCTTACCCCCGTAACTACTTATAAGCCAACTAGACTTTATCATCTATAGCTTGAAGCTAACCTTTGCTAGTGGCTTGCATTTCATCCAAAACTTTCTCCTTCGTTGAAAGGGCTTTACCATAATCTAAATACTAATCGGAAACTGCATTTCATGCTTTCAACTACCTTATCAGATGAAGTAAGGGCTAATAAGATAAAGAAATTGGATTAATAGGAATCTAAGCCTTATCATTCAAAGGCTTCCGCCTTTACTTCTTACAGGTCGACGAAAAGAAAGACTGAAATGGAGGAAGTCTTGGAACACTTTCTCTATCTATCTTTGCACTCTCGGGAATCACGATGCAAGTTCTGCGACCTCGCACAAGGGACTTATCGACTACAGGATTGAGATCGAAACTTACGTCATTGAATGTCTGAAGTCAATTGGCGCCTACTGCAGGATAAGATTTTATTCTAAGGCTTTTACTACGAAGTAGCGGAATCTATAGTCAGTTCCCGGGGAATATAAGGGCATAGTAATAGAATCACAGGGCTTCCTTACTTGCTTCTACTTCTAGTTAGGCAGCTGAAGGGCTTTCAACAAAGAGCTAGAAAGTGTAATCCAGCACGGCTAGTATTGAAATAGAAAGAGTTAACCTGCTTTCTCAATCTAAAAATGAAAGAGTAAAGATTAGCTGCTAAAGGATAATCTTCCTACGGCTTATCTTTACTACCAGATCAGTTTATGGAGGGTAAATGAAAGACTTTCTTCACTTCCTTGCTGTTAGGCTGAAGAAGGGATTGTACAAAAAGAGTAAGAAATGAATGTAATCTTTTACTTCATTTAAGGCTTACTGGAACCTTTAGAAGTAAGTAAATACTGACTAGAAGGAACTTTGGAACAGAGTAACAATCCCGTGTAACTAAGGATGCTTTTTAGGCTAGTCTTTCTGCTTTCGTAGTGCTAATCCTTATTAATAGTAAACTCAAGGAAAAAGGAATCTCCAACTTCTGACTTACGTTCTTATCCGCTTTTGCACTAAAATAGAATGAAAAGTTTTCTCCGATCAATCTCCTCAAGCTATATATCTTCTCTCTTCCTGACCAATGGGATTGGGCACGAACGGTATATAATGCCTTGCTTCTGTGCGTTAAGGACTTTACTCTCAGTGCTTTAGGGCTGTAACAAGCTAGTCTGTATACCAGGGTGTGTGAATTCTAACTAAACTTCTACTTATCTCCTCTTGCTTTCAGTCTTTACTTAAAAAGAGCCATAAGCTATAGAATGAACTAAGGCACTTATTTCTTTGTTGACATGATGTCTTTCTTCCTCTCTGTCTGTAGGAAAGTTAATACAAGAAAGAACATCTATATAACTTATATAAAAGAAGATCAAGACTGTAGTAGGCTATAGGGAAAGGAGTAGCAGGGAATCTTCCCCTCTCAGATCTGACTAGTCCTCTTTAGTGTCAAACCGTCTTTTCTTTATTCATATGGTAGATTAGCCTCCAAAAGGCCTATAGCGCCCAAGAGAAACCGGAGATTAATAGTTTGCATGACTTAGGAATTCCGGATATCAGGAATTAGGGACTACATATAACAACCGTAAAGAAGGCAACAACAAGTCAAGCTACAGCTCTGATCTTAGCCCAAACCCTGGGTCCCGCGGCCTCTCATCCAACACCTGGGAAGATAAGAAGCTACTGATGGATGAGGCAAAGCCTTCTAATCTTCTCTTATCCATTATCCGTGAACTCACTATTGAAGATTCCACTTCTGAGGAAAAGCCATTGTTGCAGGTAAAAAGATCCTCTCTCCCTTTCTATTGCTCCATGGGAACATACTGAGTTACGAAAGCGTCATTGAAGTCATAGCCAGGAGACCTGCTAGCTTACTCTAACTATTTGTGTGAAAGCAGCCTTTCCTTAGTATGGATTATGAGGAGATTCATCTATCAACTCTATTAGGGTAAACTAGTTCCCGGGGAGTTAGGACTTAGTGCTTGAGTAGAGGATTTCTATTTAGATCTTTATGCATTAATTACAGTCTGTTTTCAGATATCTTAGGGCAACTGAACCCAGAAGAGAAGTATGGATTTTGCTGCCTTACAGTCCGATTGAGATCTTAACGCAAGTCAGGATTTCATTTTAGCTTCCTCAATCTCTCCGACCGGAGAAGATGCAAAGAACTCTAACTTAGAAAGCGGAGGTAACGCATTCTCTTCTAATGCAAGCCGTGCTTAGACAGATCTGGAAGCAAGCCAGTCAGATTCATTCTCTTTTGATAGACGCCCTATTTGATTGAGAACCCGAGCTAGTAGTAAGATTTAGTTTCCAAAGGAAGAGTTGGATATTCCGTAAATCAGTCTCTTCAATTCCCAAACCCTGTCATTCAATTACCATTCTATTGTTGCCCATTCCCTCAGATCTGGGAGGAAAGTAAAGTAAGAAATGCAACTGGCTAAGGATAGCTGCAAGCGTCAGATGCTAAAGTCGTTTATTTAGTTCCAGGGGACGTAGTATTAAGATCAGTCGGAGATTTCTATTGATATTGTTACATTTCAAGCCCGACGGCCTAAGATTCAGTCTAATGCCATGTAAGGAAATTTCACTAGGTCAGGTTAGAAAGTCTATTAGGCTTAAGTTAGCCCGGCTATAGTTAGGAAAGCAAGAAAGAAGTCATATTTAGTGTTACTGCGAAATCCAGTAGAGGCAAAGCCAATTGAAGATTTTCTTTATTAGGAAGTTGCAGCCATAGAATAGAATCTTCACCCGGCTGAGGTAGCAGCAGTTTCATAGTTCGTTACACGTCCGGATTTCAGTCTTTATATTATGATTTTTTTACGGGGGAAATTAAGCCTCCAAAGAGAATCTCAATCTGAGGCAATGCCTTAAAATAGAATGGAATCTTCCACTTTAGCTGCGAACTGATTTTGATAGGGGAAAGCATCATCTCTTAATGCCTTAGTGCCCGCTCAGTGAACTACTATAGCAGCTTGAGCTGCAGCCTCTGATTCAGTTTCAAGCTCGGGATTCTCTTATTCTTAAACAGCCCTGGGAAAGTCGTGACGTAAGTTGCAGTAGAAGAGGAAGTAGCTACTTTAGCTGCTAACAGACCAAGATAAGCCTCCAAAAGGAGAAGATGAAAGAAAAAGGGCATTTATTCGCATCCATCATTTTGAGGTGGAATCACTCACTTTACATTCGAAACGGCTGTTTTCGACTAAAAGACAGAGAGGTGGGCATTTGAAGCACTTTTTGAAAGATAAGGAAAATGGCATCTCATTCTTCTTATTGACTTTACTACCAGAAAAATAGAGGAGTGAAGTGGGTCATGAACGAAATAAGATTAGTTGCTTGCTTGCTTTCAACTCATTCTAAGGTCAGGCTTTCCAGAACTAGGAATCGTAAACTAAATAGAAAGAGGAGGTTTTCAACTAATGAGATCGCAGTTTCAACCTTTCAGTAGAGCTCAAACCTCTCCTTGGCAGTTGCTTCGTTCCTCTCCCGTTGGTCGAGATCTTTGAACCTGACTCTTCCCACTGAGCCAGATACGGAAGTTGGATGATCTTCAAGCCTGCTTCTCTTCCTAAACCCTTGGGAACTTACTTAGGAAAGTCCATGGTAACATACTATAGAATCCGCTACGAAGGACGAAATGAAGTGGGCTCTGAAAGCCTATTCTCTTACCCAAAAGCCAACGATGAAATGAACTACGAAAGCTACTTCTCTGACTTCGTTGATAAGACAGAAAAGACACTTATAGCTTGGGAAGAGGACTTCAGTCTAACTATTTAGTTACAGGTAGAGAGCTGGTTGAAAGGCCTTCTGCCAATTGAGATGTTCACGTCAGGCTGTTTTCTTGTCTATGGGATTTCGAGAGTTAGAGAATGCGTTCCAATTACTGTAGTCGGAGCATAATGTAGGTTAAAAGCGAAAGAATGAGTTGCAGCTTCCGGCAGCCTAACATTCACATTCACAGCCAACCGGGGTATTGAAGACAAAAGAGTAAGAGCTCTAAGGTCAGCTGGAAATAGCATATTCAAAGAAAGGTTTCTTTCCTCTTCCCCTCCGGGCTCTTCTATTGCTTATTGCTTATGGCTCATAAATCCCTTCCGAAGCTAGCAAGAAATCTCTTATTTCAAGCGGTAATAGAAAGAGAAATTCCTATCCGAGAGAACTCATTCTATTTTTAGACAGGCCGTGACTTCATCAAAGAAGGCAGCTCCCCGGGAAGTATGATCGGATGCGCAGGTCTTTACTTCTAAAGGTCCCGGATTGAATGAATTTCTTTCTGAAGTCGGAAAGAAGTTATTCCTAGATCTATCTGATCTATGCCTTAAGAGTTGATAGGAAGAAGTCTTGACGCCATCCTGTCTTCCCCGCTGGGGTCTTACAGCCTATTCTATTCAAAAAGCCATAAGGGATCCAACCGTAACTCAGTCTAACTAACTGACGCGTCAGCCCTGAGACCGGAGGGTCAGAGAAGAAGAAAGCAAGAGGCTAAGGATCGAAACTATCTGTCTGAGGTGAGACGGAAATGAGATATTTAGAAAGTGTGCAAGGATTTCCTTTCTATTGTTCTTGCGTGAACCTCAGATCTAGTATGATCGGAAGAAGAACACCAATATAAGGAGATATATTGAGCTATTCCTGCTCTTGAGCTATTCACTGATCTTACCCGGTAACATAGACGAGAATAAGATCCGCTAGAGGAAATTCTGTCTAATCTTCTCTTCTACTTTATCCGGGAGCAGCTATCAGAGTCTGATTAGAAATGACTATCCCCAGCTGATCAGTTAGAAACATAGTATGGAGGTCCCTTGCTTTGTGGTCTACTAAGACTTTCTTATTCATTCATCACTGACAGGAATTGCTACTTTTGAGCCTGCTGGAAGTAAACCAAGGGGAGACAACTCAATAGGTAGAGTCAGTGTCCTATTGGCGGAACGGTAATAAGGCAAAAGTTCGACTAGCAGCTTTCACGTGACGAGATTGGAACTAAACTTATACGTCATTGGGATCTACTGTGTAGGAGATCCCCCTTCATTCCATGTTAGCCTATTTGATTAGTCATTCTTCTATGATCCTAGTCTTCAACGCAAGGAGAGGCGGTAAGTTCATTGGCCCTAAAGGCTTCTTTGTCCTTTCTCTTAGCTACCTACTTGCTTTATGCTAGCGCCACTTCTGTCTACCGGTTCTGGGATCCCCTATAATGAATTAAATGAATGTGGCGAATAAGCCCCGCCGGTAGGTCAGGCAGCCTCTGTTTGGTTCGTGTTTCAGCGATGGTGAAGCTGACTTCAACTGGCATTTCCTATCTATTGTATTTTTTATCCGCGATGTCATTCAGAGTTTAATAGCAAGGGCGGATCATAGCTTTCGAATAATCAGCCCGTCAGCCTTATCTGTGCTAGCATTCCGAATGAAAATATGTAGGGCTATCTGTAGCCAGTGTGGAAGTCTCATAGCTCTCCGAATTATTAATAGATAGGTCTCTCTATAGGCTCTTTAACAACACCGGCGTAACGAGTTGCGAACCTTCCACCGGTCCGCCAAAGCCTGCAAACTTTGCATTTCACCCGTGAGCTTAACGATCCTGATGAGATTTGCTCATCCTAGAGCTGTAGCAATGAGTAAAGACATAGCGGCTATGTGCCTTCTTCTAAATGAATGATCACTTTGCCACTAGTCTTGGTTCGATCCGGACTTTGACTTAATAAATCGAAGTTATGGTTATTTATATCTTTACTTCTTAAGTGTTGGAAAGGTTATTTAGATCTTAACTGAACTTTTATTGGAAAAGCTATGGGAAGAAATGCCAGAGGGAAGGAAGAAAGATCAGCTGGTAAAGCAAGCTGCGCTACCTTTTTATTTACGGTTCAAAGTCGGCAAGGGGGATGGAAGAACTTCCGGAGTTAGCTCTCCAAAGGATCTTACAGGCTAGCTTACAGGGGAATACGATTAACCGATTACAGATAAGTGAGAGTGTGCGGGCAGGTAGGCCAACGAGTGAGGTAGACCGCTTTTCCAACATCCTACTAGCCCTTTGAATGGGATAGGCGGAGAAAGGCTTCGTCTTTAGGGATCGCCTTCACGTCAGGAGCGGAAAGAAGACCAATCGGATTACCAATAAGGGATAGCTAAGACAAGGCAGCGTCAAAAGAAAGCTTTTCAACTCTATCCGCAGGGTCAAAAGTCAACAGGAAGGCACCAGATAAGCAGATAACATAAACTACTACCGTACAGCCCATCCAAAAGACGGCATTCAAAGGCGTTGAACTTCGAACATACTACAACGAACATACTTCACTCGGGCATAGGGAACATGCCCAGCTTAGCCATCCTACTCATACACGGAAAGCAAATCACAGGCAGTCTGCTTTCTCTACACCACCCAAAAGACGGATTCTGTAACCAGTCTGAAATCCTAATTGATCTCGGATTTGACATAGAAATCCTGATCTGCTTTATGGTGCTGCTTCCTCCAAGGATACGGCCACGAGTATTAGGCACACCATCTTCAGAAGTAAATGCTTGTGAAAAAGAAAATGTATCCACCTGCAAGAGGGTGGGCAAGAAGCCAATAAGGTTCAGTTCATCGTTTCTGCTAATGGACACCCAGCCGTGCCACCTCCAACTATTATGTAATCGTAGTAATTTTATCATGGCAGGTGCAGAATGTATTAGCTTTGAGAAGCCGGACATAGAGAACACAAATGAAAAAAAAAAGGGATACACAAAATAACTATGAATCAAATTTACTGCAACAACTCACCCGCCAAGCATCATCAGAGTAGCCTGGGGATTGGTTCCTGGAGACAAAGTGAATATTGAGCCATCAACAACTCGGAGGGCATTAATACCGATCACCCGGAGGTCACTGTCGGAAACTTTATCCACAAGGCAGCCCCTGTGGTAATGCCAAATGGTGCTCACTGTCCGGCGGCAGAAATCAATCACTCATTAGCATATCATTTGATTGATCAATGGGCAATGTAGGTCCTACAAATCTGATATCTTTTCCATTATAGTGGCCACAGTGAGGTATAAAGGAGAAGATGGTTGTCTAATGAAGTGCGAGTGGGCAGGGGAGGAAAAAGGTACGACCCTGATTCAGTTATACCCACCACCTGAATAAGCCAATGCTCGTCAGGCTTTGGAGGAAGAAGGGTTAGACCATTTCTTGGGTTGTCATAGAGGAATTGACCCACATATGGCAAGTGCAGGGCAACGGAAATGCCTCATTCATCAAGGTATGGCCGTCAACCAAGACCACTCAATAGCAGAAGCTGAGGACTCCCCATTGCACCGGATGAAAGTCTAACCTCTCCTCCATTATCACGCACCATTGTGTGATGATAGTGACCAAAAGCATCACGGTACACCACGAACATTGCTGATAATTTTTAGTTATCTACTGCAGAGGAAGAGGAAGTAGCAAGTAGAAACCTCTCCACACTTGCAGGAACAGAAACCTTTATGTTTGAAGGTTTTGCATTGCTCAGTAGATCCGCTGCATTATGCCTTCTACCGGCACTATCAAATTACGAACCACTCATTTTGGTGCCTAACACATGTTCCAAAGTCAAGCCATTATATGGATTAACCCCTGCCTCCAGTAGACTATCTCTTATAGTATATACGATTGCCAGGTTCTCAACTCAGGTCGGAAAACAATAGCACTCTCCACCCATTCATAAGATTGATTCACCAATGTTAAGTCCCAACTCAGTCCAGACGAAGCATTAAATTGAAGATCAGCTTTACTGTAGAATATGGACATCCAGCTGTGAAACCTATAGAAATGCAAACAAATCGAAAGTCTTTCTGATGCCAACGAGCCAATTTCATTACCTCTTTAGCCTATCCTTTCTATATGAATATGAGATTTTCGGGCCGATAAAGCATTTCTTTCTTCTCGACTCCCGAAATCGAGAGAGAAAATCTACGAATTACCTTCGCCTAAAGACTCACCCTTAGTCTTTCTAAACCTTCGCTGATGGGACACAGATATGAGTGAAGGGGCAACAGTCTGTCTACCGTCTTTCCAGTCAGCGGAAACCCCCCGATCTTTTATGATAGTGCAGAGAATCCGCCTTTGGGCAATCATTCGTTCATTCAGCACGTAGGAGAGGTGTTTTTTACTCATGTCTTGCTTGCAATCCCCTATCTCACTGCTGGCTTGGCAGCTAGTCCCACACTGATCCCACTGCTGCTAGAAGCTCCCAACTCTAAGGGGATCGGTCCTTAAGAAGGTAATCATCGATTTATGGAGTTATGCTAGTAAATAATAGTTCGCCCTTACCAACAAAGAAAGAGTACTGACAAGATGGAATTCTAGCAGCCAGCAAAGAAATGAAAAGGCGTTACAGAATGAAATAAATTAACATCGAGCCTCATTCGAAATAATGGTTCACTATCAGTACAAAGAATACCAACCCGAAGAAGTGGGCTCTTAGCCAAGGAGCAAACCCAAACTAAGCCTATTTCACTCTCTTTCTCTTCGATTTCCAGCTAAGCTTAGAACAAAGCAAGCAGTGGGCTTCAGTTTCAGGAAACCAGATCTAATCGGGAAAGCTGGGAGCAAGAAGAAGTCCATCTCAAAAGCGAGATTAGCGCTTTCTCTGATATAGTCTATTTGAGTGTCCGATCTCAGAAGGGAGATCGGGAAGTCAGGTCTGAGACAAAAAGTTCCCAGCCTGGTTATATACGAAGTTGTCCCCGGATCTTATATCACGCAATTTTGTGATGAGTTACACCGGAGTTGGAACCGGGAATGGATTAGCGATCAGAGTCTGTCGCGATCTCGATAGAGATTGTTAGAGAGGGACCTAAGCGGGGCCGATGAGTGATACGAACAAACCAACAGTAATTGGAGGGACCATCGATTCTTTGGAAGTCAGCTGAGAGACCGTTGAGATTAGACAGTAGGGAACCGAAGCCAATTTCTTCGTTGAGCCGTTTGATAGCCCTTTTCGTAAGCTCCCTTATCAATTGCTTTCTCCTAATAGAGTGATTTACCCGATTAGATTAAGGCGCAGGATTCCCCACCCCTTGTCAAATAAGGGAAGTTTCCGTCCACACCTAGCTAGCATCGAAGAGCATTCATCCCGTATCCTCACTTATCCTATCCTACGTTCTTTCCGTTTTCGAAACGAAAGTAAAGAAAAGAAAAAGAAGAAAGCTACCGCCAAGCAAAGGGCGATGATCCAGTGGCCTACAGTACGGATGATAAAAATTGCCTGGAGAAGGAGTGAAAGAACCCGGGTCAAAGAGGTGGATCCGAATATATGGGCCCTGAATGCTCGCCCCAAATAAGCTAAAACAAAATCGCTGAGACCTGGAGGGGGATAAAGGCTACTAGTACAAGACAAGTAAGCAAAGTGGATATTCAACGTACGTCCAAGAATGGCCTTGCCGCCATTCCTCAGCAAGACCAAATTTCAAGTCCAATAATGCCAAAAGTCAATCTGTCTTCGGCTATCCAGCAAGCGTGCCAGCTGGAACCGGATCCCGCTTTGAGGTCCGAACATCTTTGAATGAGGAAAACACCCCCAATGGGAACCAGATACGTGCCAATTCAAAAAGGAAAAATTCTCTTCTATTTCTGCTTCCCAAGGCGGAATCAGTTGCATTGCCTCCCTCTCTTCTAAACCGCACGGAAGCAAACAAGTCAAAAAAGCAAAGGAAAAGCTTAAAGCAAAGGGAACTTTGAAGCCCAAAGGCGGGAAGAAGAGTATAAAGAATCAATCTCTGACAACCCAACGAAATACAAATTCCCCTTCCATCAGTGATGAGTCCCTTGTGGACTATGTGGTAAATTCAAGCTACACCCTACCTACCAGCGGGTCAAGGGCTTGTTGGTGTTCTACCATCCTTCTCTCCCCCTGACAATTGCCACTCCCATCCACCACCCTTCAAGGGAAAAGAGAAAGTACTCAGCCAGCCACCCCTCTATGGCTTTATAGACCCTACAACCAGGAAATCAAGTTCCAGCTACTGGAAACTCCCTCAGCCCAAGTTCTGGTTCTATACCAGACAACACCCCTTGCCGTCGGACTTGTCTTTCTCCTTGACTTGCGGGAGAAGAAGACTAGGGAAAAGCATTGTATGCCCGATAAAGCGCATTGACTAAACTAAACCAAAGAGTATGGACGTTAATTTCCCCTAAGGTTCAAAAAGTAGAAGCTGAAGATTGTCTAGTTGAGCAGGAGGCCAAAGAGAGGACTCGCCCCGAATCCCTTTCATACCGTCACCCTTTTGTTGCTATCAGGAAGAGCTAACCAGACTAATGACCGTGAGTGACTCAGGACTCGAACCTACCACCTAGGCGTAGGCCTATGTTCTACTAACTAAAAAACTAGGGCTGAGATTGGTGAGTAAAAAAGACTAAAAAAGCATATAGAAGGACTCGATTTAGACTACCCTACGCTACTTCAGATGGAGCGCGTTCACACGGCACGCTCCTCTTTCATTTTTTGAAGTCAGAGTAATAGCCAAAAGTCTAATAGTAAAGGTAACTTCACTCTTCTCAGGTTAGTATCCTATGGCCCAGAACTCTTTTTTCTTTTCTTTCTTTTTTTAGTACTCTATTCACTACGCCACCTCAGCAGCTGTGACTTGAACTACTGTCTGCATTACTGGGTTGGTTGCAAGCGGCTTTGGAAATGAAAATTCGTCACTGTCTTTTGTATGGGGATTCATCCCTGATTATCTTTCAAACAATCGGGAAATAGAAAACTCTTCACCCCTTCTTACTTCCCTATCATCCTGTTAAGATCGGATAAAAAAGTTTCGTTCCATTGAGTTCAATTACATGCCCCGATCCAAGAATTAATTCGCCGACGCCCTGGCGACGCATCAATGATGAGGGTAACAGAAGGAACAGTTGTCTAACCTCTCCAGGTCTAAACTCGGGACGTCCCATCATACTGCTTGATGATAGATGGAAAGCCCTGGTATTATGATATCATATCAAGCGGTATATTCAGCATCGTGAGTATCCTCCTGGTATCTCTGAAGTCGACAAGAAAACAGCAGATTGGCAATGAGTTTCTTTCTCAATGGAGAAAGACTTGACAATTCTATGCTACTAAGATGTGTAGATGCCAAAGAGGCAAAAGCTTTCATGGAAGAAGTGCATGAAGGGATATGTGGGACTCATGCGAATGGGCATATGTTAGAAATCTCAATTCATAGAGCCGTTTTGGCTCACACTGGAGACGGATTGCATTGAATATGTGCGAAAGTGTCACAAGTGCCAAATCTCTGCTGACTTCATTAATGCTCCGCCTTAGAATCCCAGAAGTGAGGAGCCAGCTGCTGCAGGCGAGTCGCTTGAGCCGGCGACAAAGGATGAGAAGAAAACCTGGCCTTTCAAGTACTAATCCTACCTGGTCCCGTCCCATACATTAAGGGATACCCTGTTTTTGAGCTGACCCTTGATAAGGAACTGGGCCGTCACAGATCTCCAGAAGATTCCACCTCTGGAAAGAAATCACTGGTGCTCGATCGAGTTGGGGCATGGATTCTCTACAATTCGATTTTCGGGATTCAAGAAATAGTAAAAAAATGGCTGGACGCGAAGCAGCTAATCAACATCTTCTTCTTCCCTTCATCGACTCCTCTTCTTCTCTTTCTTTTGCTGACGAAAAGGAGTAGTCCTACTGTGAACTGAAAGCCTTACTCGCTGCGTATACGTTGTAGTTAGAAAGAGCTCCATTCGCACTTGGCCTTCCCCTAAAGAGAAGATATCCCATACCTGAAACCAGCCTCTGCTGCACCCTTCAGTATGAAGTCCGCTGCCATCGAATCGAAAGAAGAAACGTATGGAAACGAAAGGAATATAGAGGAAAGAAAGAGAGTGAGCTCTCCATGGAAGGATAAGACATAAGGACTTCACCTCTCACTGGCTGTGAAGCCCACAGGATTTCTTAACCTAGTTTGCAGGAACTTGATGTTTTGTAAACTCCAAAGAGAAAAAGAAAATGCTATTGCCTTAGCTTATCAATTTCAATTCAACTCTATGGTTAGCAACTGCCATCGTCAGAACTTGACGAACAGTATTGGTCTAACTGGCTTGAAGCTGAGCTTCTTCTGCAACTGGCTGATCATATGGATTGAATTTTCACTTACAGACTGACCGCGTCAATGAAAAGAGGCTTGCTCAGGACGGGAAAGGAATGCCTTAAAGAAAACTCCCAAAAAATGACCTGCATCGTCTATTCTCGCTCGACCTTTAGTGTACTACTTTTCTACGTGTATGTGGCCGATGAATGGGACCTACGCGGGAAAGAGACTCCCTGGTAAGACGGGGGGATTCCTTAAATGGTTTGTCTCTCAGAGGGTAAACACTGTAACCAAGCAAGTCGGCAAACTTCTGGAACACTATAGCTCCCCTAGGGAAAGTATTCTACCTCGTTGGACCTCGCTACTAGGAATAGAAAAAGAGGCCAAAACAAAACGACTTTTTATTACAGGATTCCTCCAAAGCATACTATAGCAGTGCAAAATAGAAAATGAAACCAAGGAAGGAGGCGAAAGGGGTGCCTTTTTCTAACTCTCTTGTGCGTTACCCTTACCTGCTGCTTAGTCTGTTGATTAAGATGTGGGCAGATGATGATTTTTCTTGCACTTAGACTTCTACGCCCACCAACTTCCACCTTAGCTTTCACCAACTAAACGAAAGGGAACTGCTGGCACTTTGAACATTTTAACTGCGAACTTAAACAACACTTCCTTACCGGCTACGCACTAGGATCCCCGGTACCAGATCGTACCATCATAAGCGACTACCCCTTTTGGTTGTGGTGTTGTATTTCCACCTTGAAAGCAGCCCACCCACCAATAAAGCAGTTTTGTGCGCAAGCCCCTTCCTGCCATAGTAGGCACATCCTTCCGGGTCAGACGCATAGCAAGCACCCCTTTTTTTAGTCTACTAGTCATAAAAGACTATCCGCTTTGACATGAGACAGTCTAGCTCACTTCTGTATCAACTGGCTGAAATGCCACCACGGGGTTTTATGAATTGTTATTTGATTCTGCGCGCTCTTCACGCTTGTGGTGCTAACTAAGTGTATTCTGGTCAGTGAGAAAAGGAGGCTCGCTACTACGTTCGAAACCATTTCAAACCAACCCACAAATAATTAATAATAGACATTCCTTTTAACTGCATGGGCTGATTGGGGGTTCCAAGTGGACCCGTCAAATTGTCCTACCTGGATTTGGTGGCTATTAATTAATTAGCAACACTCGTCACACAAGAACTGCTAGTTGCCACGAACGACTAGCAACAATCCGCGTTCAACCCCTAAAGTCAAATTCGGGTTGGTGCGGAGTGAGGAGCGACCTGCGAATTCGCATTCATTATTGTGCCGTATGTATAGAGCCTACAACGTAATAGCGTACTAACCCCTTATTCTTTCGGAACCATCGGAAAAGATTGAGCATTAACTGTCCAAAAAGTGGGAGTCCACTCCGATCGGTTAGGCTTGCTTTCACGTCTATGTCTACTACCACGATTCGTCATTGATTCCCCACCCTAACAACGGGATACTTTTCACTACCCTATCAATCTGAATAAGAAAGAAAGATGATCTTTTCTGGCAAACAAACCAGAAAGATGGATGGACGAGAAGAAGAAATGAATCGAAAGCTTTCTTCTCCATCCAGTAGAATCGAAAAGGTGAAGGTTTCAAGCCAATAGTAACAAGGGGAATTCCCGAGAAAGCGCTCCAATGTGCAGTTCTTGGCTTGGTAAAGGCAAGGAAAGGTGAAAAGAGTGAATGGTTTGACGGAGGCACATCGTCGTCTGGTCTCTCCTTTGTGCCCTAGGAAGGGAAATGAAATGAACCCCCTTTTTCGAGAAAAGGATTTCCTTTCTCCTTATCAGTAGTAGGAAAGGTTTCCTCGGATGGCTTTGCATAACAACTCAGAAGGAGGCGCGTCTTTCCAATACTTGTTCAGTTAAGATATAAATAACCTTGTCGATTGTGATTGGATTGACCTTTGTTATGAGTTCGTTCCTAGGGAAGAAGAGTTATTGTATCGAATTTCTCTGCGTAAAGAAGCAGACGGATTGGTTAAATAAATTGGATTTCCCAGATTCTTCGGAAGAGTTTTCAAGTTTACCAGCCCTAGCTGCAACGGTTAAAGCCCTGCTTGCCTTAGCTGCTTGGAAACCGAACTTCTCTTCCCTTAATGCAAGTTTGAGAGAAGCTTTCTTTAATGTCGTGGAGTACTTTCAAAATGGTAATTACACTGAAAGGGTAAGCCTCATACTTTCCCAAAGGGAGAGGTAAATGGGCTGACAGAAAGCTCTTTGTTTTGGCTTCTTCTTCCCTTAAGGAGACAGGGCTTAAGCCCATACTTGGATCACTAATTCGTAGATGGACAACATCTCTCCTTGTAGTTAGATTACTGTTTGCTTTCATGTTGGAGAAAGGGAGTTCGGGTATCGGGTAACGGATAGAAGATCTGGTCTCGGATAGAAATCTTTCTTGCCTTGAAGTTGAAGGAGATAAACTCCCAACAAGCAACGGATTGAGCAACTAGCGTCAAAGCCGTTGCGCGTGCCGTAACGCGCAGGGCGAAGCTGCGGTCCCTGCATCTTACAAGCATCTTTAGCGCAAGCATGCGCATCATTATTGGTTTGTCGCCCTTCGAACAACACTAAGCTCTCTTCAAAGAAAGTCATACTCGTCTTGATGTCGAAAATGATAGGAGCAGCCCTTGATCTGGAGTTTCCTTCGTTGTTGATCTCATCAGTAAGCCATTTGCAGTCGGAGGTGATTTGAACGCGACGTATATCCCTTCGCAGAGCCTGAGTTACGCCCTCCCGGATCGCCAATGCTTCCATTAGCAGGGGATCTGTTAAGCCTTGGAATTTGATCGCCCCCGCCGCAATGAAGGTACCAGCATTGTCACGAAGGATGAAACCCTATCCTCCCCTGCCTGCTGTCGTGTCCAACGCCCCGTCAGTGCAGAGTTTGACATACCCATCCGGGGGTGGAAGCCAGCGAGAAGGGCTGCTCGCCGTTGCACTTGATGTGGTTCGGTTCAGTACAGCCGGGCCGGACATATGAAGCTTGTACTCCTCCAGGAGACGTTGGATCAGGATCACCGTGTCAAAAGGATTTTTGCACTCTTCATTGTGGATTATCCTATTCCGGTTTCCCCACAAAATCCAAGCACTAACGAGGAGCTGGGTGAATTGATCATCCGTCCGGGAAGAAGCCATATTTGCCAGCCAGCTCTGTGGTTCAGTATCTTGCCGCGGCTCTCGGGAAAGTTTTCCATTAGATTAGGGGAAGGGAGTGCTAGTGACGAAGGGAGATCAAGGTGAGACCATCCTGGCAAAACTTCGGAGGTTGAACCTGACGCAGGAGGCTGGAAAAGCAGTGGTAGGGATAAGTGAGATCCCGGCGATTGCGTCGAAGGCAGATCCATGGAGACTGCTGGGCAAGGTCGTATCCAATCGACCGGTGGCTCTGGGGGCTGTACGTGATGCGTTGAATGCTGCTTGGGGCGGATCAGTTAGACTGGAGGTCCTCTACTTGCCGGTGAACTTGGTGTCGGCCACCACAGAGGGGTTGACCTCTCGAGTGGAGTGAGGAAGGAGGAGTGAAGTGAAAAGGAAGATATAGGACAACGGACACAAACTAAATGATCGAACTCAGTCTAGGTGGAGTTTACCAGCACATAGGTAGTCTAAGTTCCTAAAAAAGGGAGTCTCTGACTTCCACTTAGCTATTCTCTGAGCTTGCTTTCCAGTCTATCTTCAAAAGTAGAGAAGGTTTAGCGGTCAGTAAGAAACTCCTCAATCAACATGAATGAGACTTTTCATGGAAGTCTTAGTTGGACTCTACACCTTACTTTCCTTACGTCGATCTAGATGATAACAAGGCCTTTATTCCTGGAGTAGAGACCTAGCTTTCATCTGTGAAGATGCTATCCTTTCGAATCGGCTGGGTATAGCGGGATCGAGTTTGACGATCTAGTTACATATCACATAAGATGGGTACTCCCGATATTGTCTTGGGAATTTTCAGTATATTCTATTTATATAGTAGCGTACTGGACTCCATCTACATAAGTAGAAGCATTCAAGAATCACTTGACAGTTCTTATTTCCATTTTCCGACTCTCATCTTGTTAACTGACTTAACCGCAATACTTATCCAAAGACAGGATTCCCTTCATCGATAGTTACACTTTCTGTCTCGCGTAAGAAAGAGAGTTTAGAGTGAACCTTAGATAAGAGGATTCCTCCCATTGACTGAAGTGAAGAGTCAACCTTCCACACAAGGCAATCTTATGATAGATAGGAAGAGGGAGAGCACAACCGATTCTGTGGCACAAGATGCGCTGGTATTGCATCGGCAGGAATGAGTTCACAACCTTCGAATAAGCCGACTAAAGCTAAAAGGAGAAAGGGAGATGACTCTAGTTGTTGAGTACCCTGAGGAAGGTACCAGATCGACTGATAGTTGTAGCGGATCTTACAACCATCGGTTCTAGCGCTTTCTCTTGATTCGATTTTCTATTTTGGAAATCCTTGCTCTGAGGAATGCCCGCTTTAACCAGAATCATCTCCTTAGCTTTTAGAGTCATCCCGCTTATGCCATGTGCTCCATCAACTTCCTTTTTTCACCAACATCCCATTCTCACTCTTTTAACTGGTTCAAGTCCTTTCCCTTTGCTGCAGCTTTCACAGTCCCACTCCTCCTCTTTTCTTCTTCTCGGAAACGAGTAGACCAGAGCTGAACGCTAACTTCCTTTTGAAAGAAATAGGAACCTATAATGATATACTTCTTACTACGAAGAGGCCTAGAAGTCACTAAGTAAACCAGAGGAAGGATCGATCCGGCACAAGGGAATTGATTTAGGTAGGTTTTGGGTAAAGGCCGATCTCTTCAATATTGGCAACCCCAGCAGTAAGCTTAGCTTTGAAAGCTTTGAAGCCTGCTTCACTTCAATGAATCGTCGTATAAAGAGAGTATTCTATATTGTACACAGGAGAAGCCAGTTTTTTATTCTTCTGCCTTCTCTTCCTCTTCCTGACTTATTCAATGTCGGCTTACAAGTCATGAGGAAGATAAAAGCTCCTACCTCTTCGAATTGCTAGATCAGTAGTTCATTACGCAGACAGCCTAGCAAAACTAACAGAGGAAAAGACTACACAGTCTTCCTTCCTTAGCTTCGCCCTCCGCTCGAATGAATCTTCAAAGTAAGTTCAGGTAGTGATAGACGGTAAGCTAGAAGGAAATTCCGTTCCCTAGCTTCCTGATGTATGCTAAGTCTGGCGGCTTCCTTATTGAATCAGGAAAGCACATGGTAACAAATTCTCGATTTGATTTCCGCATTCAAAAAGATTAGATTGTATTGGTTGCTTGTTCCGGATGATCAGGAACAGATCATGACCTAGCCCCAACTCCATAAAGAGTAGGCTTCTATGCCGCTATCTATGCCACAAGGCTATCCGAAGCGAGCCATAAGAGAGCCTTGTCCTAGTATTAGGAGCGATGGAGCTTTTCCAGTGAAAGGAATACGTAGCGAGTCACGGGAATAATAGAAAAGCACTCTTCGGGGGCTCACTCTCGCCTCTATTACATAACCTTTCCCCGGTATACTCTCCCTTCGAGATGGTCACTCAACCTATTGAAGAGCCTGGCATGGAAGACCATCTTGAAGAGAGAAAGTTCCTTGCCAAGAGCAATCCAAGGCTCTCTCAACCCAAGACAAGAGGTCAAGAGTCCATATGGTTACCACCTAAAGCGGATACCGTAAAATCGAGGTAGAAATCTCGTCACCTTCCCCCCAGGCGTATAAACGGTTATTGAAAAAACGGAACGATGTTGCTTTGCATGGGAAGCTGCCACCTGTCTGTAATAGGAACCGAGTCGCTAAAGGAGTTTCATCAGCATCGAGTTATTGAGCCCACGGAACGGGGAGTGTTAACGAGTCACTAACCCTCCATGCTTCCTAAACCTCGCGATTCGACCGTTGGAGCTGAGTCAATGAAGCCAAATTGGCAACTTGAATGTCTGGGTCTGTCCTATAGAATTGCTCATGGAACTTGCTTTCCAGATCGTACCAACTGTTAATAGAGTTTGGAGAGATGAAAATCTACCAGGGGAAGGCCGATTTAGTAAGAGAGTTGGCAAAGAGCCAAAAAAGGAGGTAGTCCTTGGACCTAGCTTCCCCTTTGTACCGATTTCCCCATGTACCTAGGTAGCGAGTGATTAAGAAAGCCCGATGAGCTAAGAAGTAAAGAACGTTGTTTATTATTCCATTCTGGTCTGATGAAAGCAGTTAGTTCCGTAGTATGAGAATTCTGATCAATCCCCGGCAGTTGACTTTTCTTTCCTTTGGTTGGAATACCCCGATCTACTTGTACGTTCAGCTGTGAACTTAGCTACTTTACTCCCCTTGGGATTCTAGCAGAGCCCTGACCTACTCCTGCCCTTTATCCCACTCGGAAATAGACTTTCGAATGATTGACTTCCCTTTTGAAAAACAGGTTGATACCCCTTCTATACTTTCTACTTTCTCTTCTATCTTTTAGAATATAAAGCATCGACCCCGCCCCCTTTACAAGGCCAAACTGGATCTAATTAACAGGTGCAAGGCTTCCAGACCTCTAATCGGGTACACGTATAATCAGAACCCTTTTTCTTGGCTTGGCTCTGTAATCTTCTTCCGTCTACTCTTCTCTCAAAGGAATTCCTTCTTTCCCAGAACTACTCTGGCTTAGACTTCTCTCGTGGCCTATCTGCCCTCTATTGCATTCCTGCATTTCGCATCTTCTAGTCAGTGGCATAGGGACCTCTGCCTTTCTTCTCCTATTCGAAGACCCTTGGCTGAAAGATAAATCGAGGATCAAGAAAGATATAAAGAACAGGTCTCAACTCCACTACAAGAAGATTGGTTGCTCTCTACTTCCTCATTCTCATCCTCGGATTCTTCCTATACCATTACTTTCGGTATTGAGGTTTAACTAAGTTTTTAGTTTTTCCCCTCTATCTAGTTAAAGTGAATCGAACTTCAAGGAAGATTGATCACAGCTGAGTCTGAGCACTTCTTAAGATATCCAGTCTAAAATTCCAAGGTGTGGACCAGGAAATGCTCCCTGAATCATGAAGTTTGAGAGTTTGGGACCAATGCAGTGAATGGTGGTGGGTCTGGGGACAGCTTTCTGGTACGGCTATTGGCCTTAACGCTAAGTCACAGTCTTATCCCTTGATTCATTCCTTCCTTCAGGCCAGGTATGAAGTGACTGGTTCGATAGGACCAGGATTATTGTTTTACCTCCCGACTTTGAGTACTTTCCCCCTTGACCCTTAATAATGGAGGACTAATTGACTTTGACACAAAAGCTAAACTAAACAAGGGAAAGAAGTCATTCTATTAGAGCAACTGTAATTGGATTGGTTGGATCGACATCATCGAAAGCAACCCCAACTATATGGTTGACAATTCTCAAGAGAACAGGATGTGCTCAGCTGTCGAAGGTCCAAAAGCGTCAGATTAACAGACTGGGAGGACGGCGACTGGAGAATAGGACTTTCTTTTCTCTCTGGATCAGTTCCAGGCCAGGCAGTTAAGTTAGAAAAGTAAAGCCAGCCATTAGCACTTCCCGCCTAAAAGTAAGCTAAGCTAATCCATTTCCAGTCTTTCTGCCCTCGAACCAGTGCTAAGATAATCCCATCAAGAAGTGGAACAACTCAACTCAAACCTCAAGGAAGGCAGGAGGTTGCGGAGTAATGGAAGACAGAAGGATTTTAACTTGATTAGATGGGATTGCTTCCTTTAGCACTCCAACAGACTCAGGGATGAAAAAAAAAGGTCATCGCCTGCCTCTATGTGCTTGAGTCCTTATTTCGAAATTTCGTAGTATAGAAAGAGATTCGTCTTGCTTATTGGCTTGATCATTGAATTGAGTGCGTGGTAAATGCTTTTGACTCAACCTCCCGCTGCGATAGCACGTAGCCGATAATGAAGACAGATATATAGAGATATATAGTTGATATAGTGAAGGATCTTTCGTTGTAGCCAGTCTTTACTGAACTCGGCCAAAGGGTAGTCAGATAATAGGCTGACGGAGGGCCTATTCTGGACCAAGACGAAATAATAATCCCGATGCTGTTATGAATGAGTTTATGTCTTAAGAGAGCTAGTAGTTATGAGTTCGTAGCTAAAGTGAAACTGGAGCCAGGAACGTTGCAGTGAACGCAGTGAACGGAGCTACCGGGTAAACGAGTGAGCTTAGGAAAGTGAGTTTACTTGCATGCTTTTTAGAGTAAGGAGAAAGAACCAGATTCTCAGTTTCGGTGGGTGATTCCACGGCTGACTCCTATTCCGGATATATGCTTTCAGTTCCGCTCGCTGCATCCCTAACGCATGTTAGTGAACGTGAACGGCAACAGCTTGAAGGAAAGCGTCAACATTCGTTATTGACTTGACATGACGTGATGTGTAGGAGAAAATGCCTGATTTTCGACCATAGCGATCAGAGTTCATCAGAGTAGCGGGCGATGGCCGCCAGTTCCTACGCAACTACTACATCGAAGAAAGCTTTGTGGCCCACCATTTGTTAAACCCCCCTCTTCTCGGGCGATAGGGCTTCCTCTATAGTGACGACTCTTAGACTCTACTTTATTTGTTGGTCGGGGTGGTTCCCCTTGTGTAGTACGGCAGGAAAGAGGATAGAGTAATATACAACCAAAAACGAAAGTTGACCGCCTCGGTGGCTTGTAAGGCGTTCAGATCAGGCCTCTCGCTCTTTCATTGACTCACGAAGGATCGGCTAGCTTGAAGTGTTCAGTCTTCTTTCTTCATTATCATATGTAGAGAAGAAGCGGTCTTAGCTTAGGAGCTGAAGTTTGGTCATGAATCTGCCGCATCGCTTCACTTTGTTGATTTAAGAAAAGAGTAGTTAGCTGGTAGGGCTTCTTTTATGGTAGTTCAGTGAACTAAGGGTAGTTGCTCGTGAGTCTGTCTTTACCCTTGGGTTCGGTTTCGTTCAATCAAAACGAAATGACCTTTTGCCTGGCCGACCCCACTTCTCTTCCGAGACTAAAGTTCAGAGCAACTAAAAAACCAACAGGCACAGGATCCAGGGAGGAAGGAAGATTCCGAATGATAGATAAGAGTCGCTCTTATTCTGTTGTTTATGATCGGGGCATTGATCCATTCCTTAATCCATTTCCCATTCCTCTTCTGGTTCATTCACGGCCAACTCAGCCTACTGGTGTCAAACTCCAAAACTTTAGTGTGCACTTTATTCTGGTTGGAATCCAATCTGGAAGCTCCAAGGTACGAGCAAGGTCAAGTCTTTCCTGTGCTTCATAATAGGATAATAGGCTTGTAACGATCAAACGGATAAATTTGATTCAAAATTACATCAAAGTGTTCAGGACCTGCTGTTCCATCTTCATTATCTCTCGGGGTTTATGGCAGATGTTTTCCTTTATTAGTTGGAAGGTATGGAAAAAGCAGCTTGCTTTGACAATCGTTTTTTGCTACGTAAATTACCTCATTGTCTAACGGCTCTTTTCCCCTGATCGGATGATTTATCTACCTTACCTGTAACCCCGACTCTTTTCATACGTTTGAATTTCCATTTATGGAAAGAGTGCTTTTGACGTAAAAAGCAAGCCCTTGGCCCATGATGATTTGTGATGACAATCATGTAATGAGAATGAGTTGGTTAAATTATGGAGTTAGACCTGCATAACCTGAGGAGGGAAGTGAATGACCCAGCTTCTGCTATCAGGCTAGCATAAAATTGATTTAGTGGGAACTCTGACTATCACAGAGAATCAGTCTCTTTGTCGTATCAATCGCTTCGCTCATGTCAGAAGGATGAATGACATAACTCCTTGTCTTTGGAAACTCGATCACCAGAGGGCTCTTTCTTTTTCTTTCAACTAGCCTTTCCAATAGTTTCAAATTGTGATCGGTCTTCCCGTTAGGTCGGAGCAAGACAAAGCTAACACCGCTAAACTGGAAACCTGATCTAGACACAGTCGGGGTCAATTGAGTCAGCAAATCAAATGTGCGTACAAGCATCTTATTCCTTTAATTCATAAATCAAAAATAACGTAATCTAACGGTTGTGTTCCTGACGCTAACCCGGCCAACCACTATTATGGTAACTCCGCCGTGGATCAAATCAGGTTACAATAATCTACCTAAGTCCTTAAAGCACTGGTTAAGTGATCTTCAAGGCATCCCCCTATCTATTCCTCCCAGCGCTCCTCAATCAGATCATAAGCTTGTGCAGGAGTAACTATAGAATATCTAAAAGATTCCTTCGTCGAGGTAAGGAGGCTGATTGTTTGACCTTGGTTGGTCTCCTCTTCGGCACATTCTTTTTTTTCTATGTAGGACAAGTGGATCCCGAGGTCTAAAATAAAACCACTAACTTCCGGCCTGATTCAAAGCCACAGCGTACCGATACGACGCGGATCGGGAACTTTATCTTGTTACTACCTTTCGAATCGAATGTTGGTCTTAGTTTGAAGCGGCCGCCTATTTGCTTTTCCACGACCGGCACGAAGACTTCTATGTGGGCTATCTTTATTCTTTGAGGTGCTCGACCACATAAAGGTCATTCTATATTCTGCTAACCTTATTAAGGTTTCAAAAAGGTTTTTGTGGACCTCTTTGTTTTTTGTTTACGGGGGAGAGCTATTACTGGGCCTCACTATGTACCTTCCAAAGGTTTGGGCCAGCTGATAACCTCTGTTCTTTAGCAGATAGGCATTCCATGATTTAGACTAAAAGTTGACTCAATGAGGCAAGACTCAATTGGATCATGGACCAAACCAAAAATTATTGATTGCTCTTTTCAGAGCTTCTATCAATCGATTTGAAAATAGCACGTTTTCGTCACGCCAACATAGCCATCATAGAATCGTCATATAGAAGAGAAAGTGAAATCACAGAGGATATTGGCGCTACTATAGCTATAGAATCTTATGAATTCCAGGCGGACACCACTCTACCTAACGCCAGTACTTGTGGTTCCTAACGAGCGAGAGAATGAAAGTCTTGCATCTCCTCCTTGAGCCTTTCTTCTTTCAATTGGTCTTAAAGTGTAGCATATGAGGCATGGTCAAGAAAAAGCTTTAGCAATGTATCCGCTAAATTACAATTTCAATCTGAGTTTCATTCAAGCACGGATGATGACAGAGTCGCATTAATCCAATTTGATCATACTGCATCTACAAGATAGATTTCGGATGAGGGGCAAGGTATGCTCCCATAAACAAAGTAGCCTTTGAAGGAAAGAGAAAGCTTATCCTTTAACCCCTCTTCCTTTGGTCTTTCTTCCTCGATAGCCCTAATCAGTAATTTCCTTCCTTCCTGCACTGGTAGTGGGATTGGGATAAGGGCGTCCCTTTGACGTATCCAACTACGTATATAGAAGCGTCATAGAGTATCAGACCATTCTGGCATACTCTCTTTTCTTTTGATTTTAGTGTACCAGAATAGTATGATCTCTATAGGGATGTAGCTCTCTTTTTATTTCTTTCTAGGCGTGGGTAGAGAAAACGATAGCCGGGTCAGGCTGGTAGCTTAACTTCTCTTACTGCGCTCTTAGTTCTTTTTTGAAGTCTAACTTCTAGTTTTCCCCCATTAGTCTGAGTTTGCTTGCTTTCCTCTGATCTATAGCCGCTATTCTCTCTGATCCCAACAGCGTCTACTGTTTAGCTAGGTTCTATAGCATCTATGGCGAGCCATGAGCTGGCATCTAGTGCTTTCTTTTATCTATGGTATAACGCCTTGACTGCCTCTGCTAAGACCTTGGGATTCCCTCCAAGAAGCATTGGGTGTATTAGGAGAATGTCGTAGTCCCTTCAGCTCCCAACTTATCTGGAGAATTAATTGGCCCCTTGATCTGTCTATACCAAGGTCGAAGTCCTACAATCAGGGCTGATTTTGACAGTGAGCTATCTAAGGACGAGTAGTCTATACCTATTCAATCTTGACGCTTTTCAGCTTACGCTATGATCGGGACATCGCTGATTGCTATGGATCAACCTTTTCTTTGTTTATTAGAGAACAGGAGTTGGCTGTGAAGAATAATACATATGAATTGAAGTGAAGGGATGAAAACTTCTCTTCATTCGTGGAGTCTTTCCCTCGTTGGTTATTGGAATGTTAGGATGATGGGATTTGCCTTGTCTTATAGCTGGTGTCTTCTTTTCAAAAATTCGACAACTCCAGCCGTTACCTCGGTAGGTCTAGACAACTCGCTCGTCTCTGCCGTTTCTTGAATACATGAAGCCCTGTGAGAGTATGCTTGATGGCCTCTGGATACTGGCATAAACATGGGCAAAGAATTGATTGTTGTTTTCATAAAGAGCATAAAGCAATATAACTAATGCAAATAATAGAATAATATATGGCTTGCTATGAAAGTCAATGCTTCAAACATTTCCATATCATAATCATTTACGGATTTCTTCTTCCCTCGCATTACGAGATACCGTTGTTGTACGTTCTTGGCATCAAGAAGATGAGCTAACCCTCGAGGGTTATACGTGAAGAGGCGCTTACCATCAATAAGTGTAGAACACATCAAGACTTTTGAAACCATTTTTCTTTATTTTAAGGCGCGGAAACAATCTACTCATAGAATGAAAATCAATGATACCGGTCCTGATTTTCACTTTTCACCTTGACCTTTCAACAAGAGAGTGGGACTACAAGCAGGGGAGCCATGTCTTCAGACTGGGTCGTTAGAACCTATTTTTGATAAAAAAATCGTGATATCGATTAACATCTATATTCTATAGAAAGTCCGAACCTATTTGATAATATCAAAAAAGAATTAGCGGAAGCGCTCACCGAACCAAAGATATTAGCCCTTTTAGGAAGTGATTTGTCTATCAGCATCCGTTTATATTCCATCATTTCTTTCCATTTCTATGTTAAGATCCGAAATGCGGTTGCTGTTATAGCAGCAAGTCAAATTGTGGTTCCGACAGATATTGTTTTGCTTCATCTTCAGCTTAATGGATGTTATAACATCGGGACACAGCATCCTGGCCATGAGTTGATTCCATCAATAGCATTTTGCATAGCTTCGTTAACGAATTGATAACCACCAGAAAGTTTAAGAGATGCAATGATCGAAAAACAGCATGGGAAGTCTTAATTAGGGCTTTGACTTCGAAGAGAGGGATGAAGGGATAGAGAGGGCTTACAGGGAAGCGATGATCACATAAGGTATTCTATCATTCCATCTCTTATGCTTATGCTGGCAATAGGATATGATGATTCTAATGAAATCCTAAGCCCAGAGTTAGTTTGTAAAAAGAATCCTTGACCTCAGATGATCAAGACTGCCAGTGAATTATGCGCCAATCTATGCCTTCATATTCTATTTCTATTCAAAACGATATTCTTCAATCTTTCGGAGGGACGCTCGAAAGCGGTGGTGCGAACGAAAAAGACGGTCGACCCGATGGGAATAAGATGGGAATAAGAACAGTAGATGAAATGCACAAATTTGTACTAAAAAGTCAGAATGAATCATTTTCACCTCATCAGAATAGCTTGGGATACAGCCATTTGCTTTCTCTGAATCAACACATTCACTTGAGCAGAATTAAAAAATGGGGAATTTGGTGCAAGTAAAGTAAGGCTTTGTGAACCAATTCTCTATGCACTCAATCTTTCCCTTCATCCAGGATGTCTTGTAAAGGTATCCTAGGATTCATTCTAAACCTTTACCCTTGATCCGGCAACCAAACAGGAACAGAAGGAAATGAGTTTGTGTATCAAATCGCCTCTATACGTGGATCGTAACTTGAGACTTGAGGAATTACCTGATACATATGAGGAATGAACTGGTCTTACTAAGAGCAGCTACTACTACATACCCTTCATTACTACTTTATCGAAAAAGGGATCGGAAGTGAGAACCAATGGAACTCGATAATAGGGCACAGGCTGCTTATGGATCGGCAAGCAGCCTACAATCCTACAATATAGTAAAATAATAGTAAAATAATGGATTCAATCCATTTGCTCATCGCCTTGAGAAAAGAAAACTGCTCAATAACTACTAGCCCAGAGAAAAAATATTACTCTATAAGCTAACGCATATGTTCGTAGTCCTCGAAAGCCATACTCCCCCTTTTGACTGAGGAAATAAGACTTCTCGCCTTAAAGCCATAAAGGCCTAACCATCTTATCCGGCTCGGGCTGTGTGGGATCCGCCATTCCTACATGGGGATACTCACTACAACTATCTACGTATCTCCTCGCGGTACACACTACTCCATGAGATCTCCACGTGGGGGGACAAAGAACATACACTTGATGTGCATCCCATGACAAGGTGAAACTAAATTGACGCGTGTTGTTGTAAGGTTTATTGCTTTTTTCTGGGTGGACGGACTTATAGGCGGGGGAGCTGAACAAGGACTTTCTAGCCATTAGTTATTCTTCTGAACTGAGTCTTAAAACCTGTCTGCAGGCAAATCTTAGTGTCAGTAAGTAAAAGGAATGAGTTAGCTCTAGTTTATGGTAATATTGGGCTTTATATGATCCATGTCAGTGATCAGTATATTTTTATACTCCGGATCCTTCTTTATACTAGGCGAAAGATCTATTAGTAAATAGTAAAGAGAGCTATAGCGCACCCGGCTTCGTTCTTGATGGAGTTCCGACAGCACTGATGCTTCCTATCTCTTCCCTTACTTGGTGATCGGACTTCCACTTTACTCTCCCACCTTACTCACAAATTGATTTTCAAAGAGTTGGTGATGTACTCGCTTCTGCTCTACCGATAGGTAGGGGCTTTGTTTAATGAATTTTAATGAGATACGGATTCCCTATGCTCTGCCTCTGCTAACTAAAGACGTTCTATATCTATAGTAGAAAGAACTAGTCATGTGAGACCAACTACAGCTCGACATAAAATCCGATGGAGGGAAAATGCTCGACTTACAAAACAACGAGAGTGGCGTAGCGGATAAGTTACGGCTTTCAGATAGTGAGAACGATAAGGGGGGTCGCAGATCAGCTGTTATATCGTATAATGAGTGGGTCGGTAATTGCTCCGTTGATAGCGGTCCATTCCGAAGGAAAGTTCTCCACCTCTTCTTCTGTTGTAAAGAATGTTGAATATGTCCAAGCGAATGTTTGTTCCAGAGCCGAAGTTAGTACGACATGATTTTCTCTTTTTTTTTACTGAAGGGCTGAGCCACATAATCGAAAGAACTGCTTATAGTGGTTGACCTTGACTATTTAGACTATTCAAGTAGAGGATCATGATCTGGAGTGGAGGCTACCACAACTAGGGGAAGACACAAATAAGCCGTAGCTCGATCTAAGCGCTTTCGTACTTTCTCCGCCGGCCTTTCTTCGATTTGACCTTTTGAAAGCATGTCCCATGTACCAACAACTAACATATAAGGTAAAGTCTGCCAACGCCTATCTTAGGGCTCGATCTTCCGACCCTGTCGTTTCACTTATGTGCAGAATTTCATTAGTCTAAACTATACAGAGCCATGGGAGGTTTGACTGCTTGCTTAGTTTTATGAGTAGTAGCCAATAATGTTTCCTCTTCGAGGCTTTGAGTTAAATGCCAACGCTTAGCCTGACCCTCAATCTCAATCACAGCATCCACTAAGCCAGTGGAAGACTAAAAAATGCGTAAATCATAAGTCAACCTCAACAATGCTATACCTCAATAATTTTCGGTTATTAGTTTCTTCTTTCATAAAACTTTCTCAAGGTTCAACAAAGAGAATTCTCCGAAAGGTTTAAGGTTTAAAGACTGAAACCAACTCTTAAAAGATTGATTCATTTACCGCAGCCGCTTTTTTAAGATATCTTTACTTTCCGTAGGCGCATACCAGACCCAGTTTCACTCTCATGCAATCGTAATTGAACTATTCTTCATTCAATAAGAATCTAACTTCAAACTGAAAATAAGTAATAAGAATCGATTGAAACTCCTAAAACGAATAAGAAGCCTATTGAATTCTTTTATATATACTAGAAGACCGTATCAGTTTATGGGGTTTCGCTTTGCGCTCGCTTATAGTCTAATCTGTTCCTGGCTGCATGCAGTTGTTTTTTCTTAGTTGGGTAGCATGATTCACTGTGAATCTACATAAGCAAGAAGGCCTGATAGAATGCATAGTCATTAAGAGACCTGTCGGACTAAAGCAATGGGTTAGATCCTTTTTTAGACAAAGCGAGCTAAAAGTCAAGTATAAAAGCGGTAACCTTATCAAAGTTGGACCCCACGCTTATTTGATTAAAACGATGGCAGGTATAGGGAAAACGGACCACCACTCTTTTCGTGTATCGGCGATCAATGAATCTGCATTACGTCAATACTTATTTGTTCATAGAGAGCGGCGATGGACCAACTATAGAGAGAGGCGACGGGCTGACTATTGTATCATATCAAGGTGGGCTTAGCTTTTAGTGCTACTGGATACAATTCTTGAAAGTGCCCCTATCGAGGAGGGCTCTTGGCTGGAATTCTGACTAAAAAATGATGGCAGTAGGTTCAGGCCAAGGAAGATATGGACTGTTCAACCCGGTCATGGCAGGAGGTTCAGTGCTCGCTCTTGACTGTCATTGCCGTTCTAACCGCTGTCAGAAGACGTGAAGTGAGGGCGTGGTTCAAGTCACATCGTATGCTCGTCTTCATAAAGGTTTGAGTTTGATTGTTTGTTGCCAAAGAGAAGAGTTCATTGTTTAGGTCCTACTCAGGGTCTGTAGCTGACAGCGGCGGATCATCAAGAAAAAGAAAGGGCTTATCCCTCGGGTCAACACCAAGGCAAGATCGATTCAAACCTGCTGCTTAAAGAGCTGCTTGCTACCACTTTTTAATTCTATTCGAAGAAAATAGCCCAAGACAGCTGTGGCATGCCCTGTTTACAGCTGCTTATCCTCTTCTGTCTTTCCGTCATCTCAACCTCGCACCTAAGCATCACGTTCCTAGGGACAGAGACATCTGCGCTCTAAGGCTATCATAGTAATGCCAGCATGGTTACATCTAACTGCCTACTGGGCAAGCTTCAACTTCAAAGTCACCTGATTTGGCACCAGCCAAAGGAGTAGGAGCATGGGGACTGGGAAAAGATTGAATCGATCCAGCTCTGGTAACAAAGCAGTAGGCAAGCCTTAGTGTGGACCATCCATACCTCTAAGCCCGATACTTTTTCTCCTCGGATCGGAGCGCACCACGGGATGCTTTGTGAACAGCCCCCTCTGCTGGTCCCGCTGCAGTTATATGAGCTGCCCCCTCTGTTCAATACCGATACCTGTCAGATTCCATAGCTGATGAATCTCTTTCTTTTTCAACTCTTTCCCTTGATCGTCACGCAAGAAGATTTTCTTGCACAAACCTAGTAGTTATTTGTCCTGTTGGGTGAACTGATGACACTGATGCTCCAAGACCAAGAGTTTTCACAGCCAAAGCTATTGAAGCAGCTCCCTCCCATGAATCACTGCTTTCTGCACGCACTGCTTTCGCACCACGGCTTTCCGCTTAATAGATAAAACAAAGTCCTATCCCAGTTGATCGAGCTGAATCCACCCCCAGCATCTCAAGTTCTTAGGCGGGCAGGTGCATCAGCCTCTTCTTTCTTGTTTCCGACAGGGCTAGTGTAGCTAGCCGCACAAGCCTCTGACCTGTACTCCAGGAAGGTGAGGGGCGAAGAGACTCGAGCTAAAGCGAGAGGGGCGAAGTAAACAAGCAACTCCCTGAGTAAGCACAGTTTCTTCTGTAAGGAAGTAGTGCTTTCTTCTTATAGGCTAAGAGAAGGGATGTGTCTGAATCCATTCTTTTGTTTTTTCTGTAAAGCAAGGGGCAAAGCGAATTGAATAAGTTAAACTACTGCTAGCTTTCATCCTTTCTTTCCTGGTATTCAATCGACGACTTGGCTTGAAACTCATCCTTCCCCCGGGATGAAGAGGACAAAGTTCCCGGCATCAAGCCCTTCAGCTGTAGAAGAATTTCATCCAAGAGTCATATATACTCTCCACTTAAGATATAGCTTTCGGGGACAGTTTCACGATCTACTGGTTCGCTTGCACCAATCTACTAAGCCACTGGGGGTGATTCACCTGCATCCCCATTTCCTCTATGCAAACCATAGAAGGAAAACGAATCCAAAGCTTGCACAGGAATAGCGTAAGATAAGAAAGATCAGATCGTAGCGTAGAAAGATTAGCTATGGCCTTAGGTGAATCAGTCACAGACCATACTTTCTTCCTTCCTTTCTTCATGCGAACGAAGAGTAGCACTATTGGCATGAAATTGATCCCATCTTTCTTTGTCGAGATTAGCTTTGGTGTTCAGTCTACCCTCCCGGCCGGGCAAGGGACTGGTTTTCCTTATGAATAACTCAACCCCACATTAGATCACTCTTGAAAAGCCTCATGAAAGCCTAAAGCGATAGCAAGATTCAAAGCTATCCCCCGCTATGTCAGGTGATTGAGAAGCAATTCTTGTTACCTAAACATGGGCATCGAACTCGTTTCCACTCTTGAACCCTTTCGACTATAACCGGTCGGCCTAAGACTGATCGTTCTTTTTTAACTGAAGCGCCTGCGAGGCACATAGATAGAATGACAATCCCTACCAATCAAGCTAATGACTCGGGTTAGATACTATCAGGCAAAATAGACTGAGAGCGAAACTCCAATTCTTCAACACCACCAGGAACTAAAATTCAATCATTCGAACTGCTAGCACCAATGACCGAACCTTCAAGAAAGCCAGCACCCACGGTGGAAAGGCTAAAATTTATGGACCATTTTGCCCAGGGATAAAATGGATAGTTATGATCTCCATGAATGGTTCTGGGAATCAATCGCACTGCTAGAGAGATTACTCAGTTTCCATTTCAAGGCGGAATAGTACATCAGTGCGCAGGTCAATGAAACTTGATAGTGATTGAAACGGGTATTCTGACCTGCCTTGGATCAATAGAGAACTGGAGCGGGTACTGATAGCCGTTTAGCTAAATCAGCAAAGAGGTGCTATGGCCTCGGATACTCAAGCTATTAATTGCAACGTCAAATCGGGTTCAGCTCCTCCTCGGCTTCTAACTCTAGCGTATGTAAGACCCCAGAGTAAGTGCAAGGATCGGTTTTTGAATTCACTTATTCAGATGTTCAGGGATTATAACTTACCGTGGCCTGTCGCAGGGGATTTGAACGATTGCATGGATTCGTCTGAGCAAGATTCTTGTTTTCTTTGTCTTCCCAATGGTCTACTGGTTGTTTGCTAGATAAAGTAGCCTCCCAAGTTCCTTCTGACTGAGAACCCGAAGGAAGTGTTCTCACATCTGGCTTAGGTTTCTAACCGTCTGCCCAAATTCTATATTAAGAAAAAGGAACGTAAGCAGCCTGTTCGACCTGACTGTGTGAGCTTCGTTGTCTGTTTTTTATCTGTAATAGCCTCGAAGTATGCTCAAGCAGCTCTCCTTATGAGTGGGACACCTATGACAGGCCCATGACGCGAGTTGTTCACTGCCGAGCGCTCTACCACTGGTTTTTTTATATTTCTTTGAAATTCTTTCATTTCTTGGAAGAGAAGAGTAAGAAAGGCCCTCTATTTAGAATAGTAGTTTGGAGGCTTTCGTTCCAACACTTATGAAGTATTGATATAAATAACCTTCACTTCTTAAGTAAAGATATAAATAACCAATACTTGTTCAGTATTGATATAAATAACCTTATTTTTGAAAGAAATTCCATGCTATGATCAAAACTCAGTTCGATAAGAGTAACACGTTTGAAAGATCTGACTCTGAAGGACTTCTGAAGTCTCCAACCTCAAGCTCGCGGGTGTGGGAGCAATGATAAAGGTTGTGTTCTTCCTCTTCCCGTATCCTCTTTGCAGAGTCCTCCGAGTTCGACTGAGGTTCACCATCTATTCAAAAATTGAACTTTCTTTTGGCCCTCCCATCCCATTCTTCTAAGGAAGAGAGACCTGACAAATCGTCTGATGATGCAGTGCACCAAGCGTGGAAGCAGCGGAGTCACTTCCTACCCCGGAACCAGATGCCTCTCCACCTCTTGAGGTACGTCGCTCCTCACGTGTCAAGTATTCAGTCGATCGCTTTCTTTTGAGTCCTTTTCGGCCTTCCTAACGTCTCTTATTTCCCATCTTCAACCTATTGTCTTTTGCTTCATTCGACCGGCCTGTGATAGATGCCCAGTCTCTTTCTTAGGCAATCAACGCGTTGCAAGCAAAGATCAAAGATTTTCACCCTGGGAACAAGTCCAACAAAGCACTTTTCCTTACCAACCAAATTCGCACTATCCATGCTTGCTTCTTCCATTCGCTGAGCTCTGAGCTCTTCTGGCAAATCATGATGTGCGCATGCTGGCTACCCCGCTTTAGTAGTGCGTTAACTAGTAGTCCACTACTTATTAAGTATTTGGTACTGACACCTGTCTTACTAACTATAAGCCTTTGGAAAATATATAGAATCTATATTAATTAGGGTACATTTTTACAACTTTGTCAAAGACTCCGTGACTTGGGAAGTCCCGAACCCGGGGTCAAGCGTCAGCCGATGGATCCTGCTTCTGGCGAACTAGTGGTCCTTCTTTTCTTAAGGCAAGACCATTTCTACAGGACCAAGCACTTCAGCTTTTGGGGTAGGGTGAGGCGAATGCCCCAGTACGTATGCGATAGAGTCTACAGTGCGAAGAATTGCCCTGAAATCATCGACGAAAGGGGAAATCAAAGCTTGATCTTGATGTCTGACTATCTCTTATTCTTATTAAAGAAGCAAGCAAAAGAGCTTTTTTAGGTATTCCCTTAGATTAGATCTATCCCTTCTCTTCTGAGTGAGACGAAGTACCACGTCAGAAGACGGTAATGGAATCGGGGATCACAGACGCTCTCATCCAAAAGAAAATCGACATCAGGAAAGCAAGGTGGAAGAGCTGAGTGGTAAGACTCCTTTACGTACGTAATCTACTTTCTTTCAGCCAATTAGCGCTTTAAGAATAGAGAGATAAGAACAACAATGAAAAAATCGAATACAAAAGTTTTATAAACCTCGTCTTTTTTGGCTATTTTAGCTTCTTTGTTAAAAAGTTCTTATCTTATGATATTGAAAGAGCACACTACTGGAAGAAAGAAAGAGCACCGAAAGCTAGACCATTCAGTCTGCTCTTCTTGTTCGTTGAGTTTGGTTTCATGTTCACTGGTCAGGATAAGCAGGCGGGTTTGACTCATGTGCGAACTCAGACCAAGGTTTCCATCTTCTTCCGTACCTCGATATGAGGGGAATTGAATTGAAATTGATCATTGCTTCTATTAGTCCTTCCCCGGGACTTGACAACCAAGGTCTCGAACCAATAGACCTCTAATCCGCCGATGTATTGATGCCCTAGGGACCTTGGCACAAACCTGTTGAACAAAGTCCTATTCAATTCTATTCGACACGAGCTAACAAACCAAACCATAGGCAAAAGTCTAGCCTTGTATAGGCTGTCCTTGTATTCCACCCCGCTAACTCAATCCATACAATAGTAGTAAACCAATCTCTCTTCCCTCACGCGAATCCTGCTTTTTGACAGGTTGATACCATACCACAAAGAGTATTCGGTAGCAAATCATACTCATAAAAAGAGAGTCCAAATCTAAACTCACTTGAACTGGCGACTGAATAGATGTCTCATTATTCTATGCCGTTGCGTAATAGAAAAGGATACCTAGGCTTTTAGCTGCATCAGATGCTGAAGCTGCCTCGGATGTTTTGGTCACTTAACCCTTTTTCTTGGAAAAAATGGCTCAGTGGGAGGAGCGCTTGGGTATGCAAGAAGGGCGGATGGTTATGTTATATTGAATCTTGTCAGTAATTGTCTTCAGTAAGCAAAGCAACCTCTACTCGTGCACGGGATTCGTAGTAAGGTCAAGGACTAAGTCTAAGTCGCGATCTCTGCGTGCTGTGATCGAATAACTCAGTCCGGAACTATTCGCTTTATAGCTTGCCAGCTTTTACGCTTTCCTTTTTTCCTTGTTCCTACTTCCTTGGTTTTTATAAGAAGAAGGGACTTTTAGGCGTCAGATTCTTTTTCTTCTCCTAAGATATAAGGGGTTATTAGTCAATCCAGCGAAGAAGTAAGATGTCTACCTAGATTAGTCCACTGAAGGAAAGAAAGAGACTGGATTTGACCTTAGCACAGGCGCTAATAATCATTCCAGAACAGGAACTCTAACTCATCAAGAAGAAAGAAGGAGTTTGATTACGCTACAACAGACGGAGTTTATCCAGAGGTTTCAATAAACTGGCATAGCCCTTTTCTTTATCTTTATAAACTTTATAAAGGAGTCCCCCTATAGGGTGTAGGGTGACCTTATTGGAGACTATTCGTGCCTTACTTAATCTATGGATCTGACCTTCAAAAGTGAATACTTTATCTATCCCCGTCAAATCAAAGATCAAAGAAAGTAGCTCTTTTCGAAGCAATTTCTTTTTTTTTTCAAGTAGCAATAGCATTTGAAGGAGCAGAGGAGGAGAATAAGATGCCATAGAATCTGCTGTTAGGACAAAGACGGTGATATAATTCTGCCTTATCTTCTTCCTTTCCTCATCCAATCCAACATTTATGAATCAGTGAGGGACACGATGAAGAATAGATGCTCAAACAGACTCAATAAAATCATCCTGAAGTGCCATCAGCACAAGACGAGTATAATATCTATACAGATAATCGAACTTAGCATTAGGGCTCCATGAGAGTCAACTGATCCCTGATCCCAAATAATTGACATCTCCGCATGAAAATCGGAAACATACTTTCTTTTGTTTCAACTGAGAGAGATCAAACTCTGATAAATCTCAGAAAAAGCAGGATTTCACTTTTCTTTTCTTTCGAGTTACAGTGATTGAAAGTCTATGCCCGAAGACTAATGTGAGGCTACCTTCTCTTCTATCCAGGTTGACTTCCCCTGAAGCTACAATATCGGGGTTTACAAAGCCACTTCCATGGGCCAAGACACCGAAAGACTCTATGCCCCCGAAGCCATGCGGTCTTTCTCTAAGTTCTTTTTTGTAGTGATTCGTGAGGTAATCGTTATCCTTCTAAATCTTTATTTCGCTATCTGTAAAGGCAAGCAAAGCACATCCTAGACTTTCTGCCTTTAGTAGTTATCAGTACTTCCTCTTTCTTTCTCTTTCTGTTTTGACACCTATTGGAAACCGGAAAAAACGTAGGGCATACCTTGAACAGCTATATTCAAATCCGTAGTCGCCTAGGCACAAAGAAACTGGCCTCATATGAGGTCCGGTTCCATCCCATCTATTCTATCCTAGTTACCACTAGCCCCTGTCCATAAAAGAAATCTAATACGACTATAAAGAAAAGGCCGAGACCACGCAATCTTTATCCAAAATCTTTATCCCAATGGACGGAATCCTCCCATGGGTGCCACTCTACCTACATCATGTTAACTCGTTCCCTTTGGTCTCTCCCTTGGTTTATTTAGAACTCAAAGAATTCGAACTCGTTAATAGCGCCAATTAGTAGCTCTCCATCTCATAGTAATAGTACAAGACAGAAGGAGGAAAGCTTGTCACTCCTGGTTCAACAAGAGCTAAGGCTGTCTCAGGGCTCACTCTTAAGAAGGAGATGGGCATTCATCAACTGGGATGGAATTAGTCCCTCTCTTTCTATCAAGGGCAAGGAAAGAGAGAGCATATTTTTTAGATATCCCAAAAATTAGAGCTAGTAAAGGAAAGAAGCTAACTAACACACTATTAGCGGAAGACGAAGATGAGTGCCAACTACTAATGCTAATTACATGCTAATTACAGCCCCTTTCTTTCGAAAAAAAAGACCATCTAGTTTGCTAGTTTGAGTTCTATCTCTTCCTTTTGCCAGTTCTATTCTAAGCTAAGCTATCTAGTTGTTGTGCCTTGTAGGAGTTTTCTTCAAGCCAGTAGCAGAAAGATCCGCTTTGATAGACGGAGGAGAAGAGGCAGCAGAACCTTCAACTAATTCTGTGATAAAGGTTCTCTTCGATGAATTTTTAGGCGAGACGAAGACGGTCCCCTTCCAGTAGTCCCAAACCAGGTACTCACATATAGCCCTGGCTAATAATAATAAAAGACTTTTTTTTATAGGATAAGGCTAGGTATTCCCCGCATATTAAGCATATCGGATTTCAAGCCGAGTTCTTTCCAGCCAATTTATTTACAGGCAGTTGCAGTTCTAAAGTCAAGGTTTCAGTCCCTAATTCAATTAGCTTGTCTCATTTGCAAGCAAAGTTTCTTTTAAGGGTACCAGAAGATGAAGAGTTTCATTTTTACTTTCATGTCTGTAGCCGTTCCCCACAGGGAACTCGAACAAGAAACTGAAAAATAAAAAAGGTGAATATTGGTATTAATAACTAGCTTGACAGTGGAATCGGATATCCTCCTCAATAAAATAATCTAAGGCTTTGAAGGCGGAAAGATCTTACATCTTTCTAACCCGAAAGCCATTCCCATCATGGAAGCCGTCTACCCTCTCATAGCTCGTACCCCATACCAAAAAACTAGGCTTTTTTTGCTCACCTGGAAAATGCTCTCACTTGGATGCTGGCATGTGTTATTAAATCAGGTGATAGACAACCAACCAGACCTCGGGCTTTAATGTGCCCGGGTAGACTTCTTTACCCATAACAAACCTCCAGGAAGGCCGGAATAAGGCCGCCCTTAACGCGGAGCTCTCTTTAGCTGCTCTCAACTAATAGATGGTTGGATTCCTGGTCTTTTTTCGAACATGTGATTTCGCCAATGCAAGCAGCGGATAGACGGCCAAGCCCGATGAAAGTAGTAGCCTAAAGCAGCTTTACCTGCTAAAGTATTCTCGGAAATTGCTTGACTACAATAAAGAGATTCTCTTTCCACCTTACTCTTACTTCATGAAATTCCATCATAGCCCTTGAATCAAGACTTCCTTAGCCCGGCTACGGCTACAGAGCCATCTAGCTGCCATCAAATCAAGCTTCCCCGGTCCCGAGCATTGAAATTGAATGATTCTTGCTTCTTCTTTCTTTCTTCTTTCGAAATACTATATACTAGTTGGTAGAGTGACTTCCTTCTATTTCGGGTTTGATAGGAAAATGAAATTACCTCGATCTGCTGATGGGCGGGAGGCTTTCAATCGACTACATCTGTGGAATATTAGGAATATTAAATGGAAAGGCCCGGGCACTAATATTCTTTATCCGTTCGAATTCGGGAGTCAGAAGTCTTCATCCTCCGTTGACGTGCAAATCGCTGGTTAAAGATCACAATTTTCGAGATCTAAGCTAAGACTTTCATAGTGCCAGGTAGGGAAAGCCTATCAAGAAGCTTATTTGAAGCAATGGCACAATAGAAAGAAAAAAAAAGATTTTGTGTTAAGCATCTATCTATTGACTCAAGACGGAATATCTACTCTCTTTGAAGTCTCCTCAAAAGGTCTCTTTGTCTATCTAGGGTTGCATGCAGCTGATAAAGTCTCTGATGCACCTTACTTCTTTAATTCTCGTACCTTTGAACTAGAGCTTCAGGAACTGTGGATGTAGAAGAATGCGAATCAATACCAATAAATAGGGTGTCACTACGTGCGAACATATATATATAACAATTTCCCGCATCATCGTTCATACCGGATAGTCTCAAGGCAAGAATTTTTTGGTGGAAAAAGAACTATTTAAATAGAGTTGCCTACTCGGGCAGATATTAAAGCTCTGCGTACTTTATTTCATTCCTTTATATGAGGTCAGAGTGGTAATAAAATGAAAATGAAGGAAGTCTGAGGGAAGTTCGAGGTAAGACATTCTTGACCACCGACACCACAAAGACTATAGGTCGTTTTTGACTAATTAAACGGAAGCGGTAAAGTAAAGACGATCCGAGAGAGAGAGAGAACCCTTATCTCTTCCTTACGGAGAGCGAAGGGACACCTTACGTAGGGGGCCCGAGCCTTACTAAGAGTCTAATCGAAGCATTGCGCTGTGGCTCTAGGTCTTTGACCTTCTTTCTATCGACTTGGCTTAAGGTAACCCCCTTCTATCGGTCTTCTGGTCTTTAGTGACCTGAGGCGAGGGTGATATCATAAGCTGTTGTCGGAATAACAGGTAGAGAATACGCCGTCACTGATGACTTTACTGCTTGACTTTGTCCGCGGGTGGTAGCATGTCCTTTACAAGGCTAGGCACAGGAGGAAGCATCCGATCTTTAGCATCCTAGCCGGGCCTCAGAAGCTTCTTTCGCAAATCAGCTTTAGCATATCTCAATGAAAGAAGTCTTCGTTCAAATCAAATATCCCGCCGACGAAAGCAAACCAGACCCAGCAAGACCCGAAGCTACTTCATCAAAAAAGGAATTGAGTTATTCTGAAGCCGTGGATGAGCCGATCGAAAAAGCGATTGTCAGCCCAGAATTCATAGCTCGCACTTGACCTTGAACCCGGATTCCGTCTTTCTTTGTTTATCGGCTGATATAGTGATATAGAGAAGAAGCGAAAGAACCTTGACTTCCGAGTAGCTGACTTGACTGGACTAACCTTGAAGGCAGGTGAACTTGAATAGGAAGTGGAATCGTCTTACTTATTTTATTATTGTTGATGTCGCATATACGCTGCATCGAAGAAACCCGAAGGAAGAGTGGATGCTAGAACAGCGGATCTGATCAATGTTATAAGGAAGAGCTACTCCAGTCAAGAGTCCGACTTACATGTCTTAAGCATAGTAAGATTTGCTAAGGGCCAGGGGGCTAATTTACAGACATCTTAGATGAGAAAGAGAACATGCCATCAAAACGAGGAGAATCAAATAACGGATTCCCTTAAAATCAGATCACTGCCAGGAAGGGAATGACCATGACGCGGGATAAGCCGTGTTAGGAAGAATAGGCTGTGTCCGGTTTTAGGACTTTTTGACAAAAGCGCCAAAGTCTTGAAAGGTAACTGATGCAAAGAAGGAGCTGTTAGAAAGAGATGAAAAACCTGTGATGTGAGGGAGAACTCCGATTGAGTACCGTACCTCTTCCTATTTTCACCATTCTGCGCCCCTTAACTGTCTCATCTCGTGCAGCGGAATTGCTGGCAGGCAGAGATGGAAGGAATGAGGATTTCCAAACTCATGTTTAACCACGAGTGGAAAAGACCGAGTTGAGAGAAAGAATCAATCTGGTGCTCCTAGAAAGAGGACATTGAAACCCGGTTTTCTAGGCTGTTGGAATCGTTACTCCCCCGGACCCGGAAACTCTGTCATGTCTCGTTCCCAAACCCGTATATAAGAAAAGTTCGCCTTCTAGGAAGTATGGACTATCGTAAATGCGGCTGGAGCCGATAGATCGCGAAGCATCCAACGGAAGCGTTTGAATGAGCTGGCCAAATCGCCTTCTCTGTCTAGGTTTCCTGGATTCATCTTTCCCACCCCATGAAACTGCTATTCAATCTCCTGATCGAATCCTTTGCAAGCAGAGAAGAAGGCTCCTGTCCTAAAATGGGTCTCGTCCCCGAATCTATCTCTCTTCCAGTCGATGATGGAAGCTAGGATAAACTCCTCTCATTTCAGTTTGAAGTCCATGTTATCCAGATCAATTCATAAATACGGATGAAATGGGGAAGAAGGTTGGCCTACCGAACTCCTGCCGGCCCCACCTCGGTTGGTGGTTACAAAGGATGGCCGGGGAAGCCAAGCTCCGTATTCAATCCCCGGATCAAAGGGAAAGGACTGGCCCAACAATAGTCGCTTCCTAAGACTGAACTGGCCTCACTAGCAAGATGCTCGTACTAGCTCCAATAGCTCAAGCAACTCTATCAGTTGACATCTCCCTGTCCTATAAACCTTATTATTAGAAGTCTACGAAAACAAGCGTAAGAGCGGATCTATCCGGGAAATTGAATTGATAAAATACGGGGAATCTATCTACTCCATCAGCAACTTAACTGGGCGAACTACGTAATATGACTTTAATCAACAACCGAATCTCTTCCTGATGTCTGTATATGTAGGTGTGGGACTAGTCATTCCGGAAATACCCTTGTTTAGCTTTTTGTGTTAGCTATGGTCTAAGCTAGTCAATCCAATGGACTTGCCCTTCCGTCAATCCTTTCTTATTCGTCCAGCCGTTGAATTGAACGGAGAGTCTATTTTCATCCTCTTTGTTTTCTTCTCATATATTAATTATATAATTTTTTTCTTTCTATTTAATATTTAAGAAGAAAGAAGGACAAACGGAAAGATGCTAGTTGATTGCAATTAGCAGCTTTGTTCTTCATTTCAGCGCCTCCTTCCTTTGCCTTTGATTCCCATTTGACCCACCCTCTCTCTCTCTTTCAATCAAAATCCGGCTTCGTCCGCATCTTGGGATCGAGGTAGAAGTCTCAGATCCTAAGCCCAGCCTTTCAAAGGAGACGAGTCGGATGTACCACCACTTTTAGGCTTATCATTCCTCATCAAGTCAAGGCGGGAACTCTTCTCTTTATAATAACTTTGTCTAAAAATCCTTCTTTTTTATTGACTTCATTGATCTGCCTCTCGTGCTTTATTCTCATCTGGGGGAAGCTGAAAGCTTAGGGCTTATGCCTGCCTCAATGCTTGCAAGCCCGAACAAGAAGCTCCATTCTTAAGAAAACTCGCTCGTCACTGAATGTAAGAGGTCTTACCATAGACGAACAAGCTCTCATCGGTACACTAAGACCCAAGGGCTGGCGAACTCCTTTTTTCAAAAAGTAGGCTCCTAAAGCACCTTCTACTGCATCCAGTACTGGATAGGCTAAAGACCGGAGAAAGCTCCCTGATGATCTGATTTAATTGGTAATTGGCTTATATCCAATAGCAGTTGATTCTGGGCAGGGCAGGTACTTTAGACTTTATCTAAATAAGAGATTTGGCATTTCTTTTGCAAACATTACCTTTCTTTTTCCTTTGTACAGCTTAAATCGAATACAAGGACAAAAAAAAAGGATCAGTAGCCGTGTAAACAGTTAGTAAGAAGCCATTGATTCTGTTGGAGGACTGCGGCCCTTTCTCGGCCCAAAGAGAATTAGCCCTTATCCAGAGTACGGATCCTTCTTTCTTCTATGGACTAGGCCCTCTCACTATCTCGGAGATCTATGAATCCACGAACGTGTAAGAGGTCTATTTAGTTGATTTAAGGTATCTCTTGATCGAAGGCTTCAAGCCGCTAAAGCGTAAACTGCTATCTTTTCGCCGCCTTCCTAAATTCCAATATATTATGGTAGATCAATTGGTTAGACTCTTCCTTCAGTTGCGTCAGCACGATTCGCCTCGTCATAGGAAATAACAGCTTATTATACAACAACATAGACAAGAACATTGTGTAGTTTTAGTAAGGTTATTTATATCTTAACTTCTTAAGTTCAGGTTATTTATATCAATACTTCTTAAGTGTTGGAAGGAAGTTCACTTTTTAGTGACCAGAAATTGACTAGTTTATTTCATTGACTTAAAGATCTTTCTTCTATGCCTGAGATTGCCATAATACCTTATACCTAAAAGTGATCCTTATCTTTCATCATAAATTATCTTCATTATCCTAATAGACTAAATTGATGAAGAAAAGCTTAAGATTAAGCATAGAAGTCGTTCTGTTAGTGCAATACGCCCTCTTTAGTCATACCTTAAGGTTGTTAGAGCATACTAAGCTCCTAAGCAGCTTTCGCCTATCATTCCAATCGCTAATGAATCGATTAGAAAGGGGAAATTGAAGACTGAGAACATATGAGGTCGGCGCTAAGAGACTGACTTAAGAAATTACTTAAGTAAAGTCAAAGTGCTATATCTCGTTCGTTCTCCCTCCCAGGAAGAACTTCACTCCCTTAAGACGTTAAGCTAGCAAGACTAATAGTAAGATAATAGTAAGATAAGATTGATTTAAAACTAAGTAAGGTTAATTAGAAATAGGCGTTCACAAGCACAGTTTAGTCTTTCAAGCTTCCTCCTTCCAAGACATGACGAATCTTGAGATTAGCAATGGGAAGACAGAGAAGTGATAGGTGTTCACAAGCACAAAAGATTCTTTTTAGTTCCAAAGCTCTTATTTTCATTTTCTATTGCAAATTCTATTCAAAGAAAGAAAGTGGAATATTAACGATAAGAGGAATCATTCAACAAGGGTGCAATGTCCATAGTGAAGGTTTTCTTTTCAAGTCAAGTAAAGCGACGAAAGCAAGTTTCATAGTTGTAGTAAACTTCTATGAAGCGACATTAACAAAAGCGAGTAACCTCTCTTTCTTATTCTAAACTATTGACGGGAGAACTGAAAGACTGAGGTCGCACTGTAGTGAAGTGATTACCACCCAAAATGCTTTTGGTAGTTGACGGCAAAGAAAGGTTGAAATGGAATTGGGTTGGCGATACAGCGGCGTCTTGGCATATGACTCCGCATCGTTCATGGTTTTCTACATATGAGCCGACTAGTGGAGGCGTTCTTTTGGGTGATGACCATCCCCTTAACGTTGTGGGTATTGGTACTGTGAAGATTAAGATGCACGATGGGGTCATTCGTACTTTGACGGGTGTGAGACACAGTTCCAATTCAAGTTCTTGAGTTCCACGTTCCAACAGTTCCAACGTTTTTCGAGCTCAAGAAAAATCTTATCTCACTTGGCACCCTTGAAGCTCTCGGCTGCAAGTATCATGCTGAAGATGGAGTCCTCAAGGTCTCTAAAGGGGCTCTCGTCTTGATGAAAGCGAAAAGAATCGGTAAACTGTATTTTCTGGAGGGATCCACTATTACCGGTTCAGCTGCTGCAGCCTCCTCTACCTCAGAAGGTGATGACACCAAGTTGTGGCATATGAGGTTAGGACACATGAGCGAGCGTGGACTGTATATTTTGAGCAAGAGAGGGCGAAGCTGAAGTCAGAATACAGGCAAGTTGGAATTCAGTGAAGACTGTATTTTTGGCAAGCAGAAGAGGCTCAGTTTAAAGACAGCTATCCATACCTCCAAAGGCACTAAGGACTACATTCACTCAGATTTGTGGGGTCCCTCTCTCGTGTACCTTCTAAAGGTAACGGCTCTCGCTACATGCTCACCTTTATTGATGATTTTTCCAGGAAGGTTTGGACTGATTTTTTGAAGGTGCTTGCATCAAGTCTTTGTTAAAAGAAAGCAATGGAAAAGGATTTTGGAGAACCTGACATGCAATCAAATCAAGAGGCGCCAGAACTGATAATGGCCTTGAATTTTGCAACTTTGAATTTGATGAATTTTGCAAGAATGAAGGCATAGTTCGACATCGAACAGTTGTTGGCACGCCTCAGCAGAATGGTGTGGCTGAAAGGATGAATAGGACACTGCTTGAAAAGGCTCGTTGTATGCTTTCAAATGCAGGTTTGGGCAAAGAGTTTTGGGCTGAAGCCATTAACACCGCTTGTTGGTTGGTGAATCGCTCTCCAAATACTGCCATTGAGTGCAAGACGCCTGAAGAAGTTTGGTCAGGAAAGCCAGCTGACTATTCAGGTTTGCGGGTGTTTGGATGTCCCGCTTATGCACATGTGAATGAAGGCAAGCTTGAGCCTAGAGCAAAGAAATGCATTTTTCTTGGGTATGCCTCAGGTGTGAAAGGCTACCGCTTGTGGTGTCCCGATCCTAAAGCTCCAAAATTATTGATCTCCAGAGATGTCACATTTGATGAGTCAGCTATGTTACAGAAGAAGGAATATTCACCTGTGCTGACTTCTGATGATAAGACTGTTCCAGAACAGGTGGAGCTTGAAGTGCGAAACTCACAGGTTCAAACAAATCAACCTCAAGTGCATGATGATGGTTCTCCTGTTGATGTCTCCGAAGAGTCGGATGAAGAAGGTGAAGCTGGACCACAATCTTATGCTTTGGCGAGAGATAGAGCTCGGAGGGAGGTTAGACCACCTACAAGGTATGGCTATTCTGATGTTGCATATTGTTTGGCAGTAGCCGAAGAGGT